CTATCCCAGAAGCACCTGTTAAAAGAAGTTTTTATAGAAGTTTCAAATGCTCACTATTATTTTGCTGAAACCTTGAAAAAGAAAATTCCTACTATTTCGGCGAAGCAGGTAAAATATTTAAATAGTGAACTTTCCTCCGAGAGTTGGAGAATCGGTTGGCGAATAGGCCAGAATAATGACCACGAATGGGCTTTGTGTCCTATGGGGGAAAATCCTTCCATCTTCTTTTTGGGAAATTGCCATCTAAGAAGAAACGCCAAGCACTTGAAGGTCGTAGAGAAGCAATATTCGCCTTTAGTAAAGATTTAAGACGAATAGCCGATGAGTTCCACAACCTACCCTGCCGTAGACAATCTTCTCAAAAACCAAACACGAATTACTGGATTAAAGATCTTTTAGAAGCGGTTTTGGAGAACCCAGTGATTGGTCAAGACATAGATCGACTGCCAAGGGCACAGGTTAAGCCAGCGCGGTGTTTTGAGGAGCATTCATTGTATGTTCAAGGCATTATTCGGAGTAAACAACAAATGAAGTTGGCGAAGGTTCAATTAAAATTTACAGAAATAAATAAATCTCTGAAAATGAAAATTTAAGAGACTCTGCGCAAGCTTACGTAAGTGAGAAACTTCACAAAACATCTATAAAAATAACCTATATACATTATAGAGAAAAGATAAACAAAAGAGGGTAAAGGTTGAAATGTCTGTGAAATAAAATGTTGATCTTTATAAAAATGAGAAAAAGCTAGAAAGCTCAGGTCTAACCGAGGTAAAGTGGTCAAATACAAAAAATAGGAAGAAATCTTTTTTAAGAGGAAAAGGGAGATAAATGAGAACGTAAACAAAGAAGCAAGCTAATGGAAAATCAAAAAAGATTTTGATAAACTCTTATGGAAAACTCAGTTGAATATTTTTTAAGTATAAAATACAAATATTTGGAGTGTCCAAAAGCTGAAGGTCATCTATGATAAATATGTGGATAACATAAAAGAAATAGGTTATAAAAATTTTAGAGTTGAATTAACGGAGGAACTAAAGACTTCAAAAATGTTAATAAAAAAGAAGAAAAATACGTATTTTGTTTAAAATATAATGGAAAGACCTGAAAATGCTTTGGAACAGGCTTTAACTCGGGCATATTTTGACCAATGCCGGTCAATCTGTGGACCCTTCGAAACTCCTAATAGGGCCATAAAGCACTCTCAGGCCCCCTAGGATGCATTAAAAGTAACTTCGACGACCCAGCGAGGTTGGGAACAAGCCCCTCTACGGGGATTTTTGAAAAATAAAACATTTTGCTAATAAGTCCCTCCGGGGGAGCTATTAGCAAAATCAATTAAAGATAAAGGACGGAGTAACCCTCGCCGCCCGTCCCTACGGGCCGCCTCATACAGGAAGAAAATTAGAACTAGCTTTGGGTGGGGACAAGTTGAGGACAACCACAGTTTTTAGAGGACAAGCCGAGGACAAGTTAAGAAAAACCATAATTTTTAGAGGACAAGTTGGGGACAAGTTAAGTAAAACCATAGCTTTTGGAGGTTTCTAAGAACCTTGTACGGAAATAATTTAGCTAATAAATCTCTTGGAGGGACGTATTAGCTAAACTGGTAATAAAATTTGGCACACTTTTTGACCCTCCCGATCTAATCTATCTGCCCTCAGTAATAGACAGCAGATATAGAAAAAACAGTGCAATCAAAACATTTTTGATTCTTGTAATTTTCTTTTTAGATTGTTTAGATTGGTATTCCTTTGCGTCCCGGATTTTCTGAGAAAACTCTTCAGGTCCAATAGGTTTACCAGAGCCAAGGTCCTCTGTGAACTTTGACACGTATCCTAGGTGGGTTCAATATCAACAACAGTATAAACATTTCCTACTTCTGAGCAGTCCGAACCTCAGAAGTAGGAAATGTTTTAACCACAGGTAATCTACAAAAATAAGCAGCTGAGAAAAGGGCACCCATAAAAGCTAAGAAAATCCTGAATTGTTTCAATTTATTCCGAAAAATATTCATATTCATTTTAATTTTCATTTTTAAAAATGTTTTTATTCAAGGTTTTTTTCTTTGGAAATTTGTTTAAGAATTCGAACCTCTTCTTGGATCGAAGGAAAAATATCAATATCCTTGGGTTTGGGTTTAAATTGAAAAAGCCAACTGAGTGATTTAGCGACAATCACAATGCCAAGGGGTAATAAGGACAAAGCCCAGGAACCACCACCAGAAGGCGGAAGATTGTTAGTATTTTCAACAACAGCAACTAGTGGGTGGGAAACCAAATCTAGTGGGTGGGAAACCAAATCAGACCGACGATGCCTTTTTAAACTCCTGAGTTGTTCAGCTTTTTCCAATTTTAAAACAGATTGAGCCAAATCTTCTTGAAGAGTTTGTTGAAAATGCCTAATACCCTTTTCAATACTTTCGGCGTCGGGAATATAACCACGTCGATTATGTATTTTGGTTTTTAATATATCACCAGCCTCACTAATATACCCTTGGTTGAGATTAAACATAATTTCAAAATCCGTAGGCATCTGATGTTCCACGAAATCTCTGGTGGTCAGGGTAGGAAGTTTTTCCCTAGGCAATTCAATGTATTTTTTATAAATAGAAGATTTTTTATGGTGAAAATAAAGCATATCTAACTTAGTATGCTTTAATTCTTGCTGGAACATCCACTCCAGCTGCTGTAGTTCAGGTGCTGTGATCAGTATATCCCCCTGAACCCCGCTCAGCTTTTGTTTGTAAATAGTATAAACCCGTGGATGATTTAACTTATACCAATAAACAAGAACGCTCAATATGGGGTCTTGAGAAATATCATTACCCACAAAGAACGTATAGTGCTCCCGAGCCCAAACTAAATCTACAATTTGTTGTACGCTAAACATAAGCAATAATATTTTTTATTTTTAAAAAGGTACATTAATAAATAAACAATGTAATGGTAATAAATCCTATACCTTCCAGCACTTTTTGATAAATTTTAGACACTTTTTTAAAAACTTTAGTAAATTTTCTGCTCAACTTGTCCTCAACTTGTCCGTTATAAGGTTTTACTGTAAATTCTGTGAACCTTGACACCAATACCCGTGGGTTCGATATTAATTACCGTATTAAAAATTAGAGAATCTTCGGAATAAAAACGATATTTTTAGCCCAAGTCTTGAAAGGGATTAGTTCTTCTGCCGGACTGTAATAACTTCAGCTAATTGATTTTCATTAAACAACCTATGACTATGACTATTATCACCCACTGACAATCTAAAAAAGAAATATCCTTACATAAAAGTACCCATAAAAGCTAACAAAGTTATTAACTTTTTATTTAATTTCATTTTATTTATTATCATTTGATTTAATTGATTCATTTGATTTATTTTCATTTGATTCAATTTTAAAAAGTGGCTCAATACTTGTTTTTTTATTTTAAAAAATTTCGCTAATTTTAGCAAGAGCTACAAGAAACAACACAACCCCTAAACCCCATCCACCACCATTATCACTGTTCTGATGACAGGGAGGTAATAAATCCTTCTCCTGCTCCACATACTTCAACTCAGACTTTTCTCCTGTGAAATAATAGATATGATTAGCTACCTGTGGTTCCATTACCCCCACATTATCATTATTAACCTCAACCTCTTCAGGTAGATTATCATCTTCAAGTTCAAGAAGTTGGTCGTGAGGTGGTTGTAGAGCTCTAGTCAAATATTGATGATACAGAAAAAATAAAATACATTTCCCAAGGAGTAAATTTTAAACAGTAAGTAAATTAGAACTAGCTTTGGGTGGGGACAACATATAATTATAAATTTGTAAGCTTTTTCTCCTACTTTTACCACAACATAATTATTCTTTTTATAGTTCTATATTTAGAAAAGAATACAACTATACCAACAGCAATTAAACCAAAAATCCATCCCCAACACTCTATACCGTTACTGTGACCCTTAGAGTTAGAGGGAGGTAAATTATTACGATTTTCAACTAAAATATAAATAGGCTCATAGCTTTTTTTTTCTGAGCTAAAAACCCTAGGTTCAGCCTCCCCTTCAGGAACTTCTTGATGCTTTTCAAAATCAATTCGGGTGATTTTTCTTGTTTTTCTGGTGAGTAATCCTTTCTTATGAAACCTATTTTGGTAATTTTTTACAACAACCCGGGTGTTATTGAACATTCCACAGATATTACCAAGAGTTTCGGGAGTAATATCACGAATGTAGATTTGTCTTTGAAAATACTGGGCTTTATCCACATTTTTTAGAATTAAGTGTAAATCGACTAAATCCTCCAACGATAACACATTGTCCCAATCCCAATTCCAACCATATAAATTGAGAGGGGCGGGGAGATAAGTAGTGTAATCTTGGTAGCGATTATGCCTGAAGTACAGTAATCCTAAATCAGTTTTAACCAACTCTTGGCGAAAAAGAATATCCGCCTCTCGTGCTAATGCCTTCTGTTCTTTATTAAGAATGTCCATAACCCTGAGTTTAGGAAAATAAGATAACCCAATACTTCTTTTTTTATAAATTTCGTAGACATCTGGGATGTTTTCTTTCAACCAGTAAAGCTGAACAGTTTTGATGGGATCCTTAGTAGTAATATTTCCATTTTTAAAAAAAGAAGCTTCTCTAATCCAAACTAACTCCACTAAGGAAGTTAGCTTAACCATTAGGTAAAAAATTGGTACTAGTGCTTAGAGCTAGTCCAAAGACTTTGTAATAATAAAGTGATCCATAAAATAACCAAATAACGTATTTGGAATCAGATCCCTTTAAATCTTTAGCTACATTTATAGTTATAAAAATACAAGCAAATCTCCCTAATATGCAAGAAAGTAATTTTATTATCTCAGGAACTTCCATTAATTTAGTAACTAAACTATTAATGTAAGTAGTATCCCGATTTATTAAAAATATGAGTAAAACCCAACCAGCAAATTTTACTCCTTTATTATCAGGAAATTCTCTGGATTCCCAATACTTTTCTCTTCTAAAGGCACCAGTCTATCTGAAATAATAGGTGCTTTAAAACTAGAGCGAGGTGCACAAAACCCATTTATTTTTAAATTATAAGTTCTTGAGGGATTTTCACAAATCAAACTACAAACATAAACTCCAGTCTCCGAATCTCTAGTTGATACAGCTGTTCCTTGGAGAGTTGGACTTAAATTATAAGTTATTTTGTTTATTTTTATTCTAAAAAATCGCACATCCTCAGTAAACCACCTTAATATTGAATTTTCAATTAAATAAGTTTCTAATAAACGACCTAAATTTAAAGAAGTTGTTTCTAAGGAGCCCTTTTGGACTTTATTTTCTTCAACTCCAGCAATGAAATAACAAATATTAAAAGTATAAGTTTTACCCAAAAATTTATAAAAAAACCTAAGCTCCAATAAATCTCCTTCAACAATCGTGATAGGTGTTTCTCTACGTAAATTCATAATGAAAAAAAATTTTTGATGAAGTACAACCTCACTATCGTTCCCTCTGTCGCACTGTCGTCCCCCTCTGTCGCAATTCGGTCACCCATTTTTCCTTACAGAATAAGGAGTTTCTTTGAAAATGCGACAGTGCGACAGTGCGAAAGAAGAAAACAAAAAAGTATATATATATATATATATATTTTTTTTTTTAACTCCTTACAGAATAAGGAGTTTCAGCCCTTTTTTCGAGCTAGCTATTCGTTTTCTAGGTCATATGGCGAAGGTTGCTCTTTATCTTTTGGAGAAATCCAATCAATATTTCGGTAACTCCTTTGTTCTTCTTTTCCCCCACCTATTACCTCAAAATAATTTCTTTTAGCGCTGACAGGAGGGTCTAAGTAACTCCAACCTAAATTTTGAAAAACCGTCTCTAATTTATCCCTGAAATAAGAATACTTTTCAGGGGAACGCTTTGGATAATTTTCTTCCAGATAATTCAAATACGATAGATAAAGGCAGCGTTCTTTTAATCGTTCCCTTACTTTTAAAGTCGCACCCACAGCTATATATGACCCTGGTTTGTAAATTAAATTTTTTTTTACAAATTCAATAATTAAAATATACTCTCCTGTTTCCAAAAGGGAATCTCGAGTTTCTTCAATGGATTCCACTTTGTGGGAAGACCTTAAAGTTTTTAATACAAAACTTTTTTCCATCTTTATCACTAGACTTAAAAAAAAACCCATTTCGTCTTCAGGAAAAAAATTTTTTAATTCTTTTTGATTTTCAGGGGATATAACGTTTGGAAATTCTATAGGTATTACCCGTTTTTCTAAAATACCTTTAGCGGCTTTTTGAAAGATATTAGAATGATTAGACGCTATTATAATCCCACCAGTAAAAATATAATTTACTGAAGTTAAATATTTTCGAGAAATTGTAATGGGTTCATTTTTTGAAGTTAAGTTTTTTAATATAGCAATAGACCTGTCAGCAGCAGCTGTTTCAGCATCTCGAATAGTTATTAAACGTACGTTTGTTTCAATGAGTTCAGCAAGGCCAAAAGATGAAGATAAATCAGATAATTGTTTAGTTATAACTGCTGATTTAATAAATAAATGGTCAAAAAAATTAAGTGTTGTTGATTTACCCGAATTTGCTGGACCTGAAAAAAATAAAAATCTATCTAGCTTATATTGCTTTATTACTGCTGCCGCAAAACACAAAACAATGGATATTACTTCAAATTCATCTAAAGTTTCAAAAAACCATTGAATTATTTTTGGCATATTTTGCTTAACAATATTTTCTAAATCTATAATATTTTTTATTTCTGGAATATCCAAGGTTTGAAAATTATAAGGTAGATAATCACGGAAGTAATATGATATATATATATCATAAACTTCTTCTTCTGGTTTAAAATCCATTGTTTTCAAATTCAAAACCCCGTTCTGAAAACAAACATAATTTTCTGTATCAAACTCAACGCACTTTATACAGTTTGATTTGAGGTCGTTTATCAAACTATTTAAAAAGGGAGTTGAAATCCATTCAGAATTTGAAACCTTTCGAAAAAAAGAGCGGACCTCCTCTGCAATAAAATCTGTTGACCTTGGGACCCAAATCGGTTTTTCATATTGGTACCACTGGTCTTCTTTCACTAAAAAATTTTAGCTCGCATAGAGCGTTCTTTTTTAGCTTTTACTTCAGATTCATTAATAAATATAAAATTATTAATTGTGATTGAGCTGGGGGAGATTTTTACTGCTTTTTTTGAATTTTCTAAAACTTGAGCAACCTCAGGAAATTTTCCTATATTTACATTACCAGGATTTAAAATATTTTTTAAACACAGCTCACCCTTTGAGGTGAAATGAATAAAATGTAAATTAGAAATATCTATCTGTGCTATTAATAGCGTTTGAAAAAAACAATCTTTAACACTAAGTTTGGCAGACCTGCTTAAAGTCATACCACAAACGATTAAATTTTTTTCTTTTAAAATTTTCAAATCAATTTGCTGATGATTCGAACCCTCATAATCCACATAACCAATACCTATTTGCGGAAAATCTTTGAACGCTTTTTTTATTAAAAGGCTCATTGTTAAAATGTACCACTGAGCTTTTTCTTGATTTATTAATTCAGGAGTTAAAGTTGTTTTTTCTAAAGTTGTTTTTTCTTTTGACATAATATATAATTTAACTTTAGATATAATTTAAAGTAGGCAAATTCAATTATTATTATATAAAATTCAATGGAAAAGTCAAATAAAAAAATTTTTAATGGAAATTTATTTTTTATTGATTGTGAAACTACAGTAAATAAATTTTCTGTTCACAATGAACTCTTATTTATCCAAATAGGTGTTTGGAACTTAAAGGAATTTTGTTCTGTTGTAACTTATAAACAATTAAAAGCATCATCACCAGAAATATCCATAATTAATACATCTGACGCTACAGATGAAATGAAGCAACAACTCCGTCAACTCTTGCTGGACGAAGGCAATAAAATTGTGTTTTTTAATGCACCTTTTGATTTATCCCATTTATTGAAATGGTTATATCCAGAGGTTTTTTACCCTGGTATGAAATTATTTACTTATTCGAGAGATTATATTAAATGCAAGGTTTGGGACCTTTATTTAATATGTAAAATTATTCACCCAGGCTATAAAGAAAATTCTTTAGCAGATTGGTCCCTTAGGCTTACTGGGCAGGAGTTGGATAAAACACAACAAAAAAGTTTCGAAAAGGGGGTCATCCTCACAGCTGAACAAAAGATTTACATGAAAAAAGATGTTGAAATTTTAATGTTTCTTTTTTTACAGCTCCGTATTGAAAATTATAGCTGGAAAAATAGCTTTACAGGAGAAAAAACCACAGCCTTTGATATTTATCAATTCTATTTATTGGGTTTGATTTTTGAAGCTATTGACACTTATTTGCGAGGTTTAAATGTTAAATTTAACCAACTTTCAGAGTTAGTTACTTCTTCAGAGGCCGCTCTTAATGAGCTCAACTTTAAATTTATGGAAATCAGCCAAATTGAGCCGAAATCAGTAAAATCGGGTAAAAGTTTTGAAGAATTCCTAAAACCTAAAATTCCTAAAAACATCTGGGAAATTTGGCCAAGAACACAAACGGGTTTGATAAAGTTTAGTTTTAAAGAATTTGAGTCATTTCAATTAAAATACAAAATAAAGAATCAACTTCTTACTATTTTCACTGAAATTTTAAAAACGAGAAAAAGAATATTACAAATAAAAAATTTTAAAAATTCACTGTTTGAAAATAGATTGATTTTTTTTAATTATGATCTTTATGGGGCGGTGACAGGACGAATTACAACGCGTAATTATCCAATACAGGGGACACCAGCTGCTTTTCGAAAAACAATTAATCCTGGCAAAGGCAATATATTTATTGTTGCAGATGTCTCACAAGAAGAGGTTAGAATTCTTACACAAATATCCCGAGATAAGGCTTTAATGAAGATTTTTAGAAATAATTTAGATTTTCATTCCTATACGGGAAGTTTACTTATAGTTAAGGATTATGATTCCTTTTGTAAATTAAAGGAGTTGGACCCTGACTTATTTAAAAGTGTTAGGTTTCTAGCTAAAACTTTAAACTTTGGGCTTTTGTATGGAATGGGGCACAAAACATTACATCGAAATTTAGAAAGAGGTGGTATTTTTCAAAATGAAAAGGAAACATATAAGCAATGGTCAAAATGGCAAGAAGCTTATAAAGGTATTCAAAAATATCAAGATAAAATGGTGATGGCTTACTGGAGAAGTAAATTCCATAACACCCCTATTTTTACAAGTTATGAAAAAGATGAACTTAATTATTTTTCTCTTACTTCGGTCGGTGGGAGGGTTAAAAGGGATTTTAAGTTAGATACAGGAAATATTTCATATGCCAAATTTGAAACTATAAAATATCACAAAACCGAATGTGCTAATTTTCCAATCCAATCAACAGGAGTGGATATTTTGTCAGAGGTTTGGCAACTAATTTCCAAAGAATGTTATGGGTTTGCAAGGGTTGTAATGGTGGTGCACGATGAGGTAGTAATTGAAACTGAGCCTCAATATTATGATAAAGTTGTTTCAATTATCCGAAAAATTGAAAAAGAGATTGGGGATAAATACGTCCCTCTTGTCGGGTTAAAATTTGAAATTTCTGAACCATTAAAATTTTGGACAAAATAGGACAACTGTTTTACCCTTTGAGAACTTGTTCGATATATACCTTATAAACTCATTACAGAATAAGTAGTTTCTTTGAAAATAAATATATATTAAATAAAAACTTTTTTGTTTTCTTCTTTCGCACTGTCGCACTGTCGCATTTTCAAAGAAACTCCTTATTCTGTAAGGAAAAGGGGTGACCGAATTGCGACAGAGGGGACGACAGTGCGAAAGAAGAAAGTTTTAAAAATTATAAATTTTAAAGAAAAACTTTTAGGTTTTCCTCTATCCACTTGTCCAATTTTGAGGAAACTCTTTACAGGAAGGCGGTGTACCTCTGAATTAAATCATAGAATTTTTTGCTTATCGGAGGCGGGACCCCTCGGTAAGCAAAACTAATTGTTGAAAACATAAAAAATGATTGAGCTTTATAACTTTATAAATTATTTTCTCTTAATAAAAAAGACTCCAATTTTCAAAATTTATCAAATAACCCCGTTGGTAAAATTTCTTTATTTTGGATGGGCTGCTCTTCGTTATTCTAATGAAATGTCTCAATTTTATCAGATGTACGAAAAAAAAGAGAAGCCTTTAACCTATAAAGTGACTTTACCTGGTTTAGATTATTTTTTTGAGGAATTAGATGAAATAGATTGGGAGCTAAGAACCTTGGGTGAGTTTCAACATTATGATGTTACTCTGTATAAATCAATTCTCAAAAACGCAACTCTTGAGGATTTTGGCTTATATACTTGGTCCTTTAAGCAGATCTTTATTTTTCTAATTTTTATTGGTGAAGGGGACTTTGTAAAACTACAGCTAATGGGATTTCAGGAAAGCGGGTTAGAGCTGTTTATGAAATTCTGTGATTTTGTTAAATTATTAAGAAAATATAATCAACTCCCAACTATTGAAAATGGTTTTCAGGTGGCAAAAATTTTTTATAATTTGCCTTCGTTGGAAATAGAATTTTAGAAACAACTGACGTAGTGGATATGTTTTATTGCATTTATTAATTGTACTAATGGGGAAAATTAAAAATACTTAAGGTTCTAATCAAAAACATTTATTAATTATAGAAGTGAAGACTAAATATTTCAAGTAAGCAAATTTGCTTAAGATTTCAATCAAAAACATCTATATTGACGAGGTTTTAGCTTTATTATATAGGTTAATATAAAATTTTTCAAGCTTTAGCTAATGAAACCGTGAGGTGGTGTCATTAGCTAAATCCCTTACAGTAAAAAGAATTTACTCTATTTTGTTTTAAACAGGTAGTAAATTTGAACTAGCGCTCAATGCCAGTCCAAACACTTTATAATAATAAAGGGAACCATAAAATAACCAAGTAATTGCTTTGGAATCAGGTTCTTTAAATTCTTTTGAAATATTTATAGTGATGAAAATGCAAGCAAATCTCCCTAATATGCAAGAAATTAACTTCACTGCGTCTGGTACTTCCAATAGCTTCTCAATCAAAATATTAATATAAACCGTATCTCGATTGACTAAATATATAAACAAGGCCCAGCCAGCCAATTTTAATCCTTTATTTTCTGGTAAAGGTATAAAAGGAAGTAAAAAAACTACCAAAGACTTTACAAACCCGAATAAAAAAGGATTTTCAGTGATAGTTATAACCTCTTCAATTTGATTTGAAGATTCCACCGCCTCTACTAATTGATGTACACCTTTTTTCACCCAAGGAGGGGAAATAATAGAAAATAATCGAGAAAGCTCAATTCCAAAAGTAGCTAGTTTTAAGAGTAGGAAAAGTTTTAAGCCTAAAACCATTAAGGTTCGACTTAACATTATGGCTGGAATAAGAACTCTACGAGTAAAACTAAATACTTGAGCAACACCATTCCCTAATAGAATTGCCACCGCTTGAAGCGGTTGAGGAATTACATATAATAGGAGTCTCCCGAAAGCACGGCCCAACAGAGCGGATAGGTTGAAAAATAGATTTAAACAGCGCAATAAGGTTTCTGGTGAAAATAAATAAGACGACACAACTAAGCCAGCAGCTGCAACCGTTAAAGGAACTAATGATGGGAGTCTAGCCCTTAGGGAAGCTTTACCCACAATAACTTCTGGTGGTGTTGGTGTAGATTCTTCTGGCGGTGTTTCCTCAATTTGTTCTTGACCCAGAAACTTTTCTAAAAGGTCTAGTATTTTTTGGCAATTTTCATTCAATAGTTGAACACAAAAAGAATAACCCGCTTTACAGATGAAAATCCCTATGCTCCCAAGTAAAGCGATTAAAGCAAAATAACCTATTCCAGGACTGTTTGGGGAATCATCTGAAAAGCCGTCATCCCCAGGACCATTTGAACCACCACCACCACCACCACCGCCATTCCCAGGAGGTTCAAAACCATCTCCATCATTCCCTGAAAAGTCAGTCATACTGTACTTTCCTAAATAAACGGGGGCGTAAACGAATCCCGATGGTAAATGGTTGGCGGTAGAAGGTGGTTCAATACCTATATTATTAAGACTTTCTTTGAGTTGTCCTGTTTTAAATGAATTAAGTTGGTTTTCCACAAATTTCAAGGACTCATGAAGGTGTTTCTGTACTTCAGCTTCAGTTTGTTGGTTAATATAATCATACATTTTTCCAAAACGAATCTCATCAACAATTTGCTGTTGCTTGGAAATCTCATCATCAAGCATTTGGTTTAAGTTTTCCGTCACCTGAGAACGGGTGTCCCTAATATTTTTTAGAGCTCCCTCTTGTCGGCTTGGGCTTTTGAAGAAATTTCTCGGGCCACAGAGGCTTGCACACGTTCAAAACTTAGTGAACTTAATTTAGCATCGATTTCAGCTTCTAAACCCACATCGATTTGGTCAATCTTTGACCAAGGCACTCTGTGACCTAATAAACGAGAATCTATTAACAACAAATTTCTATTTTGGTTTCTTTCCAAATACAGTTGATTAGCGGCTATCTCCGCCTGGCCCTCCCGAATTATTTCCACCATATTTTCTTTGAATTGCTTATGTGCAGCATCCAAATCTAATTTTTCAGGGTCAGGGAAAGACGGGGTTCCAGCGTCTTTTTCAACTTCAACTAAATCTTGGGAAATATCATTATCATCTCCGAAAAATATAGGTGGTTCATAAACTTTTTGAATATTACAATTAGGCGAAAAGGACCTATCCAGGCCCACATCAGTAGAATAAACAATATCTCCTATATCATTAGTATCTAAACCTTGAATCTGGTTTATCAACTTAGTTTCAATTTTATGCACATGGGAAACCCTAGGCGGACGCCTTATAGAATGATCCATAAAAGATTTAATAAACCTTGTGTGGGTCAGTCTAGAGATCCTATGCATAAAACCAAATTAATTAACCAAAAACCTTTACAAGATTGCCGCACAGACCAACACATATTAATTTTTTAGATTCTACTGATGTGGTAGAAATGTTGAATTGTAATACTCAAAAAGCTATTGAATAAGTAAAAAAATAAAATGACACAAACATCTATTCAAAAAATTGTTAATTTAATTTGGGTTCGGGAGAATTATAAGTTTTTTCAAGGGAATAGGATAACTCAAGATCCAATCTCTAGCACCCTTGTGTATTGGTACAAATTAAATTATCCTCACATCTATGAGGCTTACCAGTCGGAAGCGATCCGGGAAATCACCCAGGATACTGCCCTAGGACATTTAGTTTTAAGGGGGAAAGACCTACCATTACTCCCCGAAGGGTTAGTGGAGGAAACCAAACCTGGATGAGAATCAGACTGAAGAAACTTCCTACAACTCTTTATTAGCAAACTCTTGTTCAGCTTTTTCCAAATTTTCTTGAAGGATTTTTTAAAAATGAGCTATGCCTCTTTTCAAGCATCGCCCCATCAGGTGATTTATAGGAAAACTTTTTAGCTAATAAAGCTTTCCCTTCGCCTATATTGAGATTCTCCTCCATTAGATGAAATATAATCTGAAAATCCTCTGTCATCTGGTTAGTTGTGAAATCAGTCGTGGTAAGTGTTGGTAGTTCTTCAAATGGCAGATTTATGTATTTTTGATAAACAGAGTGTTTTTTATGGGAAAAATAAAGCATATCTAACTTTGTTTGCTTTAATTATGGCCTAAACTCTCACTCCAGTTTCCACAGCTCCCTTTTATAGGAATATCCATATGGGCGCCCTTGAGAGTACTGCCTAAAGGGGGTATTCCTGGTTGGTATATTTTTTATAAAGAGCAAATGCTTTTGGATGATTACATTTTAACCAATAAATTAAGAATGGTTGATATTGGGTCCTGAGATATATCATTACCAGTAAAAAACGTGTAATGTTCTCTGGCCCAAACTAAATCGACAATTTGGTATAGTCATAAGTAATTAGTAATTTTCTAAGGAAATTCATTTAAATTAAATAGGCGACATATTTGAACAGGTAATATCCTCTCAAAACCTCTCAAATGACTCCTTTTCTTTGGAATAAAAGGTTGATAGTTCATCGCGCTCAGGGTTGGGGAATCTATTATTGTCTGTTGATTGGTCACTTGGAAGTCCTTTTGTATTTTGTAATAAACTTAATTTCGAGGCTATATCCATCTTCTTGAAAAAGAAACCCCTTTGAAAATATTAATCTCAGCTTGCTTTTTTTCTATAAAATTTTTTTTTGAAATCTCCCCGAATGATGCAATAAATTATTTGATTTTCGTTTTCGGGTGTAAATGTCAATGTCGAAGGCATTTTATACTTATACTGTCCCGTACAATTGAAAGTTATTTCATTGAATATATGAATTTCCAAAAAAAAATTTTCTAATTTTCTAAATAAAATTTCACTATTTTTCAACTCTGTTGGAACACCCATTAAGAATTTATGTTTTTTTTTTATTGAATTTATTTGTTTTAATCCTAATTCTATCTTCAATTCTAAAAAAGGATTTTTTAAGGTTGTTTTAACTAACCCACGTTGTCTTAGTGGTATTTGATAAATTTTTTTTGTTCGTAAATTAGTGATTTTAACACTAATCCAAAAAACGTAAGAAGTTTGAATTGGTAAAAAATATAAATCTAATATTTGGTTAAAAAAATCCGCTAGATCAAACAATGTATATTGTTTATTTTTTAAATTTTTGACCTCAAATATAAGATTCAAATCTTTATAAAATGTTTCTTCATTGATAACTAATTTATATTGTGATTCAAATTGGATCAAATCCAATAATTTAAGATTTATAATAATATTTTTGATTGTCATTGTCAATGGTAAATTTATTTTGATTTTATAACTATAACACCGTTTTTTTTTTTTAACAATAGGACGCCCGGGGCCACCCATTTTTAAGAAAACCTGACTGTATGATTAAAAAAAAATCTTTAGGATAATTCAAACTCGGGGCGTTAGTTAGAGCAGGATATATAAATATTATATCGATTTTTCAAAAGATTATGAACATTGAGGTATAACTTCCTTCGAGCCCCCGAAGGAAATTTTTGTCTAGAATTCATTATTTATTCTGTCTTTTCAAATTGGTATTTTTTTTTCAACTTTGATTTTTGGCATAGGATGTTTGACTTCTCATTCTCGCGAAGAAAAAAAAATCAAAAAGTTAACACGTGACACACTGGGGGACGGACTCCATTTGAAAAAAAAATACAGATGCTATGGGTAGATAGAATTGAAAACGCTGTAAAAGAACTCGGAGTGGGTGAACAGTACTAAAACACCAGTGCAGGAAATTAGGTTACCCACGTACCTATACTATCCTTTCCCGTTATTGACTTTAAACAGTTCTTGCTGGTAAAACTGCTTAAATAGGAATAGGTAAAGTTTGATTGGTGCCCATCTAATTACTCAGCTTAGGACGAAGACGCATTGTGACGACGAGGCGGAAGAGCGAGGACCTCAGCCTATTCCTATTATTGAGTTACAAAGGAGAAGACACCTTGAATTTATTTAATTCATTTAGTCCATTAGTTGTTTGTTTTATAAAGGCGAGCCAAAGGGTTCAATTTTTCGAGTCGCCAATGGTTAAAGAAATCATGTTGCTTTGCAGCCAACTTCTTTCGTCTTTTCTAAAATAAAAACGGAATAAATATCTAGTTTTTAGAGCACGATATTGTGAATTAATCTGATATTACCTTGTAGCGTTGTTTAGAAAATTGTTGCTGCAATTTATGGGCCTCTTCGTTCCTCTTTTTTGGAAAAAGCAGTGGTGTTTTCCTACATTTGTAAACTCGAATACATATTTAACAAAGAAACGCACCATTACGTGTTGTATCTAGCTATTTATGCAGTTTAACTTACGGGAAGGCCATCTTGGGAAACCTGAATGGGTGCGCGGAGTTTAACATTTCCAGTATTGTCTCTTTCAAACTGTGAGACCAACTCCCAGTTCATTTGATGCGGCTTCAATTTTTTTAGAGCAAAGCGTCTGGAGATTTTTCCAAACAAGTCGGCCGCTATTTAGCAGTTTATTACGTGATGTATCAAGTTGTTTATAGATTCTGCGTTTGACTAAACATTAAATATCCCATTAAACATCTAATGGGATATTTAATGTTTTCAGTGTTACAGGTTTCGAACATGTCAGGGAGTGTTATAAGAGCTTGACTTGACTTTTCTCAAATAAAAAAAGGTGCTATGCTCAAACAATGTACTCAAAGCTGAAAAAAAAATTATTGCAAATAAAAAGAAGATTTAATAAAATTTGAAACAAGATATAAATTGGTAAAAGATTTTGAAATTCTATAGGAATTTCAATTTATTTTCTTTTTGGTTTTAAATCAAAACCAAAAAGAGGGGGTTAATGCCTTAGAAACAAAACATTATATATGAATTCAACAAGCTTTCTTTCGGGCCTCCAGAAGTGGAGCTTAAGGTTGGAGGTCGAGCCCAAGAAGCACTTAATAAAACACAGGGTTAATACGTCATAAAAAACTTATTAAACAAATGGCTCTAATTCCCTGTGGGGAAACATATATTCAAAAGATTCTTTTACCCTTCCTTTATATTATAAAAATAATATTCTGAAGTTTCGGAACAATAATATTAGCCATCCCTCTAAACAGGAGTAAAACCAATCATTTACCTCTTTATACCTCTCAGGCGCCCTAGAATACATATAAATTGACTTTGGTAGACAAAGGAAAGAGGATCTAAAAAAGACCTCTAGGTACTAAAATATAAAAAATAATTTTCAAATATGTATAAGGAAGATGAGTTACAAGAAAAATATGGTTTCTTATTTGATGGGGAGAATATATGTTGGTCTAATTTGTTTTGTCCTTGAACAGAAAAATAATGAATTTTTGAGGACTGCTACTTGGACTACTTTTTAGAGGCGGTTTGTGGGGGTAGACCTCACTGATAAAATAGGAGAATTAAATAAAACAGCCTCGGCTCTTCCAAGGGCGTGTTTTAATAACTGAAAAAGGTTGGTTATTTAGTTCCTCGATATGAATTAAAGTTACTTTATCTTTTTTGAGGAAATATCCTCTGATAATTACTCTTTTTTATTCTATGATGCACCAGAAAAATATTTACGTGGTCCTTAGCAGATGCAAGCTTACCTACAATACAATTTGTCGACTCAAGGTTGGTGACCAAAATGGAAATAACTCCCCTTTAAGCTAAGCCTTCTTACTTTCCTTAACTATTTTTTTTTGGATAAGGAAATTGCATTAGTCTAGTTTATATAGTGGGCTTACCCCCTTTAGGTCCCCTGGGGAGCTTCGGGTTACTTCCCTTGGAACACTTAACCCCAAGGCCCGAAGGAAGGTCATAATAGGGCGAGTATAGGTAAACAATAAACAACAGCTAGTACCATGTCCCATGGTACTAGCTATACCAACAAAAATAGTAAATTTAAAAACAAAGACCTAAAAAATTCACAACCTACCTAGTTTTTCGGAGTAAGTGCTATGAAATGTGGTTCGAAGCTCTTACTTGGAACTTCTTTTTTGCCCCTTCGAAAACGCAACACAAAACTCCAAATATAGAGAATAGCAAGGAACACAATGACAAGAGGATTAGGACCAATATCACGAGATAAACTTATGGAACCTCCATGACCGAAACCATGGGATCAACTGCTTGATATAAAGTATAATTGGTTCTCAATGTGTTTCCAATTTCGACCCTGGGTAATTTTTATCCACATCCTACAATAGGAGTAAGCCCAAGACCATTCGAAACACGATTCAGAGTCCCAAAGGGAGATTCAGCACTCTCTAATTCTTCAAAATTGAATCCGTTTCTCAACAAATAATATTTGTTATCTATAGCCTGGGATGGCCAAAAGGATTTTGCTGGATTTTCAAATAACATCCATACACTCCATCTCCCAATCTAGATATTTTTGGTGGTCCCTTCATTTCTAGATATTCTTGACGTAAATTTGGAGTTAATGGGATATGTTCATTGATATTTCCATCAAAGTCCTGAATAGCATTTCCATGGTTTATCAATCGTGTTATTTCATATTCTTTAATACTCCTAAAAACAAAGTGTAGGTCTTGACACCCTTGTATCCATTGAGCCACATCTTGTTCGTTTTTCCACACATAAATTTGCTGTTCATAAGCATCTTCTATGGTTGTTGGCAAATAAGGAGCCTCCACCTCGAACTCTTGTGAAAAAGGAAGATGCCCCCTCTTCATAAAGGGGATATGAGGGTTTTTTCTGATGAAAGCCGCTTCGCTAAACTTAGCATCTTCTGTTTGTTTATTGTATTCAAGTGTCTGGATTAAAAGTTATTATTTGCCCATGTCATAAATTCTACTATATTATATTTTTCATATTTGAATTTTGGTATTTTCTTGTTCTAGCTGATTCTTTAATCCACTTTAATACACCCTCTTTATATCCACCACTATCAATAATAATAATTATATGGTTTTCTAACATTGATTCAACACAATTTAAATATAAACAACAACACTTCCTGCTGACTGTTGCCATTTCTAATTTCGAGATTGTATTTTTTACTTTTGAGTAGAAATTCTGTATAGGCCTTATGCCCATATATGCTTTCAAATGGAACATTTTTTAAAATAAGTTCTCCTCCATATTTATTTTTATTTTTCTCCCAAAAGCTATATTTAACAACTTCGAATCCTTTTGCTTTGAATGTTGATACTACGTTTTGTTCTAAAACATTACCTGAACTATTTGCTATATTTCCTTGGGTTCTATAAATTTTCTTAATAGTTTGACGCCTTCGGCGACCTCTTTGACTTCTTTGACTTTTTTGACTTTACCTCTCCCATTACCTTTAGAGTTTATATTTCTATTTGCTTCTGCCTCGGATATTGTATATCCATCTACATTATACAACTCATATATAAATATAAAATCAGCAGATATAAATATAAAATCAGCAGAAGAGTTAGAAAGCATAAGATATGCTCCTTTGTTATGTATATAATCACATAATTCTCTAAGTCTAAAATATCTTCATCAAAGCCTTTATCTGTATATCCTGCTTGATGTAGCTGTTAAAGGAACATAAGGAGGGTCAAAATAAACGAAGTCATCTTTTTGTATTTTATAATATCAAAATCACCATTAGAAATCTCTGTATTTTTTAATAAATCACTACAAGCTTTTATATTTTCAGGGTCACAATAGTTTGGATTTTTATATCTTCCAAAAGGTACATTATATTGACCTTTACTCTGTATAATCAATCTTATTTAAAAAAACAAACCTACTAGCTCTTTCTATATTTGTAAGCTTTTTAAACTTCTTTACATCTCTATCTAAAGCTCTTACTTCATAATAATAATTTCATTCTTATGTTTACATATATCATTAATAAGTTCACTAGAGCAATCTCTAACTATTGTATATAAATTTGTTAATTCTTGATTATAATCATTAATAAATGCATTTTTAAGTTTTAATTCAAAAAACACCGCCGCCTATAAAAGGCTCAAAATATCTATTTTTTTGGCATTCTTTTTATTAATTCATTAATAAGTTGTCTTTTGCCACCTACCCATTTTATTATTGGTTTATACATACTAAATCCTTTATTTTTTTATAAAATATTACATTTTTTTAATAATAGATAAAAAAAGTATTCCAATATTAGATTTATAAATTTATATTTTTTTACCCCAAGTGTTACATTTAAGGAAAAAGCATTAAAACCACCTCTACTTATTTAATAATATAATAATAAAATGAGAGTTCAGTGAAATTTTCCCCATAAGGTTTTGAATCATTCAACTAAAACTTTTATGCCTCTTTTGTGATTTGTGAAGCTCAGATTTTATCAAATTCTTTGGTAAATGTTCAAAACATAGCTACCTTAAACTTATAAATATAATTGTATCGAAATATTTATAAATAATCTAAACACTCCCCTTGATACGTAATTAGCTGGCTTCCCCCTTCGGGGAAAGTAAAAAAATACTCCGTTCTCTCTTAGTAACGCTTCAAAAATGGAGCCCCCTCCATGGTCCTCTTATATTTTATTTATACTTAATGAAACTTGTAAAAATTTTGCTAATTTTGAAGCTTGTTTTTCAATTTGTTCAAAAGTTAATGGTTCTCCTATATTAGTTAAAGGTATTTCTTTTTGACCTTTAACCTGTAAAAAAATTCGAGATTGATTTCCAAAAGCACTGGCTTGTTGGAATTGAACTCGAATTCCTATAATATCATCCCAAGAATAATAAAAGTTTACACGCCTTTCTTCCCCTGGGAAACCCCATCGAAAAATTCGAACATAACCATCACGTTTATTAAATTCATTGAAACCACTTCCTAAACTCCAAAAAAGTGTTAAACTTAAATACAAACTTAAAAAAAAACCCAATAACCCATAAAAAATCATTACTAAACCCTGAGGAAAAAATTGTATATTTTCTGCAACTGTCCAGGGTCCCAGTTCTTTCTCGTTTATATAATTTAAATAAGAACAAAATCCAATAAATAAAAAACCCATTGAACCAGAAAAAATAACAAAGGTCCAGACAAAATTACTTAAACAACGAGCACCAGAAATAGGATAACGTCGAATTTGATTTTTTTCTTTTTCAATCATAAGGGAAGCAATAATGTGACCAACTTGACAACCCGGTGGGGTGAGCAAATAACTCAGTGGAAAGAGTTTATGTTTCCGAAACATAAAGTCGTGGGTTCAAATCCCACTTTGCTCTTAAGTTAAAATTTCTTGGAAAGCTTCACGAACTTTTTCTCCAGAATCTATTGTTTCTAGAGGATCTTTACGTAATCGATGACGCAAACAGAGAGGACCTACACGAAGAATATCTTTTGGTGTTACTTGAGTACGTGATTCAAAGGCAGCTAAAGCTTTTGCTGCTCTATTTGTAACAATATCACCACGTAATCCATCTATATTTAATTTTCCACAAACTTGAGAAATTTGTATTCGTAATTTTTGATCTATTTTAACTGTATGCAAACTTTCCCGGGCAGCTAATAATAAATCAGCTAATTCTTTTTGTTGATTTTCATATTTTTGACGAAAGAACAGCGGAGCTTGGTCAAAAGCAGCCCTTTGTTCTACGATCTTTACACGTAGTTGAGCATCTTGAACTGTTCCTATTTGAGCATGAAGACCAAAACGATCTAATAATTGAGGTCGAAGTTCTCCTTCTTCTGGATTTCCTGAACCTATTAAAATAAAACGAGATGGATGACTTAAAGAAATTCCTTCTCTTTCCACTGTATTCCACCCAGAAGCTGCTGCATCTAATAATACATCTACAAGATGATCATCTAGTAAATTTACTTCATCTACATATAAAATCCCTCTATTTGCTTGAGCAAGAAGTCCAGGCTCGAAAGCTTTTATTCCTTCTGTTAGAGCTTTTTCTAAATCAATTGTTCCACAAACTCTGTCTTCCGTTGCTCCCAAAGGAAGATCGACCATAGATATCTTCTTTTTTTTTATAATTAATTGTTCATTTTTTTGAACTTTTTCACGAACAAAATCGCTCATACATTCTAGATCATTGGGATCTGAATTGAAGGGGTCATCACCAACTACTGATATTTCTGGAAGTAAATCCACTAATGCTCGAACTGCTGTTGACTTTCCAGTACCTCTATCCCCCATGATCATTACACCACCAATTTTTGGATCTATTACATTAAGTATTAATGAAAATTTCATTTCTTCCTGACCCACAATTGCAGTGAAAGGAAAAATAGGCCGTTCATCTAGAGTCGATGACATGGGCGTCAGTTGGGGTATACCTCCATGGGAGCGTTGCGCGCTGTGTCGTGCTAGACTAGGTGTTGTAAGAAATCCCTTCGGGCCACCACCTTTTCTTAAAACATCTAAAGGGGGTTGGTTGTCTCTCTGTTGCACTTGATAGTCTTGGTTTTTTGAGGTTCCTTTATTTCTAAAATTTTTTATATCCATTTTCTTTTTTATATAAATACTACATAATTTAATTAAGATTACTAAGCTGACTAATTGGCTTCAATTATAATATTACCATCAGAAAAAAAAAAAATCAAATCTCTTGTTTCAAAAAAAGCTAAATAAAAGTTTCCCAAGTTATTGGGTTCTCACCTTTTTAAGATCTCAAATATATCTAAAATATTGAAGCTTCCATAATAGGCTTAGGTGTACTTCCTCAAAAAAATTGCTTCCGCTTCGTTGACAACGGTTCTATTGGCGTTCGCGTTTTTGGCGATAATCGATGTGGTGAGCGTACCCTTAGGCGCAGATTTGGCAAGCACGTCCCTGAGAGGCGGGAGCCAACTCAGCTTATAATGAATCCTATTTACAAGGTGCCTCTAAGTAATACCGCCTATGATGAGCTTAGGTAGAGCTATGGAGAGCTCGAAGAGTTGAATAACAAACACGACATGGATTTACAATGTATGAAAGCCCTCAGGTGAAAAGTAACGACTACGCACCTCGTTCCACCTCGTTGAGCATCTTAAGCTTAGAAAAAGCCTATATAAAAAAATATATTGAGCTTTTTCTGAATCCTTCCGGAAATAAACTTAAACTCCACCACAACTTTAATTGTTGAACCAAAATTGAGTAGTAGTGAATTATTACTATAAAAAAAGTGAATTAATTCACTCCCGAGGTGGACGGTATCTACATCTACGGCGGGGGAAGATAGAACACTCTTCTTCTTTTTCTTTTTCTTTTTCTTTTCTTCTTTCTTACTCAGAACCTCCTCAAGGGGAAGTCCCGTGAAACACGAATTCAAAACAACTTACAAAAATGGCCAAAATGTCGTGTTGGAGCTGCTGAATTAATTAGAAAATATGTCTGTTTTGAAGCTCGCTCCTAGGGTATAGATAACTCCGAAAATCTTCTTGGGCCCCTTGAGGGGATCCAAGAAGATTTTATTAAAAATTGAGGAGGTTATCCAACCGCACCTTCCAGTACGGTTACCTTGTTACGACTTCTCAGGCATTACCAGATTCACCTTAGGCAACTTCTCGTAAGAGTCCATTGATTTTGGGTGCACCCGACTTTGCCTGAGTGACGGGCGGTGTGTACAAGGCCCGGGAACGTATTCACCGCCGTATGGCTGACCGGCGATTACTAGCGATTCCGACTTCATGTCGGCGAGTTGCAGCCGACAATCCGAACTGAGATAGAGTTTTTGGGATTTGCTAACTTTTACAAGTAAGCTTCCCTTTGTCTCGACCATTGTAGCACGTGTGTCGCCCAGAATATAAGGGGCATGCTGACTTGACCTCATCCTCGCCTTCCTCCAGCTTTTGGCTGGCAGTTTCATTAGTAAGCCCTCGAAGAGGTCATAACAAATGATAAGGGTTGCGCTCGTTGCGGGACTGAACCCAACATCTCCATTGAACCTTATAATTTCTTATAAGTTTAGACTATACCTTCATCTCTTTTAATAAAAAAAAGAGCTGGCGTGTGGCCTTACTCTTATTAAGATAAGAATCTAGGCCTTGTACTTTTTCAAAAAATAAAAGTTTCTGAAATTTTCTCAGTCGTTACGGGGTTATAGAAAGCTTATATTGCATACACGGTATAATAAAATGATAAATACATTGATAAAAATGATTATATGACTTTGCTGGAATATAAAGTTGACCGTTCTTATGTAAATTGAGTTCTATATTATAAATTTTTAAAATAGCTAATTGTAAAGGTTTTCTACTTTGTAAATCATAACCAGCAATATTTATAATTACGCCCTTTTTTGTATTTCCACCCCGACCACCATCATCCATATAAAGAATAGCCAAAGCAAGATTTGATATTAGAATTTTTTCTATATTATAGGGAATAATCTTTTTTCCAGTAGGATAAAAAATAGAACGCTTTGAAAATAGCTTTAGTATAAAAACGATAACTAAAATATATACGATCTGTACGTTTATCATATCTAGAAATTTGTACAGGCTCGCTTTTTACTATAGTTTTCAATTTCTCATATTTCCAATAAATATATTCTTTTTGTTTAATAGAATGTTCAATTTGCAAACATCCAGATTTAGTTAAATAACCATCTCCTAAAATACAGCCAATAACAATTTGTTGTATGCACATAAAAGGGCAAAAATAATATTAATATTTCCATATGTCATTATTCATATTTCATATTTCATATTTCATATTTTTTGTTTTAATATATCTTTCTAAACTTCCCACGATATTCCCTTAGTAGAAAACCTTAGGGTTTACCGTTATGAGCCAGATTTTTCTAAAAAATCACTTTTTTAGGTCGCAAGTATTTACGACACGAGCTGACGACAGCCATGCACCACCTGTTTCCATTGTTCCAAAAAGGACTAATTCTTTTTCAAGAAAAAGCCAATGAACTGTCAAATTCTGGTAAGGTTCTTCGCGTTGCATCGAATTAAACCACATGCTCCACCGCTTGTGCGGGCCCCCGTCAATTCCTTTGAGTTTCACTCTTGCGAGCATACTCCCCAGGCGGGAGATTTAAAGCGTAAGCTTAAGTTCTGATAAAAAAAACCAAAACTGAATCTCCATCGTTTACAGCTAAGACTACTAGGGTCATTATAAAGATTAAAAACGAGAATTTAAAATCTGAAATGGACTATATCATTTTCTGAAATTTTTTAATTGAGTTTTTCGTAACTGAATTGTCTCTCGGATAAAATTTTCTTTGCAATTAGGAAAACCAAAAATCATCTCAGAAATCCAGCGTTCTTGAAGTTCAGTATTTTTGTATAATAAGCAAAATTTATAAAGCATAGATGACATTAAATGACTGGAAATAGGTATATGGGGCATTATTAGACGAAATAATTTTTTCAAAGATGTATTATTTAGATAAAGACGAAAATATTTTTTATGTTGTCCGTTATAAAATCTTTTTAAAACACCTATATGAACTTCAATTTTCCAGACAACATAAAAATAACGTTGGAGAACCTCATGTTCTTTTTTTGAAAATCCATCTGTACAAAAAACACCTCTGCGACCATTATCTATAATACTCCCATCATCAAGCCACCAAATAGCCAAACTTAATGGTGTTAAAAAATTTAGCCATTTTCTTCGAATTCGAATTCGATTTTTCCAATATACAATATTATAAATTTCTGTAAGTTGTTCCTTAGCAGCACTTTGAAAAAGAAATTTTTTATTTTGACTAAAACCACTGGGTTTTTGGAGTTGATTGGATTTTTTTGTCTCAATTTCTTTTAATTCTTTAATTTTCCAGTTGTAATATTCTTTTTGGGAAATAGAATGTCTGATCCAAAATCGTGCATTCTTATAAGGTTTGTAAATTTTTAAACTTCCATCACCTAAAAGAGAACCTAACAGAATTGCTTTACAAGAATCCGACAAAGATATTTGTGAAAATTTTTTTTTACTAAGATTTACAAATTCTAACATATCTTCTATCTACTTAATTTCATAGTCTCTACGGGGTTTATTTAAAACTTCCCTCGGGGTTACCTCCTGTGAAAAAGTGGCTTCACCGATATAGCTAGATACAAACTATATTTCGTAATATAGCAGGACACCTTTGGCCTTTTATTTTTTAGGAGCTTGGCCGAATTTATCTAATCCTATTGGCTCCCTTAGCTTTCGTCCATGAGTGTCAGTATAGACCCAGTAGAGCGCTTTCGCCCCTGGTGTTCTTCTCGATATCTACGCATTTCACCGCTCCACCGAGAATTCCTTCTACCTCTATCTATCTCAAGTTTTTGAGTATCGTACTGACTTCCCAAAGTTGAGCTTTGGACTTTCACAGTAGACTTCAAAAACCACCTTCGGACCCTTAACGCCCAATAATTCCGGATAACGCTTGCATCCCCCGTATTACCGCGGCTGCTGGCACGAAGTTCATGTAAGTTCTCTAGTTACCTAGAGCATAGACTATACCATCATCTAATAAATAAATTAGAGCTCGGCGTATTATAAACAAAGAATCGCAGATTTCTAAAAATAATCTTTTTATTCCAATTGTTTATCGCAGATAACTTTAGTCGTTACGGGGTTTTCCTAACTTATATTCCATAGTAGGAATTTGTTGAACATAAATCTTAATAAGAGCGACTAGTCGACAAAAATCTTGACTAGGAATATATAAATAATATTGAGCTTTATTTTTTTTTATAGAATTCCGAACAATATTTGTTCGAATTTGAAAATTATGAAAAAGTAATTTTTGCAAAATTTTTTGTTCTCCTAAACTAAAAGCACAAGTAGCTAATCGACCAGCAGCACAATCTTTACGAGCATTACCGTCATCTAACCACCAAACAGCTAAGCTTAAGGGATGTTTTATATAGTAAATAAGCTGATTATCAATTTTTTTCAAACCATTTTCTTTATAAAATAAAGAATGATATTGTAGTAATATTTTCTCCGATTGTGTCGAAAAAGAATAAGCTTTCCCTAATGGACGTTGTTGACTTTTAGGGGGAGCTGTCCTTTGGCACAAAGTAAGGAGTTGTTTATATTTCCAGTCGACATATTGTTTTTGTTTATAAGAATGACATATCCGTAGTCTAGCTTTTTGAGCTCTCTTTTGTAAAAAACCATCACCTAAAAGAGTCCCTAAAATAATTGAATGTTCTTTCAATGTTAATTCCATATGTTCAAAAGTTCAAAAACTTCCCACGGTATTACCCACTAAAAGTTAGGGTTTGACCGTTATAGCCGAGTTTGCTATAAAGAATTCCTTCTTTAAAGGGCCAATTTTATTTAGCCGATGCTTTTTCCTCAAATACCGTCATTTTTTTCTTTTTTGAGAAAAGGAGTTTACGACCCAAGAGCCTTCATTCCTCCACGCGGCATTGCTCCGTCAGGCTTTCGCCCATTGCGGAAAATTCCTCACTGCTGCCCTCCGTAGAGGTCTGGGCCGTGTCTCAGTCCCAGTGTGGCTGATCATCCTCTTAGACCAGCTACTGATTATGGTCTTGGTAAGCTTTTATCTTACCAACAAACTAATCAGGCCCAAGCCCGTCCTTTGGCATTTATTAAATATTTCAGATAAACACATCATCGAGTTTTAGCTTTCGTTTCCAAAAGTTATTCTCGTCCAAAGGGTTGGTTCTTAGGTGATACTCACCCGTTCGCCACGCATAAACAGCCCCGAAGGAGCTGCCAATACGTTCAACTTGCATGTGTTAAGCATGCCGCCAGCGTTCATCCTGAGCCAGGATCAAACTCTCCGATTTATTTATTCTTTTTTTTTCTTCTTTTATATCAATCCAGTCAGCCTTTCTTAGAGTTTACTAAATATCTTAGCAATATTTTTGTTGAATGAATTATAGGTAAAACTCTCGTGTTATGTGATATGTTAGTTTTGGTGTTGTAAAAATAAAAATTATGTATAAACAGTTACGGATAAGCTTGGATTTGGGAATGGAAGTTAACGTTATGTTTAACACCACAAATAACACTGTCTTCTTGTGTTAAATCTCCATCCCCAAAAAACTTACAACCCTAAATATCAAAACTTCAACTTTTCAGTCCCAACCAATTTCCTGCGTGGAACATAGCATAGGATAAAGAATTGTACATTTAATCCTAGAATATTATGATTTGGAGAAGAGTCTTAACGGCACCAAGATGTATCTCCCAATAGTTGCACCCTCATCATTCCGAAGCAGTTTCGTTTCTAGGGAAGACTATTTTAGCAAGTAATTCTTAAAAGGATTAGAGGACCTTACTAAGGACAATACTTGAGTATTGCTCTTGGGACAAGTATGTTAAACAGAAGATTAATCGATACTCGCTTTTGAATGGGAGAAGAAGGCTATAAAATTGGTTTTGCCGAGAGAGCTCTGTATAATCAACTTCCCAGTTTCCCTTTAAGACGTGATGTTCATTCCACGGGTAAGAAACTTATAACTTATGAAGGAAAAAAAATACAACAAATTATTAATTATATAAGAAAACCTAATCCAGACAAATTAGAGGAACTTCTTCTATCTGTGAAAAAAAAAGATACCCTTTTTTTTAAGGCATATATTGAAAACTGTCTGATTGAAAATAAAGGATTTCAACCAAACAATTAAACCGTATAAACGAAATAAGCTCTCAAACAACTAACTTATACTCCAACATTTATAGAATAATCTACCACCCCCACACCCTAATCATAGCTTACAGCAATATAGTTAAAAATAAAGGCTCCCCCCAAAAAAAGAGCTTTTGACAAATTTTCGCTATACCACATCAAAACTCTACACCTTAAACTTAAATAAAAAACTTACACTCCACAACCTGTAGGAAGAGTCTCGACTGGATACGTGTCGACTGGATACGTGTCCTTTTAAAACATCAAAAAAATAAGGCGTTAAACTTGATAAAAAAGTAAATAACTGATAAAAAAAAACTTTAAAAAGTCAAATAGGGTGGGTAAAAAAATCCCAATAGTTTGTTGGTGACCCCGTCTTAAAACAGAGTAACAATTATTTTAAATTATTAAAAACTAAGAACAAATAATAGGTTTAGTTATGAGCCTAACGGGTAAAGTCTTAAGCAAGGTATATGTAGTTTTCAAAAACAACTTGAATAAGACCTAAAAAAAGCAGAAAATCCAAAAAAAAAACTTAACAAGGATTTCAAAAGCAATAGAAAGGTGGCTCGCTGAAATCTATTTAGAGAATTTATGAATTCTAACTCTTTGAATCTTTATTCTCACCTACTAGAAAATACTTAAAATTGTCTCTCGGGGCGAAGACATGCCATAAGAAGGTGCAGAAGTTGTTACTGAAACGGACCATCAAACAGAATAATTGTTGTCGCCGAGTGACCTTCCTCCTCCGCCGGCGCTAGGGTTGGTTCCTATTGTCAAAGGTTGTATTTTTTTCTAAAAAAAATTTTGAATTGGATTTTGAGCAATATTTACAAAATCTAAAAATGGACAGTTTATTATAACCCATGAGCATCTGAGGGGCTTTAAACACGATATTTATGGGAGCTAAAAATTAATGACTTTGCTAATAAAAGTCGAAATATGCTTTAATAAAAGTTTAAAATTATGCAACGTCTACAACGAGAACTACGTACACGCTGAGGGTGGAAGTTGGGGGGTTGGGGGGAGGGTTGTTAAGAAAACCCTTCGGGTTGACAGTTGTTGGGTTTATTTGAAATTTTATATAACCAAGTGGTTTTTCACCCTTTGCTATAATCTACATATTTATCATATATGAACTTTAATCGAAGAGATTCGTCTGCCTGAAGGAAAAAAATCAATTTTTATATTTTATATTTGTGTTCTAGTATTAAAATTTGAATAAGATTGATGAGGTGGCACTCCATTTCTGACTTTTTTTCAGGTGGCGCGATCTCCACACCTCCACAATGGCGATGATCTCCAACCCACTTTTCTCGGACTCATTATGCTTTTATTTCTTGTTTAGGACGTTATGATATGATTTTAATTGTTTGATATATTCATTTGTTTTTCGGCGACCAACTGTTCCAAAGAACTTAGTAATTGAGGTGGGTTAGTCGTCAAAAAATGAACAAACCTTGGCAGTGAACTATCTCTCTTCCAACTTAATAACGGGTTCATAATATAATATTTAATTATTGAAGTAAAGACCTTAAAAAAAAGACCTCTTTACTTGTAATAGTCTATAAAGTTCTTTGGTTTTTTTTATTAAGTAGAACTATATTTGAATTTTAAGATAATTGGAACAAAATCTAACCACGAATAAAATAAGTAAAAAAATATCTTGACCCTTATGCACTTGTCATTGATTTATATAATATAACAAACAGCCCTCGGGTGGGCTAGCCGACCTAGAAGGATACCCACTGTGGCTTGTCTAAGAAAAAGAACCCTCCGCCGAAGGAGGAGGCTGAAAGCGGACGAGCTGAGGGGACCAAAAATCGCCTTAGCTTAAGCTTAAGCTTACTTGGGACTTGGATAAGGCTACGTCCCTTGGGGGAGGTTAAAAAAAATAAAAAAAAAATATATATATTATGGTTACGAAATTTCCAAAATTTAGCCAAGGTTTAAGTCAAGATCCAACAACACGACGTCTTTGGTTTGGTATTGCAACAGCCCATGACTTTGAAAGTCATGATGGTATGACAGAAGAGACACTTTATCAAAAAATTTTTGCCTCACATTTTGGTCAATTAGGAATTATTTTTTTATGGACTTCTGGAAATCTTTTTCATGTAGCTTGGCAGGGAAATTTTGAACAATGGGGAGCAGATCCTCTTCATATTCGTCCTATTGCTCATGGGATTTGGGATCCTCATTTTGGGCAACCAGCAGTGGAAGCTTTCACTCGTGGAGGTGCCACAGGACCTGTGAATATTGCTACATCTGGTGTTTATCAATGGTGGTACACAATTGGTTGTCGATCAAATCAAGATCTTTATCAAGGAGCTATTTTTCTTTTAGTATTATCAGGATTCTTTTTATTTGCGGGATGGCTGCATCTTCAACCAAAATTTACACCAGGACTTTCTTGGTTTAAAAATGCTGAATCAAGATTAAATCATCATTTAGCAGGACTTTTTGGTGTAAGTTCACTTGCGTGGACTGGCCATTTAGTTCATGTAGCTATTCCAGCATCTCGTGGACAAACTGTGAGATGGTCTAATTTTTTAAGAACTTTACCTCATCCAGCAGGACTCAAACCTTTTTTCACTGGTGATTGGAATGTTTATGCTCAAAATCCAGATACACCTGATCATATTTTTAATTCATCTCAGGGAGCTGGAGATGCTATTTTGACTTTTTTAGGTGGTTTTCATCCTCAAACTCAGAGTTTGTGGCTTACTGATATTGCTCATCATCATTTAGCTATTGCTGTAATTTTTATTATTGCTGGGCATATGTACCGAACAAATTTTGGTATTGGACATAGTTTAAAAGAGATTTTAGAAGCCCATCGTCCGCCTAGTGGTAATTTGGGTCAGGGTCATATTGGTTTATTTGATACAGTAAATAACTCACTTCATTTTCAATTAGGTTTAGCTCTTGGGTCTGTTGGAACTATTTGTTCTTTAGTTGCTCAACATATGTATTCTTTACCTCCTTATGTATTTTTAGCACAAGATTTTACAACTCAAGCCGCCTTATATACTCATCATCAATATATTGCTGGTTTTATTATGTGTGGAGCTTTTGCTCATGGAGCCATTTTCTTTATAAGAGATTATGATGCTGAATTAAATAAAGGAAATGTACTTGCACGAATTCTTGATCATAAAGAAGCAATTATATCTCATTTAAGTTGGGCAAGTCTTTTTTTAGGTTTTCATACATTAGGTATCTATGTTCATAATGATGTAATGTTAGCTTTTGGAACACCTGAAAAACAAATTTTAATTGAACCATTATTTGCACAATGGATTCAAGGTGCTCACGGTCAAAATATTTATGGTTTTAATGTTTTATTATCTAATGATCAAAATCCAGCTGCTCTTGCCGGTCAAACACTTTGGTTGCCTGGGTGGCTTTCTGCTATTAATAATCCAACCAATTCATTATTTTTAATTATAGGCCCAGGAGATTTTCTTGTTCATCATGCTATTGCTTTAGGACTTCATGTTACTACACTTATTTTAGTTAAAGGCGCTTTAGATGGAAGAGGCTCTAAATTAATGCCAGATAAAAAAGATTTTGGGTATAGTTTTCCTTGTGATGGACCTGGACGAGGTGGAACTTGTGATATCTCTGCTTGGGATGCTTTTTATTTATCTGTTTTTTGGATGTTAAATACTATTGGATGGGTAACTTTCTATTGGCATTGGAAACATCTTGGTATTTGGCAGGGTAATGTTAATCAATTTAATGAATCTTCCACTTATTTAATGGGATGGCTTCGTGATTATTTATGGCTTAATTCATCACAATTGATTAATGGTTATAATCCTTTTGGTATGAATAGTTTATCTGTTTGGGCTTGGATGTTTCTTTTTGGACATTTAGTTTATGCCACTGGTTTTATGTTCTTAATTTCTTGGCGAGGTTATTGGCAAGAATTGATTGAAACTTTAGCTTGGGCTCATGAACGAACACCTTTAGCGAGTCTAATCCATTGGAGAGATAAGCCAGTAGCTTTATCTATTGTTCAGGCACGTTTAGTTGGACTTGTACATTTTACCGTTGGTTATATTCTTACTTATGCAGCTTTCCTTATAGCTTCTACATCAAGTAAGTTTGGATAACCTTTGGGTGCCCCCCTCCCTGAGGCAACTTACTGTTTTCTGTGGGAGCTCTTGAAGGATGGGGGGGGACGACTCAGTCTGTGTGCTATGAATAATTTAACTATTATTATTCTCTTTATATGAATCTTTTATTTCAATTTGCTATTTTTGCTTTCATTGGGTTTTCTTTTTTATTACTTATTGGTGTTCCTGTGGTTTTTGCTTCTCCTGGGGGGTGGACTGAAGCAAAACTAAAAACTCCTCTTTTCTCTGGTTTAGGAGTTTGGTTTCTACTTGTTTTTATTATTGGTATTTTTAATTCTTTTGTAGTTTAAAAGTTTTTGGTTCTCTATAAGTCAAAAATTTTATAAAATGATATTAGTTATTTAGATTATAATTATTACATACACATCCTATTTTTTTATTCTTACTCCCCCGGTGATCCAGAGAGGTATACAAGGCCCAAGGACTAAGAGTCTTTTTCTTTAGGCTTACCTAAATCTTTTTGAATATGTAACATTTTATTTTTGTTATCTATGACTATATCAAACTTCTGGTCAAAACAGTTTGGCTATAATTCTTCAATGGTTCCTGAATCAGATTTAATAGCTTTTTCAGGTGGTCAAGATTCTACAAATTTAATTATTTTATGGACGAATCTTAATTCTTATAGACGAAATTCATGTATTTGGTGTAATCATTTATGGAAAAAAGAAGATTTTTATTTGTTTCGACATTCATTTCAAATTAGTTTCCTTCTTTATAAACCTTTTCTTTGTACTATTTTTTTTTCCAAAATTCTAGGAGAACAGAAAGCTCGAAAAAATCGTTATAATTCTTTTTTCAGAATTTATAATTATTCTTATTTTAATTTCTTACTTACAGGTCATACTCAAAATGATCAAATAGAAACTTTTTTTATTAATTTATTTCGTGGTTCTGGAAAATTTGGTTTACAAATTTTACAAGATTCTCAAATTTTTTTTAATTCTCAATATTTACAAAACTTTCCTACCAATGAAAGTTAAATTAGTTGAATTATTTATGACTCGACAAAGACATTTTCTTTTTAAAGTCTATTTTCATTCTAAGAGAAAAAACAAGGCCATAAAACTTTATCGTCCAATACTTCATATATCTCGATTTGAATTTGCTAAATTTTGTGAATTTTGGAATTTACCTATTCTACCTGATTGGACAAATATTCAATTTTATTATAAACGTAATCGTTTACGTTTACAGTTTTTACCTTATATTCAATTTTTTTTTAATACCAACTTATTTAAAAAAATTCTTCAAATTCAAAAAATTATTACTATGGAAAACAAATATTTCCATCTTTTAATAAAAAAATTATTTCCTTGGGGACTACAGTGTTTTTTTTATTTTCCAAAAATACTACAATATAGGATAGTTCACAATTTCTTAATTTTATTTAAAAGAAAAATATCATTTAATGAAATATATATGATTCTTTGTAAGATTAAAAAATAATATTATTTAATTTAGTAAACAAGTAGATCTACGCTGACTAGTCAACTTCAAAAAAATTTGTAAATTGATAATTAATAAGGTAGATCATAAAATTCAAGAGAATTTGTTATTAAATAAAAATATACCTTCGGTCTCTGAAGCCCCGGCTTAGGTGCTTAACCAAATCCCTTTGGGACTTAAAGGGCGGTTCTGTGAATAATTTACAAAAATTCACGAAAACCTTAGATCACCTAGGTGTCTAGGCTAGGTTTGAAATTAAAAAATTTTATGACTTTAATTGTACAAAATTCAGTAATCACCAAAGAAAGAACTTGGTTTGATGATGTAGATGATTGGGTTCGCCAAGATCGATTCGTTTTTGTTGGCTGGTCAGGACTTTTACTTTTTCCTACAGCATATTTAGCTTTAGGTGGATGGTTAACAGGAACAACTTTTGTTAGTTCCTGGTATTCTCACGGTTTAGCCACTTCTTATCTAGAAGGTTGTAACTTTTTGACAGCTGCTGTTTCTACTCCTGCTAATAGTTTAGGTCATTCATTATTATTATTATGGGGACCTGAAGCTCAAGGAGATTTTACTCGGTGGTATCAATTAGGTGGATTATGGACATTTGTAGCTCTTCATGGATCTTTTTCTTTAATTGGTTTTATGCTTCGTCAATTTGAAATTGCTGGAAGTTTAAAAATTCGCCCTTATAATGCAATTGCTTTTTCAGCACCTATTGCTGTTTTTGTGAGTGTTTTTTTAATTTATCCTTTAGGGCAATCTGGTTGGTTTTTTGCTCCGAGTTTTGGAGTTGCAGCTATTTTTCGTTTTATTTTATTCTTTCAAGGTTTTCATAACTGGACTTTAAATCCATTTCATATGATGGGTGTGGCTGGTGTTCTTGGAGCTGCTTTATTGTGTGCTATTCATGGAGCAACTGTTGAAAACACATTATTTGAAGATGGTGATGGAGCAAATACTTTCCGTGCATTTAATCCAACACAATCAGAGGAGACTTACTCCATGGTTAGTTTGTAGCCACTTCTACAGGTAAGTGTAGTTGAAAATCTTGCTTAAACGGGGGATCTCTAAGTTTAATAAAAATTTTAATAAGACAATCCCGTACTAAATTGATCGACTTTTTAATTATTAAAGAAAACTTATGACTTTAAATTATAAAGAAAACCTTTTTGATTTTAAAAAATCTGGAATTTATATAATATCATGTTTAAAAACGAACAAACATTATATTGGAGAATCAGAAAATGTTACAGCGCGTTTATGTGCCCATAAAAATAAATTAAAACGTAATATTCATGAAAATAAAGAATTACAATCCGATTTTAATTCTTATGGAGAAAAATCTTTTTTATTTCAAAAACTTATTTTTGGATATGGTTTAGAGAAAGCCAAAAGATTGAAATTGGAAACATATATTTCATTAACATTACAACCACAAAATAGATATAATGTTTATACAAATTGGAGAAAACGCCATGGGTATGTTAATCCATTTTTTAATAAAAGACATACAATTGAATCTCGGCAAGCTCAATCTAGAGCAAACAAAAATAAGAGTTCGCCTTTTAAAGGTAAAGACCATACTAATGAAATAAAAAAAATGTTAAGTCAAATAAACTCAAACAAAACAAATATAGAAAGACGTAAACCTGTTATAATTGATTCTATTTATTACGAGTCTATTAGTGACGCTTCAGAAAAAACAGGATTAAGTCGACGTTTGATTCGAGAGCGATGTCATAATAAAACACGTTTTAACAATTTTCAGTGGGGCTTAAAATCAAAAATCATAAATGTCTAACGACTATCCTTACGTAATACGGGGGAGTAAGAAACAAGGCTTAAAACAAATTCTTGTTTTAAAATAAAATGGTTTCTGAAATAGCAAGTATCTTAAAAAGATAAAGATATAGTCTGATCTTACAAGAAATTGTAAGCTGTGGGTTGTCTATAAGCTGAAGGTGACGCCGCTAGCAATTCCCGGAAAAGAACTGCCTATTCTTTTTGAACATTATTGTACAGCGAATCGTTTTTGGTCTCAAATTTTTGGTGTTGCTTTTTCTAATAAAAGATGGCTTCACTTCTTTATGTTATTTGTACCTGTTACTGGTTTATGGATGAGTGCTATTGGTGTTCTTGGTTTAGCTTTAAATTTAAGAGCTTATGACTTTGTTAGCCAAGAAATTCGTGCTGCTGAAGATCCAGAATTTGAAACTTTTTATACTAAAAATATTCTTTTAAACGAAGGTATTCGCGCATGGATGGCTGCTCAAGATCAGCCTCATGAAAAACTCATATTCCCTGAGGAAGTCTTACCACGTGGAAACGCTTTATNANANTNTNCNAAATTCAAGTTTTGTTATTGGTGGGCGAGATCAAGAATCTACTGGTTTCGCTTGGTGGGCTGGTAATGCTCGTTTAATTAATTTATCTGGAAAATTATTAGGTGCTCACGTTGCTCATGCTGGTTTAATTGTTTTTTGGGCTGGGGCTATGAATCTTTTTGAAGTTTCTCATTTTGTTCCTGAAAAACCTATGTATGAACAAGGATTTATTCTTTTACCTCATTTAGCTACTTTAGGTTATGGTGTTGGGCCAGGTGGTGAAATTATTGACACTTTTCCTTATTTCGTTTGTGGAGTTTTACATTTAATTTCATCTGCTGTTTTAGGTTTTGGAGGTGTTTATCACTCTTTAATCGGACCTGATACTCTTGAAGAATCTTTTCCTTTTTTTGGATATGTTTGGAAAGATAAAAACAAGATGACCACTATTTTAGGTATTCATCTTATTATATTAGGATTGGGGGCTTGGCTTCTTGTTTTAAAAGCTCTATATTTTGGTGGTGTTTATGACACTTGGGCTCCTGGTGGAGGGGATGTCCGGATTATTACAAATCCTACTGTTTCTCCTTTAGTGATTTTAGGATATATTTTTAAATCTCCTTTTGGTGGAGATGGATGGATTGTGAGTGTAGATAATATGGAAGATATTATTGGTGGACATATCTGGATTGGTACTTTAGAAATTTTTGGAGGAATTTGGCATATTTTTACTAAACCTTGGCCTTGGGCTCGAAGAGCATTTGTTTGGTCTGGTGAAGCTTATTTATCTTATAGTTTAGGTGCTATCTCTATTATGGGATTAACTGCTTGTTGTATGGCTTGGTTTAATAATACTGCTTATCCTAGTGAATTTTATGGACCTACTGGCGCAGAAGCATCTCAAGCACAAGCTATGACTTTTCTTGTTAGGGATCAACGTTTAGGCGCTAATGTAGCTTCTGCTCAAGGCCCTACTGGATTGGGGAAATATCTTATGCGATCTCCTTCTGGAGAAATTATTTTTGGAGGCGAAACGATGCGTTTTTGGCTGCGAGCTGAATAGATTTGCTGACGGTGCTGGACGTATCCAGTGGAGTTACTATAATTACTTCTAATATCGCCTCCTTACTTAGAGGTCGAAAGGCCCCTGGGGACTGTAGCATGGAGGAAAAGTGACTTATAATACTGAACCCTATAGGTGTTATGGTTGCAAGATAAGATCGGCTATGGGAAGAGCTTGATTGCCCGAGCCTTATTTAAGGTGGACTAGATTGGTGGGGTTTCGCTTACCTTGTTAGGATTTGAGGTCATTGCCTAATATGCGTTGCTTATGGATCATCCCGAAAGTTCCAGAAATATAGTCTGCGCACACCGCCTCAGATTGGGGAAAAATCGAACGGTTGCCCTAAGGTCGAGTTTTCGTCCCATTTATTAAAACAGCTGTACTGCCTACAGAGGGTGACCTCCAGAGTGGAAATCTCAGTTTGGTCGACTGATTGGGAAACTCATTTGGCAGGAGAGCCCCCAAATCTTCGGAGGTGGGGGGCAGGTAAATTTATCTTTTATTCTATATATTCTTTATCGTATGATATCAACAGGAAATAAACGTTTAAAAATTATTTGCAAAAGGAATTTGGATGATCGATGTTTTGTTAATTACAGGTTGTATCCGTTATTTTATTGTGAGGATTTGTGGGTTTCTGCGTATGAAAAATTGAAAAGTAATAAAGGGGCTCTAACCTCTGGAGTAGGCAAATCGTCTTTAGATGGTTTTTCATTGGAAAAGATTAGAAATTTGATTCAACTGTTCAGGGAGGAAAAATGGAATCCTAAACCCGCTCGTCGGATTATGATTCCTAAACCTGGGAAAAGTGTTATGCGTCCTTTGGGTATACAAGGCCCGGTTGAGAAGATCGTACAAGAGATAGTACGCAGGATACTTGAAGCCATCTTCGAACCTGTTTTCTTAGATGTGAGTCACGGTTTTAGACCTGGAAAAAGCTGTCACTCAGCATTATCCCAAGTAGAGAATAAATTTCAGGGTATGTACTGGATCATTGAAGGGGATATTACGGGGTGTTACGATAATATTCCTCACTTAACTTTGGTCAATATCCTGCGAAAAAGGATACGTGACGACAGGTTTATCTCTCTTATTTGGAAATTCCTTAGGGCGGGATACTTATATTCGGGTGAGATAGTTACTCATCCAACCCTTATTGGAACCCCCCAGGGTAGTATAGTGTCTCCATTGCTTGCTAATATTTACTTGAATGAACTTGATCACTGGATTTCTGATTTAAAGTCGGGTATCTATAAAAGTGATTTTGGTCAAACCTTAACCCGTACCAGGGAGATGAAAACTTTACCTTCGCGTATTGGAAGAATCGAAAGAGCTTTGAAGAAATCAAGTTCGGGAAATCAACGCCAGGAATTGATTAGGCAATTAAAAGCTTTTAAAAATGAATCCTTGAATAGGAATTTTTATGACCATTCTAGTAAGCCTAAAAGAATTCAATATGTTCGTTATGCGGATGACTGGATACTGGGGATATATGGTCCTAAATCAATGGCGAGAGATATTAAAGACCGTTTGTCTAAGTTTCTCTATGAGGAATTAGGTCTTGAACTCAACCCAGAGAAGACACATATTACTGATGTACGTCGTAAATTTGTGTTATTCCTCGGTTATCATATACACATTCCTAGAAATAGAAAAATTTTGAGAGTTCGTTCCCTCAGGGGTCGTACTTTTCTTAAGAGAACGACGGGTCATCTTGTAAAATTGTTAGTTCCTATGGATAGAGTAATTTTTCGCTTACATCAAAAGGGTTTTTGTACGGATAATGGCTTTCCAATATCTCAGAAACGATGGTCCAGCCAGGATGATGTTGAAATTGTCCGTGCTTTTCGTTCTGTTTTATATGGTTTGGTCAATTATTATTCTGGTGCAAGTTATCAACATACTCTTGGAAGGGTTGACTACATTCTCAGGTATTCTTGTGCTAAGACTTTGGCCCACAAACATAACTCTTCTTGTAGTAAGATTTTCAAGGAATTTGGGAAAGAGTTGGTTATTCCTGGTTCTAAAGTTGCTTTAAAAAAGGAACAATATACAAATAGTCGTAAACGCTGATCTGACTCATCCAAAATTCGTGATCCTTTTGGGATCCATGTCGTTTAACTCGTTCAGGTCTTTATAAACGTTGTATCTTATGTGGGGTCTCTGATTCCATAGAAATGCATCACATAAAGTCTTTGAAAGGGTTAAAACCAAAGACTTTTGCCCAGTATCAAGGAGCGGTCCTTCTTAGGAAGCAAATTCCGCTTTGTGCTAAATGTCATAGAGCTGTACACCGAGGTGATTATGATGGAAAGTCTTTGGTATCCCTTATACAAGAAATCGGTCCTTAGCGATATTTATTTACTGGAAAGCCGTATGCGCTGAAAGGTGCACGTACGGTTTGGGAGGGGAAGGATGATATCATTTAATAATTGTACTTACTTTTATGAAATGAATTGTCTTTCTACGCTCGTGATTTTAGAGGACCTTGGTTAGAACCTTTACGTGGACCTAATGGACTTGATCTTCTTAAATTAAAATTTGATATCCAACCTTGGCAAGAACGTCGAGCTGCTGAATATATGACTCATGCTCCTTTAGGTAGTTTAAATTCTGTTGGAGGGGTTGCCACTGAAATTAATGCAGTGAATTTTGTTAGTCCTAGAACTTGGCTAGCTACATCTCATTTTTGTTTAGGATTCTTCTTTTTCGTTGGTCATTTGTGGCATGCTGGAAGAGCTCGTGCTGCTGCTGCTGGTTTTGAAAAAGGACTTGATCGAGATAATGAATTTACTTTATTCTTAAAACCTTTAGATTAAGCGCAAGGGTTAGGTACGTAGTTCTCCCTATGTAGCTATGCTCCCTACGCCAGCTCAAGGACCTAGGAGGAACTCCCTAGGGCGGCATTCGCCAGCTCAAGGACCTAGGAGGAACTCCCTAGGGCGGCATTCGCCAGCTCAAGGACCTAGGAGGAACTCCCTAGGGCGGCATTTTCCCAACTCCGCCTAGGGAGATCCTTCCCTTTGAAGGTTAGGCGTTCACATGGGTTTGTTTGAACCCCACGACCTTTGATTGAACAAATATCAATCTTTAATAAATTTATTTCAATTATTTTTTAAAATAAAAATATGTCGCATACAGTGAAAATTTATGATACTTGTATTGGATGTACACAATGTGTTCGAGCCTGCCCCACTGATGTTTTAGAAATGGTTCCTTGGGATGGTTGTAAAGCAAGTCAAATTGCTTCTGCCCCCCGAACAGAAGATTGTGTAGGTTGTAAAAGATGTGAATCTGCTTGTCCTACTGATTTTTTGAGTGTTCGAGTTTATTTGGGATCTGAAACAACTCGTAGTATGGGATTAGCTTATTAAAGCCATATTTCCTTTTTTTCTTTCAGGCAGTGATTTTTTGTAAGATAGGAGACTATCTTACTAAATTCAATTCTTTATTAGACTTCATTCGGTTCGGAATGTAGCGTAGTTTGGTAGCGCGCGTGTTTTGGGAACTCGAGGTCGCAGGTTCGAATCCTGTCATTCCGAGCAAAAAACAACTCCGTGGTGGTGGGGGCCGACTTCCTTATATTATTTTTGAATAAGCTGGGTATATAAATTGTTGAAGGCCCCCATCCAAGGGCACCTTTTTGGAAGTAATATAATAGAGTGATACTCTGTCAAAAAAATTGACTCCTAAACTTTCATTTGTTATGATATAAATTTATAATCTAGAATGAATGATTTAAATAAAATTTTACAAAACAAAATAAAACTCAAAACTGTTATCTATTGATGGTGATAATATAATCTATGAAATCCAAAAAAAAAATTTCTGATCCAGAAGAAAAAGTTAGAGCTGTGTATTAATCTAGTTAATAAATATTCTCCTTATTTAATTGATTTTGAAGTCCCCATACCTAGAATAACTCCAATCGAATTGTTGTTTATAGAGATGAAAAAAAAACTATCAATTATTTAGTTGTTGAAAATAAGAAAACAAATATTAGTGATATAGAGTTTACTCAAGCTATTGAAGTTCGGCTAATATAATAGCTTGAGACCAAAATATCTTTTGGTTTCAAATTTATATAATATTAAATGGTTACGATGTTCAAAATTTTGCTCCTAATCAGAGAATCGAAATTCCTGATATACCAATTAATTATAATTATGGTCTTGTTCCTAATTATAAATATCTAAAGAACAAAAATTCTTTAGATAAAGTCACTTTTGAAACCTTATCTAAAATATTTCAAAAATGTCATGATATTATTCTGGTGGAAAGTTTGATCCTCCTTCGGCTTTTGATGAAATGAGTAAGATATTATTTGCAAAACTTCAAGACGAGAAGAACGCTCGAAACAACCAGGAATATAAATTTCAAATAGGTCTATATGAGAATGAGGTTATAGTGTCTCAGGGAATATCGGAACTCTACTACGATGAAAAATTCATCAAACAGTGTTTGACGATGATATTAATGTAACATATTCAAAAATATTTCAAGTTGTTGGATTTTTGCAAAATATTTCTTTAAGTGAAACCACCGATCTTGATGGGACAAGCATTTGAAAAGTTCTTAGGTGTAATTTTCAGAGGAGATTTGGGGCAGTTTTTTACAAGGAGACAAATTGTTGGGTTTGGGGTGAATTTTTTAGAGCCAACAGAAAAAGACTATATATTAGACCCTAGTTCAGTGGTGGATTTTTATTATATAGTCTAAAAAAAGTTATCAAACAAATACAACAAAATTTTTATGGAAATGGGTGAAGGTTCTCAAATATTAATCAAAAAAAGAAAAAAAGTGTGGTGTGCTATTAATCTCCAAGAAAAAATGGTACTAAAGGAAAAGCAACCCAGAATAAATGGGATTAAAACGTGTAAAATCACTGAGGAAATTCACTAAATGTTTAAAAACTCTAAGCTCTATAAACCAATTTCAGGGGCTTTCAATGCTTCCCATAGAGGTATAGTTACTAGATTGCCACACAAACCTTCACATATTAATTTTTTAGAAACTACTAGTGTAGTATATTTGCCTAATAGTAATATTCAAAAATTAAACGAACCACCTGGATATTTCAGAGATGATTATATGCCCCAAGATGTGGTTGAAAAAGCCATAGGTACCCCGTCTTTACCTTTACCTGAAAATTTAGATTTGGCACATAAGCAATTCAAAAGGTATTTTGAAACTCAAAAATATTTAGAGTTGGAACGGCAAAATCTAGCCTCAAGGTGTTTGGATTCTGCCCATTATCAAGCCCTTAATAACTTGAAACAGATCAATTTAAGTCAAATAGATTTGGAACATTTTCCCGTTTTAAATTTTCCAAAACCTGAGAAACAGTGGCTTCTATACCTCCCGATTGATAAGATTGAAGTTCCTCCAAGCATTTTTGATCAACAAAAACATTAAACTTTTCTAGGGAATCTGGTGATAACTCCAGCCGCTTCAACTCTAAATATTTTTAAGATTTCTTACCATAAACTCTTTGAATTGCTGGTGTCATCCTAATCTAAATTGGGTTGATTGTAAAAATCTAATCTATAAAAATCCAATACCTAAAAATAAACTTTTTGATTCGTACTATTAAACATATCTACTACACCAGTAGTATCATTTACTGAAATCTCTTCTTGAAAAAATAAATTTTTGTGAGGTAATATGAACACTGTTTTTTTTCGATTCGAATAGGCCCGTTTAAAACAGACGGAAAATTAAAATTTTGTTTCGGTCTAAGCATATGTTAACCAGATGACTGGCCCTCTGGGGGCTTTTTGTTCAACGGCAATAGCTCTCTTTGGTTTTTTGGTATTTTTAGTGTTTTTATAGAAACACTGCTTATTTCGTCTAGACCGAATATCTGTGGAGTCTGTTTTACACCTGGGAAACTCAGTTTTAGTTCTTGAAGCTCACCTTCACCCACCGCCTCAGTGGGCGCTTCACTCTTCCCCTCACCATATGTAGGCCCACCGATGGTTATGATCATAGGGGTTTTAAAAAAACCCGAAATATCATCTTTTATATTGGATAAAAAAGATGGGTCTTTTTTTATACCATATAAATTAAATGAAACGGGTTTTTCCCTATTTATTACATAGAAATAAACTCTAAGAAATTCCTCATTATTTATTTCAGAGTTTTCTCCTGTTTTGTTCAATGAAGCCAATTTTAAAAAATTTGGACCATAATAAAATAGTATATATTCTGGTACTACGAGGTCCGACCAAGCACTATAAAAGATATCTCTAAACAGTTTTTTATAAATATCTGTCGCCACAACAATAGGATCACCTTTCACACTCGTATTAACAATAAATCCTAAATTTATAAAGTGGGGCCTTCCATTTATCGAGTAAAAAAAACGGACTGTAACATAATCGCCTTGATTAAATGAATGTTGGGTCATAATAAAAAATAGAGTCTATATTTTGTAAAAACAAGTTACTTTACTTCTGGGTAATGCCGATTCACATTATTTAATATATTCTTAGCTGTAAAAGCTGTAAAATGATTAAGCTATCGATGGTAATAGGGGTTTTTAGATACATTTATATAAAAATTTATAATTCTCTAAGTCCATTATAAAACTCGAATGGGCGTAAACTAGGACTTTAATTTTACCAAAGGACGTTTACGACGACGTTTACGAAGGCAACCCGCAGGTCTGATCATATTGTGGTATAACACTTTTTTATGCCGTGGTTCCAGCCCGAATGAACAACTAAGGCAGCCATTATTGGGGGGGTAAGTCTAGGCCAGCCAATAGTCATAATTATTGTTATTACCCCTAACAAAAGTCCCTAGGGCCCACGGTATGCACCCCATACTTACTAAGGACTAAGGCTTATCGGCCCAACTGTTACCTAGGCCAACCTCTACTTCACAGTTTATTTTTGGTTGGAGTGGCTGTAAAATGTTGCCGCGGCAAGTAAAATGTTTTTTACTTGAGATTGTGTTTCTTCTATTACACAAATTGGGCACTGAAACACAACCTCATCGTGGGCTAAAATACGAATACAAACATCCTGATTGACTACCTTTTGGTCTTTTAATAAAGTAAATAAACCCACGGCAGTTTTTAAAATATCCGCACATGTTGCTTGAATGGGAAAATTATAAGTGCTTGTAACAGCGTCTGACCTCCGAGGGACACGCCCTCTAACCGATGCAGACCCACTATTAGGAACACCTGGTGTTCTTGGAATTTGTCGAGATATAAGGTCTTTACAAAAACGTTTATATTTAGCAACCCCTGGGTAGGTTTCAATCCAAACCGCGTGGATATGTCTAACCTCGTGTTCCGCGTATAGGTATAGATGCCCTTGGAAAAAAAGTCTTTTATGCAAAGTTTCTGCACCCATACCATAGAGAAGACCAAAATTAACAGCTTTCATAGGAGTACGTTTTTTCTTGTACTCTTTTGGAAAGGTACTTTTTAGGCCCATCAGATCCTCATAAGGTTCGCCTAAAACTTGCAAGAAACATATGAAGATCCTTTTTTTGATATAGGTTTTCCAGCATCTGGGTATCATTTGCTATTACGGCATAACTATCTCGATCATAGCATAATCCACCACAATATACTGATGGTTTTCAGGAGCTTTAAACATCGATCTAAACAATGGTTCTCGTGGTGTACTATTTATGGCGGGCTTACTCGTAGTAATACGACCCGTGGCCGCCCCAAAAATATTCCAAGAAGGATGAATTTTGTCATTTAGCACGAATTTTAATATCTTTTGGCTATTAAATAATTTGCTATATATTTCCTTATATCTTATATAGTTTAAAAACCAAAGAGAGCACTCATCCGTAATAGCTTTTTTTTCGTGGTGCATAAATTCTTTAATATCATCTACACCTAATGCTAGCTGTTGGCTTTTTTCCGTTCTTGGCCATATTTTTAAACAATCCACCATACCCGAAACACCTATAGTCTCAAGATGGGCTTCTAATTTTTTTGAGGACCGTAGTAGATGTGGTTTACAACCTAAAAGTTGGGTAACATCCACTATATTTTGTTCTTGTTGTGATAAACTGTTTACTAACTCTTGTTCATCCACATTAACACCATTCATAGTCATTTCAACAAAAAGAGGTACAAGAACTTGATCTAAAAGATATGATGTTATGAAAGGGTCGTGTTGAATTGCTTTGTGGCTCCAAGTATTACGCCAAGAAACATCTTCTAAGTTTGGAAGAAAACCTAAAAAATCTAAAAGATATTGAACATCGTTTTTCATATATTCAATTAATTCTGGGGTTATTTGTACCTCAGCCCAGTTTGTTTTTTGGACTTATCAATATTTATACCAAATATATTATGGTACCACGACTGTAAATTGTGCTTTAAAATTTGGGGATTAAGTAATTTAAAGAACAACATAAAATCAAAAACTTTATGTTCATAACAGCGCGGATTAATATGGAATGTGTTTGACAAAATAGGTAGGTCCGCCGTTAGATTAAACGCCAGGACAAGGCTATTTGGTTTTAATAACCAAGACAAAAATAGTTTATGAAAAAAACTAAAATATTGTTTACCTATAATAAAGATTAATGATTCATAAGAACCCCCTACCTGTATATAATAAAGCTCGTGAAGGTGGTTTTTTTTACATGGAACATATTCCGTATCTAAGGCAATTACCTGATTGTTATTAAATAACTGCTCCAGTAGCACTAAATAGTCAGATACTTCTGCCGAAGACTCGTTTATAAAAATAGTTTCCCGATCTCCTAAAAACACCTCTTTCCCGTGAGAAAGGAGCTTATGGCGGATTTGTTTTGCCTTATCTAAATCTGTACAGCCTTCAGGTAAAGCACTTCCACCTAAAGTACTAAGTAAATTAGACACTAAATCTAATGAAACGTCCTCTTCGCAAACGTCGACCAAACGTCGTAGAAACGTCGTAGAAACGTCGTAGAAACGTCGTCTGAAACGTCGTCTGAAACAGAAACTTCGATTGGAGCGTCTTTTCCTTCTGAGGTCACATCCGAAGAGGTGCTTTCCACCCACCACAGTTCGTTTCTGAACTGGTTCCAATCGATCCCTTTACACGAGGTGCTTTTATTAGCGCTGTTTGTTATTTTGTTTTGATTTAGCTCTATGTTCCAAATACCTTTTGGATTCACACCAAATTTGCCCCCAATATATTTACGACCATCCATCCACCCAGTCAGGATAATTTAGTTTTATATAGGGTAATAATGTTTGTGAAAGTGGTATTTTTTTATTTTGAGAGCCACTTAAAAAATCAAAGGGCTGTTTCTTTGCCCAGCGCTCAAAATCGTGTATGAGCGTACCATATATTGCGACTACCGTAAGCCACAAAACCACCTTCTCTATAAACAATGCCCTCGCTTACGTAGTGTTGAAGCATAGCAGACTGTTCGTCGCCATCTTCATAATGTTCTAAAGCTATTTCTCGTAGCTCTGGGTGTTGATTAGCTACAAGTAAAAACCGTTTAATACTTTCAGGTGATATATGGGTGCTCAAATTAACTAAATTTTGGATCTCTTCTTCTGGAAATAAAGTATAAAAATCCTTTATTTCGTTAGGCTCCACGGGTTTTAAAAAAGGAACTAGTAATAGGCGCCTATCCACAATACCTTGTGACTGCACCCCAGTGAAGGGAGACCTGTTTGACGCCACACAAACCATCAAAACCTTAAAAACCCCGTTTTCTTGTGTTTTCGGCGTATTTTTTTTTTTTTTTCTGTTTCTCCTTCAGAGGATACCAGGGTTCGTAATAAATCAATAAATTTTGATGTTACGTTTGCTCCTATATCGTGAAATATTATCACGTCTTTTCGGGTACCATCTGCCAGATCTTCCAAACCAAAATCACAGCTAAAATCATCGGCGGAAATTACGTATATACCCGTCGCCGCCATAAGTTTGGTGAGAAGAAGAAAAAAGGTACTCTTCCCTGTGGAAGAGTGCCCAGCTAAAAACAAAAATCCTTGAGGATACTGTATCCTTAAAATGCAGCAAAACATAACCGCCACAAGAACGTTAGTTAATATTTCAGAGCCACCTACCCCTTCAGCCAATAACATATTTTTGGGGCCTGCTACTTTTTTAGCCACCCCTGGAGTATAGTCAAAAGGAAGGCAAGAGCATTGATAATCTTCTTTTTGTAGCCCTTCTTTAAATTTTTGTGCGGCAATATTCCAGCAACCCTGAAAGGAATCAGATAAGGTTTATTAAAAAGATTCCTTATATAATCATACATTACATGGGAGGAGGCGCTTTTTATGGTATTGAGTGTAGTGCTAAAGCCCCAGGACTCCTCTAGATGCCGAAGGGTATGATAAGTTAATTTATCAATACCACAATTTAGTTTGGGCATTAAAAACATAATAAAGTGCGGTGTCAGGAACAAATAATACATATTCATCTAAAAACGCCCGTACTTTAGTGTATATTTTTTTTTCTTGTTTTTTTGCAGAGGTCTCTACCTGAAATGCAAAATGTACGTTTAGTTGTTCGCGAACATGAGCGGGGCTGACAGAAACAACTTTGGAAAAAACCACCTCCCAAATCTTCCGTAATCCAATCCTCAGGAGATTGTTTTGTTAAGTTTAACGCGCCATACTCATTTAAAAAACTAGCTGGGGGGTAAATAAACGTCTTTGCATTGGGAAAAAGATGACTTAATTTATTAGAGGCATCATTTACCTGAAAGTTCCAAAGTATATCAGTATCGGCAAATACGGATGTTACTTTTTCTGTGGATAAACTGTGTTTTTGCATAAACTCGTACAATTGATGCAGGTGCACCGATAACATAGGTGTTTATCCCGGAACAAGACAACGCAAGCCCTTCCAACCTTCAGTTATGGCAAAGTGTTCTCCGTACAAACGTGAGTTTATACTTTCTTCAGAAAAATCATCCACCTTTACTACACCATATTCAGATAAAAAAATTACGGGGGTAAGCTCCACCCCTTTGGCGTGGGCGTATTTGCGCTTATCCCCCACACAAAATTTCTCTGCATGATCAAAACAAAAAACGTCGTGTTTCGTACTAGTGGGTAAAAACCAACCAGTAAGGGTTTTTCCCTTAATCCTATAAGTACCTTCTTTGGGTTCACATTGCTTTAATATCTTGCTTTTATTACCTAGATAGTTTGATAATAAATATGGCGAGTAAGAATTTATGATCTCCCCTTTTTTTTTGGTCAGTCATATTGTTAATTTATCTTTTGTTTATATTAAATTCCTCCCCGCCTAAACGTGACGAGGGCTTCCGAAAATTCTCCCAGTTTCACGATCCCATACCCAGACAAAAACACAACAGGGGTAAGTTCTACCCCTTTGGGGTGGGCATATTTTCGTCCATCGCCTATATCTAGTAAAATGGCCCTACTTTTTTTATAAAAACAAAACACATCGTGCTTTGTGGGTAAATACCACCCAGTAAGTGTTTTTCCACCGAGATTATAGCCTTCTTCTTTAAGTTCACAATCTTTTAAATTTCTACAAAAATCTTCTAGATGGGAAGGTAAGGCGAGCAAGATATTGCCTTCATTTTCATTATTTTTTGGTTTCATATTCATTTATTTATTTAGTTTTAAAAGTGCTATAAAAGTTCCCAAACGTCCTAATAAAAGTTTTATAAACGTTCTATAAACGTTCTACAAAGGTCACACCCACCCTTTAAACATTAGCTTATTTTAGACCTCATCAAAATTTTTCCCTTAGGCTTGGGGGGAGCTTTAATGAAACCTATCTCTAATTATAAAAATAAATAAAATGTAAAAATATCCTATACAAAACTCGTAGATCTTATTTGGATGAGGATTTTTTTAAGAAAATGTGATTACCTAGGATCCAACCAAAAGGATTTATATCAACGCCTTCGGCGACATCAAAAGTTTATAGAAGGGGAAGATGAGTCTTTGTTCTAGCTTAGTAGTTTCTCAATGTTTAAAAATATTAACTAAAACTTAGTTACTTTTTTATATTGTCTTCTAAAACCAATATATAATATGAACATTTTAATAAGTCCACTTAAAGAGGTTGAGCTTTTTTTTGTTATCTATTTTGGGTGGCTCCTTAGGGGGTACTTCCTGATAGCTATATTAAAAAAATCACCTGAACTAGTATTATTAAAAACGGGGAACAGGAATCGATGAAAATATATTAAACGTTGAATTCTAGAATATTAACCTGACAATTTTCTATTATTATGACAGCTCTCGTACAAACTCGTTCAACACAAACTCTTTGGACAGATTTTTGTAATTGGATCACAAGCACTGACAATCGTCTTTATATTGGATGGTTTGGTGTATTAATGATTCCAACTTTATTAACAGCTACTTCTGTTTTCATTATTGCATTTATTGCAGCACCTCCAGTAGATATCGATGGAATTCGTGAACCAGTATCTGGGTCATTATTATTCGGAAATAACATCATTTCTGGAGCTGTAGTTCCTACTTCAAATGCTATTGGCCTTCATTTTTATCCAATCTGGGAAGCCGCATCTTTAGATGAGTGGTTATTCAATGGTGGACCATATGAATTAATCGTTTGCCATTTCCTTTTAGGTATTTGTTGCTATATGGGACGTGAATGGGAACTTTCTTTCCGTTTAGGCATGAGACCGTGGATCTCAGTCGCTTATTCTGCACCAGTTGCAGCAGCTGCTGCTGTTTTCGTTATTTACCCTATCGGACAAGGATCATTCTCTGACGGAATGCCTTTAGGAATTTCAGGAACATTTAATTTCATGATTGTTTTCCAAGCAGAACACAACATTCTAATGCACCCATTCCATATGTTTGGTGTTGCTGGTGTTTTTGGAGGATCTTTATTCTCTGCTATGCATGGTTCGTTAGTTACATCATCATTAATTAGAGAAACTAATGAAAACGAATCAACAAATGCAGGATATAGATTTGGTCAAGAAGAAGAAACTTATAATATCGTTGCAGCTCATGGATATTTTGGAAGATTAATTTTCCAATTTGCATCATTCAACAACTCTCGATCATTACATTTCTTCTTAGCTGTTTGGCCTGTTGCTTGTATTTGGTTAACTTCATTAGGTATTTCTGTTATGGCATTTAATCTTAATGGTTTCAATTTTAACCAATCTATTGTGGATTCTCACGGCCGTGTCTTAAATACATGGGCGGATATTATTAATAGAGCTAATCTTGGTATGGAAGTAATGGTGCGATCTGTTTCGTTTAAGGCTATCCCTTGTCGATAGTGTATAAGTGCGAGGCTACCTTTTGGTGGTCAACTCGCAAATCATACGGTGTAATACCGTACACGGGTTCGGCCGTGTCCCCCTATCCTTAGGTACCAGGTGAGATCTGGGAGGTTAAGCAAAGGATGGGGGTAGTTTCTATGAATTTGAACAAGTGTGGTTGACCTTTGGGTTGACTGCTAGGCGTTTAAGCATATTGCCTCGAACCATACGGCCTTCGGGTCAGGGGTGGGGGTTTCTTCGGGGACTCTTGGTACTAGTGTCGATTTTCGTTATGGTCGGCACCCGAATAGGTTTTTCCAGTCCAATGTGTAGTTCGTCGTTCTAAGGAAATATAATTATGATTTGCGGGAACAGAAGAATCCCCCTGGCCCTCCCCTTATTGTGGGGTAGGCTGCTCAGAGCCCTATGGGTCTTGGGGTATGGACATCCATAAAAAGCTAATGGTCTTTTGGTTGTGTTATGCTGAAAGATATATGCTGACGTATGGGTGGGGAAAGAAAATTTAAATTAGAATAAGGAGGTTCACATATGAAATTATTTAATTGGGATGGAGTCGATTGGCGAAGAGTGGAATCCCGAGTTAGTCGTCTACAGAATCGTATTTATTCAGCTTCTTTAGAAGGTAATTCTGGTCTTGTCTTATTTTTGCAGCGTATTCTTATTAAGAGTCTTGATTGTAAGCTTCTTGCTGTTCGTCGGGTTACTACTGAGAATAAGGGTAAAGATACACCTGGTGTTGACTTACAGACTTACACTTCTTCCAAACAAAAGGTACAACTTGTTTGTTCCCTTAAGGTTGACGGTCATTCTGCTCCTATTCGGCGTATAATGATTCCCAAACCTGGACGTACTGAGAAGAGACCTCTTGGTATTCCAATAATTCGCGACCGCGCTAAGCAGGCTTTAGTCTTAATGGCTTTAGAACCTCAATGGGAAGCTCGTTTTGAGCCAAATTCTTATGGGTTTAGGCCAGGTCGTTCCCCTCACGATGCTGTTGAGGCTATCTTTTTATCTATCAGGGTTTCTGATTCTTCTTCACAGGAAAGGTTTGTTGTAGATGCTGATCTGAAGGGTTGTTTTGATAATATCGATCACGATTATCTTATTTCAAAACTCGATACTCTTCTTATAATTAGGAGACAGGTCAAGGCTTGGCTTAAGGCTGGATTCTTTGAAGGTCTTCATCTTTCATCAAACCTTTACGGTGAAGTTACAGAAAATCCTTTAGGTACCCCCCAGGGTGGTGTTATCTCACCCTTTCTTTGTAATGTTGCACTCCACGGTATGGAACAGCATTTGAAGGATTGGATAATTTATCAAAAATGGCCTTATTCCGAGAAGCATCAGAGTTATACGGCTAACAAGATTAAGTCAATCTCTTTGATACGCTTTGCTGATGACTTTGTCATTATTCATTCTAATAGAGATATTGCTTTGGCTGCTAAGGATGAATTGTCTTCTTGGCTTAAAACTACTTCTAAGTTAAGTTTTAATGAAATTAAGACTTCGGTCAAATCCTCTCGTGAAGGTTTTGACTTCCTTGGATTTAGTTTTATAACTATAAGGCGGTCTAAATCCTACAGAACAAAAATATATCCTTCCAAAAAGAATGTTAAACAGCTTATAAAAAAGGTTGGTGATAGTTGTCGAAAATATAGATCGATTTCGTCCTATGACCTTATTGGTATTTTGCGTCCAATCACTTTGGGTTGGGCCAAATATTTTCGTTTCTGTGAGTGTAAAAATTCGTTTTCTTTTGTATCACGTATTATCTTTCAGATACTAAGGTCTTGGGCTTTTCGAAGGGATCGTCGTCACGGTAGGTTTACAGTTAAGGAAAAGTATTTCCCTTCGGGGAAATCTTATACTTATGAAGGACGCGGTTATTGTGATAACTGGATTCTCTATGGACAAAATCCTTCAAAAGGGGGTTTGGTTAATGAGCGCTTTCTTCCTCGAATTTCTTGGGTTTCTTCCCAGAAGCATATAAAGGTTCGTGGTAACTCCTCTGTTTACGATGGGCATCATATATATTGGGCACAAAGACTATCCAAGTATAGTCGTTTTGACCACCGTACTCGTAAGTTGTTAAAGATTCAGGCTGGACGATGCGCTATTTGCCAAGGGTATTTTGGACATTCTTCTGTTTTGGAAGTTGACCATATTATCCCCCTTTCCAAGGGTGGCAAGGATGTGTATTCCAATCTTCAGCTTGTCCATAGGCATTGTCACACTCTTAAGACAAAACAGGATTTAATAATTTAGATTTTTCCCAGGAGCTGGTTGAGGTGAAAATCTCACGTCCAGATCTGCCGACGAGACTTGGGTGAAATGCCCGTCTTAGTTTAACCACGAACGTAATGCTCATAATTTCCCATTAGATTTAGCTGCTATGGAAGCACCGTCAGTTAATGGATAATTGAGTTAATTTTTTTAGTTAAACAGGGTGGTCGCGTTCCGCGCGCCCCCGTGTTTAATCAACCCAACTATTTTATTCCAGTGAAAGGATCTTCAAGCTTCAGGTAAGTGGAGTAGATAGAGATCGTAAGCGGAGAGGTAATATACTCCGTTTCTTATAATCTTACTTACATTCTTTACTAGTTTAGCTGATATAATCGAAAACTAATTGTGCAAACTTTCAAATTCAAAAACATAAAACACGAATTAGCGGAATCTTTATTTTTTTATTTAGACCTTGGTTGGATAAAGATTCTATTTCTATTTTCTCCAAAAAAGTTTTCAAGATAAGATTATGTCAATTTTTTTAGTTCTTAGATCCTTAAATCCAATTTTCTCTTTTTATACTAACAGGTTTTAATAAGGTTGAATATGTATTTTTTCATAGAAGAATGCCCAAAGGTGACATCAAGCGGGGCTATTTATTCACTTAAGTTTTGCTTGAAAGTTATGGAACCCAAACTTATGATTATTTTCGAAATTTATTTTTTATAAATTATGGAAAATTTTTTGAAACAGAAACACAATTTTATATTAGAGTAGGAAGTTTGTTTGTATTGATGTCTTTAACGAAAGAATGTTTTTTAAAACTATTGATTTGATGAATCCTTGTTATAGAATAGAAAAGATCAAACATGTGGGGCTCAAGAGCTTAGTGACTTAATACCTTCATATAAGTAAAAATTGTTACATCCTTTTTATGTAATTTTCACTTTCAAATTTTCCTATACCTCGGGGCCCATATGGTTGTCAAAAATATGTATATCGAAGGTCATTTTAATTATATTGTCCCTCTAAGTTACACTTAAGCCAAAATTATTTTTCATTTTACTGATTTAATATAGTCGGTATTCGACTGTACAAACTTTAGAATTCAAAAACATAAAACACGAAAAAACTCCCACGCACAGCGCCAGCCATTTTCAAAAAGCCTTGGACAACACCGAGGAATCAGCCCTCCACTATGGGCAAAAACTCTGAAAATGGTCGAAGGGATGACAATAATTTTCAAATTTTTACGTTTGGAAAAACTAGCAACTAGCAACAAACAGAGAGTTTAAAATTCAGTTAATTCAGAATCAGTTAGTAAACTTTCCTAATTGGTAACTCAAGCCTCACGTCAAGGTCTATTTTTTGACATCTTTTTCTTTTACTGCTATAATGTGTTTTTGATGATAAGCTAATTTGTTTCAATAAACTGAATTAGTGGATATGTTCAAACCAAATGGAAAACTCCAAAGAGAGCATAAGTGTGAACAGTTAGGTATAAGGTGCTACAAAATGAAAGTTATACTTCTAGATGCTCCTTTTTATATTTAGATAATGAATCAATTAAAAAACACTCAACTTATAAAGGTCAAAGAATTAAAAGAGGTCTTTTAAAACCATATTTAATCAATGCTGATGGGTCCAACGTGTGCCACGGGGCTTCTTCTTTTTTGTTTAAGAAGGGGCAGTTTACATGTTTATTCTTTAATAAGGAGGTTAAAAAAAAATTATATGAAACTGGAAGCTCAACTGAAGGAAATGTTTGATGCTGGTGTCCATTTAGGACATCGACGACGTCAAGGAAATCCAAAAATGCTCCCGTATATTTATAAAGAAAAAGATGATTTTCAAATAATAGATTTACTTCAAACCCATTGGTATTTAAAAATTGCTTGTAAATTTCTTTTTGATAGATGTAGTCGTGGAAAACGGGTTCTTTTCGTAGGAACTAATAGACATATAGGAAAATCTATTGAACAAAGGGCAAATAACTGTAATTGTTGGTATATTAATAAACGTTGGCTAGGAGGTTTTCTTACTAATTGGATAACAATGGAAAAATCAATTTTAAAAATGGAACAAAATCAATTAAGAGAATCCATTAGGATAAAACGTCAAAAAGCAAGATTGGAAAAATATTTAGGAGGTGTGAAAACAATGAAAAAACTTCCTGATATAGTAATCATTGTTGGACAACAAAAAGAAATAAATGCTGTTAGAGAATGTCAAAAATTAAAAATACCAAGTATCACAATTGTTGATACAAATTGTGATCCAAGTTTAACAGATCTATTGATTCCAGGAAATGATGATTCTCTCTCCTCTGTAAATTTCATTTTAAATAAATTAGAGGAAGCGATTCGAGAAGGTCAAAAAAATTTTCAAATTCAAAAAAAAAGAAATTTCAAAAAAAAATTCAATTTTCGTCAACAAAATTACAAAAGATATAATAAATTAAAAAAATGATTATTTCATTAGCAGAAGTTTCAGTTGGTCAACATCTTTATTGGAAAATAGGTAATTATGATGTTCATGGTCAAGTTCTTCTTACTTCTTGGGTTGTTTTAGGTATTATTATTATTTTAAGTTTAGTAGGAAATCAAAATTTAAGTATAGAACCAAAAGGATTACAAAATTTTACAGAATATATTACCGAATTCATAGGAGATCTAGCAAAAACTCAAATAGGTGAATCAGAGGGAGCTTCTTGGGTCCCTTTTTTAGGAACAATTTTTTTATTTATTTTTGTATCTAATTGGTCAGGAGCATTATTCCCTTGGAAATTAATCGAACTTCCTAATGGAGAGCTTGCTGCTCCTACAAATGATATAAATACAACAGTAGCTTTAGCATTATTAACTTCATTTGCATATTTTTTTGCAGGGTTTCAAAAATTAGGATTAAATTATTTTCGACGTTATATTTCCCCAGTAGCTTTTTTATTACCAATTAATGTTTTAGAAGATTTTACAAAACCTTTATCCCTAAGTTTTCGACTTTTTGGGAATATTTTGGCGGATGAGCTTGTTGTTGGTGTTTTAATTGCTTTAGTACCTCTTATTGTGCCAATACCATTAATGCTTTTAGGATTATTTACAAGTGCTATTCAAGCACTGGTATTTTCAACTTTAGCTGGTGCTTATATAGGTGAATCCTTAGAAGAACATCACTAAAAAGAATTACTTTGAATTTTAGGGTTCTCTCTACAAAAGAGTTCTCGGCGCGCCGAGGTCCTTTTTACCTGTGTCACCCACGGGGGCCCTCGTCCTCGAAGGGCTCCTCAATACAATAAGTGGAGTTCGGGGGCGTTTCGCCGGGGCACCCTTGTTTAGATAAAAAAAAATATTTATACAAATACACAAATATGAATCCAATTATTGCTGGTGCATCTGTTGTTGCTGCTGGGCTCGCTGTAGGTTTAGCTGCTATTGGTCCAGGTATGGGTCAGGGTACGGCAGCTGGTTATGCTGTTGAAGGTATCGCTCGTCAACCTGAAGCTGAAGGAAAAATTCGTGGTGCATTATTATTAAGTTTCGCATTTATGGAATCTTTAACAATTTATGGACTTGTTGTTGCTTTAGCACTTTTATTTGCAAACCCCTTTGTCTCTTAAAAAAAATATATGTTTCTTTTAAATCAAAGTTGGGGTATTCAAACCAATATTTTTGAAACAAATATTCTTAATTTAGCTAAGAATTTTCAATTGTTTTTTGATCGATTTTTTGGCTCTTCCTTTCTTTAGGCCGCCGTAAGCAAATATCTTGAGGCGTCACGCCACGCCATAAGAGTTTTTTGAACGCAAAGATTCAAATAGAAATAAAATAAAGTTCCGAAATTTAAAAATTGTTTTTATTGAGAATTTTATAAATGCTAAATAATAAAAATACCAGCCAATATCTTAAAATTTTACAAAAAAACAATTTAAAATTTCTTTAGTTTATTTCTTGATTAAAAAGCAAGAATATTCAGAATGAAAATATAAAAAGAAACAATATAAATCTGAAAGGAATGGTGTTTTTTTATATTCGTGTTTGAAAGATGTTAGAAAGTGTTGTATCTAGAATGTGATCTAGACCCATCTAACGAGGATAGAAACACCTGAGCTGTAAGTATTGAAAAATACATAAACAGTTCTTTCCCTTAAAATAATTTAAGGTATAAGTTGTTTTAGCTATTGTCATTTTTTTTGTTGGAGATGGAGTTCAATCTTTATTAAATAAACGTCAAGAATCAATATTATCAAATCTTCAACAAGCCCAAGATCGAGAAAATGAAGCTGAAAAAATTTTTTCAAAGGCACAAAAAAAATATAATAATGCATCATCTCAAGTAAATGATATCGTTGATGATGCTCAAAAATCTATAGATGAAGAAAAGAAACAATCTCAACTTCAAACGGAACTGGACTTGGAGAGATTGAAACAATTTCAAAAATCAACAATTTATTATCAACAACAAAAAATTCAGAAACAAATATCTCAAAAAATTTTAATTAGTGTAAATCGAAAAGTTCAACAAAAATTTCAAAAAAGATTAAATCAAAAGTTTCACAAATCTATTAATACATCTTCAATTGAATTGTTCTTGGCTCTTAAATAAAAATAAGCCCAGCCGATGAAATCGATAATCCTCTGGAAAAAAAATAAAAATTAAATGTGAGCGCTGCCTAAAGGAAAAAAACTCGGGGGACTTATGCATTTGATTGATTATGGGCCCTTTTGGGGCTTGATTCTTGATTTAATAAAACTTTAATATACCTTGAGGAGGTTTTTTATGGTGAAAATACAACCAGATGAAATTAGTAGTATTATTCGTGAACAAATATCAAATTATAATAAACAAGTTAAAATAGCTAATATTGGTACAGTTTTTCAAGTAGGTGATGGTATTGCTCGAATATATGGTTTAGATAAGGTTATGGCAGGGGAATTACTTGAATTTACTGATGGAACAGTAGGAATTGCTTTAAATTTAGAATCAAAAAATGTTGGAGCTGTTCTAATGGGTCAGGGTCAAATGCTTCAGGAAGGAAGTGTTGTCCATGCTACTGGTCGAATTGCTCAAATTCCTGTTGGGGACCAGTTTTTAGGGCGAATCGTTAATCCTTTAGCACGTCCAATTGATGGACAAGGTCCTTTACAAGAAAGTCAACAAACTCGTCTTCTCGAATCGCCCGCACCTGGTATTATTGCACGACAATCTGTTTTTGAACCATTACAAACAGGGCTTGTAGCTATCGATTCTATGATTCCTATAGGTCGAGGGCAACGAGAATTAATTATTGGTGATAGACAAACAGGAAAAACATCAATCGCTGTTGATACTATTTTGAATCAAAAAGGTAAATCTGTTTATTGCATTTATGTAGCTATTGGACAAAAAGCTTCCTCTATTGCTCAAGTTGTTTCGACTTTAAAGAAACAAGGGGCTATGGAATATACTATTATTGTTGCTGCACCAGCGGATTCTCCAGCTACTTTACAATATTTAGCTCCTTATACTGGTGCTACTTTGGCAGAATATTTCATGTATAAAGGAGGTCATACTCTTGTGATTTATGATGATTTATCTAAACAAGCTCAAGCTTACAGAGAAATGTCTTTACTTTTAAGACGACCTCCTGGTCGTGAAGCTTTTCCTGGGGATGTTTTTTATCTTCATTCAAGACTTTTAGAACGGGCAGCAAAATTAAATAAACAAATGGGTGGAGGGAGTATGACAGCTCTTCCTATTGTTGAAACACAAGAAGGAGATGTATCTGCCTATATTCCAACAAATGTAATTTCTATTACTGATGGACAGATTTTTTTATCAGCAGATATTTTTAATAGTGGAATTCGTCCAGCTATTAATGTTGGTATTTCTGTTTCTCGTGTAGGATCTGCTGCTCAACCAAAAGCTATGAAAAAAGTAGCTGGTCAATTAAAATTAGAATTAGCTCAATTTGCTGAACTTGAAGCTTTTTCACAATTTTCTTCAGATTTAGATCAAACAACACAAAATCAATTAGCTCGAGGACAACGTTTACGTGAACTATTAAAACAATCTCAAGCATCTCCTCTATCCCTTGGGGATCAAGTAGCTACTATTGTTGCTGGGACTCAGGGATATATTGATTCAATTGATGTGGATCAAGTTGGTGCTTATTTAGTTGGTTTAAGAAAATTCTTAGTTAATACTGAATATTCAAAAACTATTGAAGAAACTCAAATTTATGATGAAGCTGTTGAAAAATCTTTAAAAGAATGTTTAGAAAATTTTTCTTTACAATTTTCAGCATCTTTGAATGGCACAGGGTTAATCTAGGCAATGCCTAGATTAACCCTGTGAACTTATTAAGCCTTAGTATATCATCCTCAACCAAGCTAACCCCACCTCTAAAGGATTTTTATATATAAACTTTTAATGGTGGTCCGTCTACCTTGATTAGTTAGTTTTCAAAAGATCGTCTTATTTAAAACTAATTTTTGAATTTATTTGATAAACACTTTTGATTCTAAAAAAATATAATCTATTTTAATCTTTAGCTCGAAGAATAATCATCAGCTTTACTTTAAGGGTATTGCTCATTATTATAGATTTTCATTTTCAAGAACTGATAAACAAATATCTAATTATTGGAACTCTTGGCTTGAATAACAAATTTATGTAATTCTTTAATTGGAAATTGGACTTTTTGATCTTGATCGAAAGAAACATTTCAATTAAGAGACTCAAGGGCCTATTTTATATTGAGGATTACCCCCCGGGGGGTTGGAAGCAGCACAGGGGAATCGAACCCCTACCATCAGAATGGAAACCTGAGGCGCTACCGTTACACCAGTGCTGCATAACATTCCTAAGCCTAGCCTAAGATGAAACTAAAAGAGTTAGTTAAAATTCCAAGAAACCTTAGGTACTTAACCAAATTCAGCCTTAGGACTAGGTAGTCTAGTTTTTTTCTTTTTCTCCCCGTTCTTTCGGAGTTCATTAAATTCTTTGAGTTCTCATTAACCAATTTTGAGCCGAAATATAATTTGTTGGTGCAAGTCTTATAGCTTCTTTCCAATAATCTGCTGCTTTATCAAAAAGAATTTTAGAAATTTCAATAGAACCACTTTCTAAAGCTTGTGATCCTCGATAGTGATAAATTACAGCAATATTATTTAGGGCTTGAGGTAAAGAAGGATTTCTTTCTAGAGCTTGATAATAATATTCTAAAGATCGACCATATTCACCATTATTAGAATGAATTAATCCAATATTATATAATATATAACTTCTATCATAAGCATCAATTTCTAAGCGTAAAGCTTCATAATAATTTTGAAGTGCTTCTGCATATTCTCCTGAAGATTGTGCAGACATTCCATCACGATAGTAAGAAAACGCTTTTTTTTCCCGTCTTGATGTTGGGAATATTTTTAAAATAGTCTCAGCGATCAAAGTGAAAGTTTGATCAATAAAATTTTCATTTCTTTGGTTAGGGGGCATAATAATTAAATTTTTAGAATTTTTAGGCCAAACCGGAATCGAACCGATGACTTATTGCTTGTAAGGCAACCACTCTACCAGCTGAGTTATTGGCCTAAAAAGCCTACTCGTCGAGGCCTTGGTATACCCCCCCTCCTGAAGACGTAGGGGCCCCTAAGGACTGAAAGTAAACCTTTAAGTAGGCCTACAAAACCCAAGTAAAAGAATTTGTTGGGGGTTTTTAACTTCCAGGATTTCTTCCAGTATCATAAGAAAGAAAACCAAAAATAAAAAGTGAAACGAAAAAAGTGACAACAATATAGACCAAAATTTTTAATGCTAACATAGAATAGAAAAGAATATAAAGTGAATTTTCTAGACTGTGAATAGGGATCAAAAACAATAGACAATAGAGTGCCCTAGAGCGTATTGGCCACTAGGAAGTATACCACAGATTAAGTTGACAGAGTATTGGGGTTCTTCTTTCAGAGGTCAACTACGCTCACGCTCACCGAAGGCCTATTGAGATAAGGCTTCCCAACTCATGGTAATTTCATCAATAAAAACATCACTATTATATATTTCCAAAATAATAAGGAGAAAAACAGCGAAAAGTGCCATAAAAACTCCCATTAAAACTGTAGTACCCCACCCAGGAACAACTTTTCCACATTCAGAATTCAGTGGTTTTAAAAAAGAACCAACAACAGTCACCATAGGTTCATCCGGGCCAGTACTTTTTGTTTCCATAAAAAAAATCCAAAATTCAGTTGAACTTTCTACAAAACAGAACACCTAGGGTTGCATCCTATTTGAAAACTTTTAAAAAAATTTATTTGACAATTCTTGGAGGTTCCCGGAAAAAAATAGCAAAAAAAATAATTCCCAGAGTTGAAACTAATAAAAGAGTATATATTAAAGCTTCCATAAAAAAAATATTAGTTAAAAATCTCAAAAACTTTGATTTTCATTTATCATTTACCTCATCCGGGGACTAAGATTAAACAGCTTCTCGACGTGTTGTAGGATCTCCTACTTTTAAAAAGGCCCCAAATTCAACTTGTTCATCACGATCAATATCAATACCAGCAAAAACAGGACGGAATATAGTTCTTGCACCATGCCAAATATGACCAAAGAAAAATAATAATGCAAAACATAAATGTCCAAAAGTAAACCATCCTCTAGGACTACTGCGGAAAACTCCATCAGCGCCAGGAGTAGCTCGATCAAATTCAAAAATTTCTCCTAATTGAGCTCGCCGAGCATATTTTTTAACAATAGCAGGATCAGTAAATTTTACTCCATTTAATTCACCGCCAAAAAATGTCACAGAAACTCCAACTTGTTCAATACTATATTTAGATTCAGCTCGACGGAAAGGAATATCCGCTCGAACAACACCATTTTGATCAAGTAAAACAACAGGAAAAGTTTCAAAGAAAGTCGGCATGCGTCGAACAAAAAGTTGTTGACCGTTTTGATCTAGAAAAACACCATGTCCAAGCCATCCAACAGCAAGTCCATCACCTTTATTCATAGGTCCAGTTCGAAACAAACCGCCTTTTCCAGGATTATTTCCTATATAATCATAAAAAGCCAATTTTTCAGGAATTTGTGACCAAGCTTTTTCAAGAGATTCTCCTTGAAGTTGACTTTGTTGAACACGTTTTTCAATTTGCTGTTGAAAAAAACCGAAATCCCATTGATAGCGTGTTGGTCCAAAAAGTTCAATAGGAGTGGCAGCAGAACCATACCACATAGTCCCAGCAACAACAAATGCTGCCCAAAAAACTGCGGCAATACTACTAGAAAGAACAGTTTCAATATTCCCCATGGAGAGAGCATCATAAAGACGTTGAGGTGGACGTACACATAGATGAAATAAACCAGCACAAATGCCTAAAATCCCAGCAGCAATATGATGACTAGCAATACCACCTGGATTAAAAGGATCAAATCCTTCTGGACCCCAAGAAGGTGCAACGCCTTCAACATGTCCTGTTAGACCGTATGGGTCTGAAACCCAAATACCAGGTCCAAATAAACCAGTAACATGGAAAGCACCAAAACTAAAACAAAGTAATCCAGATAAAAATAAATGAATACCAAAAATTTTTGGTAAATCCAAAGCAGGATCATTTGTTCGAGGATCTCGAAAAAGTTCTAAATCCCAATTCACCCAATGCCAAAGAGAAGCCATAAATAAGGCACCAGATAGTAAAATATGAGCAGTAGCAACACCCTCATAACTCCAAAAACCAGGATCCTCATAAACAGTTCCAGTAATATTCCAACCTCCCCATGAAGCTGTAATACCTAATCGAGTCATAAAAGGTAAGACAAACATTCCTTGACGCCACATAGGATTGAAAACGGGGTCAGCTGGGTCAAAAATAGATAATTCATAAAATGCCATAGTACCAGCCCAACCCGAAACTAAAGCTGTATGCATAAGATGAACTGAAATTAAACGACCAGGATCATTTAAAACAACTGTATGAACCCTATACCAAGGTAATCCCATAACAATAGAGAATTTTTTTCTTTTGAACTTTCTTCCAAAAAATTATTTATATATTATAAAAAAAAAAAAATGAAAATTCAACAATTTATAAAATTTCGAACAAAATCCGTTCCTGGATATTCATATATTTCTTCAGCAGTTCCCACTTGTTCGATACGTCCTTGTTTTAAAATAACAATTTCGTCAGCAATTTCCATAGCTTCCTCTAAGTCGTGAGTAACTAAAATACTAGTAAGAGGAAGTTTTTCATGTAAATTCCCAAGCCAAACTCTTAAAGATTTTCGAACTTGAACATCAAGTGCACCAAAAGGTTCATCTAAAAGTAAAATTTTAGGTTCAATAGCTAAAGCTCTAGCAAACCCAACACGTTGTTTTTGCCCTCCAGATAGTTCATGAGGATAAAAAGTAGCAAAATTTTCTAATTGGGTTAAATAAAGAAGTTCATCCACTTGGGCTTGTATAAAGTGAGGCAAGAGGCTCGAGCCTCTTAGGCTCACTTTAGGACCTTTAGCTTTAGCTGTTTTTTTTTGAATTTTTAATCCAAAAGCTATATTATCATAAACAGTATATTTTGGAAATAAAGCGTAATCTTGGAATACAAAACCAATTTCACGTTGATGAATAGGCAGAAAAGTAGAATTCCGACCTTGAAACCAAATTCGGCCAGAATCTGGTTTTTCAAAACCAGCTAAAGTTCGTAGTAAAGTGGATTTTCCTGATCCAGAAGGTCCTATTAATGCTACAAGACTACCTGTGGGAATTTCTAAATTTATTTGAGAAAGTCGACCAAAGTTTTTGGAAATATTTTCAATAAGAATACTCATAAATACAAAGTTCAATGTCAAAAATATTTTTTAAATAAAGCTCCAAAACTCCTAAAGGGAGTCGCCTCGGCCTCATTATGTGGGGTAACTCTAAGTGGAAAGAAACGAGGTAGTCGGTAGCTCCACCTTATGAAAAAAACCAACCATAACTATGTAAACCTTTTGATAAAAAATTTACACCTAAAAAACAAATCCAAACAACAAAAAAACCCCCAGTAGCAACAAAGGCAGATTTTATTTCATTTTGAGGTACTTTTGTTAAACGTAAATGTAAATAAACAGCAAAAATTATCCAAGTTATTAAAGACCATGTTTCTTTAGGATCCCAACTCCAATATGAGCCCCAAGCTTCATTAGCCCAAACAGAACCAGATATGATTCCTAAAGTTAATAAAGGAAATCCTATGCTGATAGAGCGAAAACTCATTTGGTCTAATTGATGAACTCCTTCAGTAAGCCAGCTAACTTCAGGACGGAGGTCACCCCTTTGGCTTTGGTCCCATCCACCAGATTTCGATTTATATAAAAAAAGATATCCAATAGAAACAATACATCCACAAATCAAAGTAGCATAACTTAATAACATAACAGTAACATGCATCATTAACCAATTTGATTGGAGAGCAGGAACTAATGGACTAAATTTTTGCATTGATTCTGGTAATTGAAAACTAGCAAAACCGTTTAAAAACAAAGCGGTAGGTGTAGTCATACCACCTATAATAAATTGATAAGAATTTTTAAAATAATATTCTATAATAAGATGGATGGATGTTAAACTCCAAGATAAAAAAATTAATGCTTCATAAAAAGAGTGACTATTAATATAAAAGTCACAAAAGGAACTTTACAAGCACTTCACAGCGCATAAAGCTCTCATTATTTATTAAAAATAACTTTTCAAAATCATTCAGTCCTTTCAGATCTTTTTTTGGTGATTTTGAATTCATTGATGAACACAAGCCCTCAACTCTCTTTTTTTGTTTTTTGGTACTAAGTCAAGTAAACCAGTATTCTAATTAATTAAGAATTTGATTTTCAATTTTTTTCAAAACAAATATTTTTTTGAATAAAAAGTTTATAACCATAGGTTTTTTTTATATTGGTAATGAATAACCAAATAAAAAAATCAAATTCCTTCTACTCCCCAAAATTTATCGCTTTTATTAATGTTATCAATAAGATTTTTTTTAGTTAATAGATTTTCTGGTCGCGTGATTACTTAATGGAAAATGATTTTGAACAAAACCCCGAGAAATTAATAAAAACAACATTGATAAATTTGCACCAATTACTAAAAATCTTCCTAAAAAAGAAAAAACTGGTAGGTTAAAAAAAGCACGAATCCAATAAAATCCCATTGAACAAAATAAAATAAAAAAAGAAAAATTATTCAACCAATTTTCAATAGATTCAGTCCAAATCATATAAGAAAAGGGACACCCAACAAGGTGACATAAGATTAATTGAATAACAGTAAACTTCCCTTAAGTCAAGGCACCCATCAGTGAAGTAAGGAAAAAATATTAATATCCAGTGCCACCTGGAATAATATTTCCTAAAATAACATTTTGTTTTAATCCACGAATGAAATCAATTTGGTTTTGTAATGCTGCTTGACTTAAAATCCTTGTTGTTTCTTGAAAACTAGCAGCAGATATAAAACTAGAAGTTTCCAAACAAGTTTTAGTCATACCCATTAATAATGGTTCATAGAGAATTTGATTAGATATCAAAAAAGAATTAACTCGTGAAATCCATTGAAATTCTACAACTTCTCCAGGAAGTAATCCTGTTTGCCCAGGATCAAGAATTAAAACATTGGATGTAATTTGTCGAACAATAATTTCAATGTGTTTATCGGAGATATGAATTCCTTGAGAACAATAAATTCGTTGAATATTATTTAAAACAAATTTCTGAAGATTTCGTAAATAAAAAAAAATTCTTTTTTCAAAATCAAAAAAATTCTTTGCGGAAAGTGCAATTTCATGAAAACTATATTTTGATTTTTTTCTTGCTTCAAAGATTTGTTCAATTTTTGGAATACCTTGAACAATATCACCTGTTTTTGATTGATTGAAAAAAACTGTACAAATATGTTGATTTTTAGAAATTATTTCACCATGAAAACCGTGAAGAATACTTTGATTATTTAGTAAATAAACATCAGCACGACGAAATAAAAAATATTTTTGAGTTTTAGCAATTAATTGCCCAACTATTTTATTATTAAAAAAGTCACTTTGATAAAGACCACCTAAAGGTTTCCTTTTCCTAGGCAACCGCAACATATTTTTTCGAAAGGAGAATAAATGTTGAAAATCGTTCAAAAGAAGATGATCTTTTTCAAAAGAAATTAAGTCTACGACTTCACCAATTTGGATTGGAAGAAAAAACCGAATAAAAATTTGGGAAGCCCAGGAAGTACCCAGCTTACAACATAAAATACGCTGATTTCTTAAATAAAAAAAATTTCTTTGTATTATTTTTTGTCCTGGAAATGTTTTAAGAATATTTATTTTTGTAACAGTTAGCTCACGGTTGCTATAAATAGAATCAATCAAATTCTTATTCTCTAGACTTTGAGTTTGAATTGGACAAATACTATTCAAATAACATTTTTTTTGATTATCCAATAAAGGTAATATCTCAACTAATTGGGAACAAGGACGTCTATTAAGCTGAGAAATCCAAACATTATTATTAATTACCCTAAAGGAAAAAAAAATATCAAAATTATAAAAAATTGGTTTTTTTGGAATATTAAAAGAAAAACGTGTTTGAAAATTTCTACGAAAAATAAAGTCCCCCAATATAGAAAAAAAAGAATCAAAATAAAAGTCAATAGTTCTTTTTTGAATTTTTAATAAAGGTATTTGAACAGAAGTCTGAAAATTGTCCATAAAATATGAATCAAATTTTTTCGAATTTTGTGTTTGAATAACCAAACGCAAATGCAGCAAGCGTATAAGCCCAGGGCGCCCGTAGGGCGTTAGAGGCTCAAGGGGCCTTAAGGGTAGCGGACTTTCAGGTCGAAGGGGATAGGCGTAGGGGACCTTCAGGCCTTCAGCCAAAGAGGAAACTTGTTCTGAAGTAAAAAAAGAAAGATATGGAAGTGTTTTTTGACACTTAGTTTTTTTTAGTGATTTAACAAATAAAAAAATATTTCTTATTCCTTGAACAAAAAATTTTTCAAAGTTGAACAAAAGAGGGTTCTGAAATTTTGGAAATGAGTTTTCATTCTGAAATCCAGAGGTTAAAATAGGAATTCTAAAAAAACAAAAATAACCTAAAGTATTTTTATATAGATAAACTTTATAATTAACAACCTTTAAAGTATTTTGAGAGAGATTTTGAAAAAAAGAAATTAAAAAATAATATTTATTTATGAAAAAAGCTTTTTGCCAATGAAAAAGTACAAATGAAATTCTTCTTTTTTCCAAAAAATGGAAAGAATATTGATTTGTTGTAAAAAATCTTTTAGACAAAAATGATTTTTTCTTTAACGGGGTCACTGAATTATTTTTTATAACTTTTTTTGAAAAATTAGAAGTTTTGTTAGGAACAAAATGATAAAAATTGAATAAATAAAAACCTTGTGAATTAAAATTGAGAACACAAAGATTTTCCTGAAAAAAAGAAAAAATGTTTTCAAATTTATAATAAAAATATTTTTTTTCTCTAGGAATAAGTCTTTTTTTTAGAAAAGTATTAGGTAAATTTTGAATATAAAGTTTTTGAAAATATTTGTATTTTGATTTTAGATGAAGACCAGCCATCCAGGTTTGTATTTTTATCTGAAAAAAAGGTACTTGATAATGAAAATAAGCTTTTTTTTTAAAAAAAACAAAATCTATTGAAAAATTTTTAATTTTGTTTTGAAAAATAATTTGATATTTTTTTTCTACAAAATTTGAACCTGATTGAATTTGAATTTGAAAAAAAGGTACTTGTTTATTGATCAAATCTAATTTCTGAAATCTTTTTTGATTACTCCCAAGGCGAGGCGCTTTCCTTCTTGGCCTAGGGTCGTCAAGTCTACCTGAACAGTAGAGCTGACCTTTCCATCCTTTAGCTTGAGCTTTATTTGATTGAAAAAAAAGTTGTCCAGATAAAATCCAAAATTCCCCAAGATTCTGAAGTATTTTATTTTCAATAAGATTGAATTTTTTTTCTACAAAAACTAAATTTTCAAAGAAGAGTTCTCCCGAAGAAGAACATAAAATATGTTGTTCATTTTCAATAAAACGATAATCTTGAGAAGTTGCTTCAGCTAATAATTGATTTTTTTCGACAAATTGACCTTGTGGAGCATAAAGAAGAGTAGAAGCTTGAAAATGAAATTGACAATTTTGCTGGAGTCCTTCTCCTTGAGGCCGGTCACCTCCGCCGCTTTGGTTGTCCTCCCGTCCCGCTCGGCTTTCATCTTTCCATCCTTGTCCTTGATACTGGAAGAGCGTATGGTTTTTTTTTTGATGAATTTTTAAAACAAGAATATTTTTACTTAAAAAAGCAATTTGTCCTTGTTGTGTTCGAATTAATAACCCCGAGCAATGAAATGGATAATAAGCAAAACCAGAAAAAGGTGAATAAGTTTGATCAATTAAAATACCAGTGAAAACTCCACCAGTATGAAAAGTTCTCATAGTCAGTTGAGTTCCTGGTTCCCCGATAGATTGAGCAGCTAAAATACCAACAGCTTCTCCAATGGAAACTAATTGACCTTCTGCAAGATTCCATCCATAACAAAATTGGCAAAGGAATTGAGGGGATTTACAAGTAAGTGGTGATCGAATAAAAATTTTTTGATGAAATCTACATAATTTTTCACTAAGATTTTTCGAAATTTCTTGGTTTTGATAACCAATAATTTGTCCCTTGTTATCAGTTATATTTTGTGCTAAAACGCGACCAATTAAACGTTGATTTAATGATAATATTTTTTTTTTTTGATCATATAAATCTTCTAAAAGAAGACTTTGATTTGTTCCACAATCGATTTGACTAATAACCACATGATGGGCCACATCAACTAATCGACGTGTTAGATAACCAGAAGAGGCAGTTCTAAGAGCTGTATCAACAATACCTTTCCGTGCTCCAGAACAACAAATAAGATATTCAGTTAAAGTTAAACCCTCTCGAAAATTACTTCGTATAGGAAAATCAATAATCTGTCCTTGAGGGTCTGCCATTAAACCTCGCATAGCAACAAGTTGTCGTATTTGGGAAATATTTCCTCGAGCACCAGAGAAAGCCATCATATAAACAGGATTAAAAAAATCAGAAATTTGAAAAGATTGGAGGACCTGCTTTTTGAGTTTATCACTCGTTCTATTCCAAATTTCAAGAATAGCTTGAGATCTTTCTATTGGAGTTAAATAATTGTCAAAAATATTTTTTTCTGCTGTTAATAACAAAGAAGATTTAGAAAAAGGTATTTTCAAATCTTCTAAACTAATAGAAAAACCAGCTTTCATAGCTGAATAGAATCCTAAATTCTTTAATTTTTCAAGGAAAACAATTGTTTGAAAATGGGGTGATTGTCCTTTTCTAGTTTTAAAAAACCAATGAATAAATTGTTGAAATCGACGCTTATCAAAACAATGATTAAAAAAGATTTTCATATCGAATTATAAAACATCTTGATAAAATTTGAGTCGTCCATATGTTGTTCGTATATGACGAAATATTTCAGTTCCACTAGGATGAAAATGTTGACAAAAATGAGATCTAAATTTTAGACTTTGGCCTTGAATATTTATTCTGATTTCAATTATTTTTTGTTTTGTTTTATCTGTTTCAAATTTTATTTCAAAAGGATTTTGAGAAATCCATATAGGTTTTAAATTGTTTGAATTTAACCAACTGTCTTCCAAGGTTTTTTCTTTTCTAGAAAAAGGGAAGAAAAAATCTAAAGAACCTTTTGGCCATAATTTAAAATTTTTTTGAATATTCAAAAGAGAAAAACAATATTGTTGAATATTTTTTGTGGTTAAAAAACAACTTCCTAAAATCATATCTTGGCTGGGTGAAAAAACAGGATTTCCTGTTGCTACAGAAAATAAATTATTTTGAGACCACATAAGTTTCCAAGCTTCACCTCTCGCTTCAAAACATAATGGAATATGCACGCCCATTTGATCTCCATCAAAATCTGCATTAAAAGGTGAACAAACTAAAGGATGTAATAAAATTGCTCGACCTTCAATCAGTCGAGGAAGAAAAGCTTGAATACTTAAACGATGCAAAGTAGGGGCTCTATTTAGTAATAAAGGATGTTTTTCAACTATTTTTTTTAATAAATTCCATAGAAAAGGCTTATCATGGGAGAGAGAAGTTAATAATTTTTTTGCTCCAAAAATAGTGTGAGCTTTTTTTTGACCTATTAAACTTCGAATTAAAAACGGTTGAAAAAGTTCATATGCAATCTCTCTAGGAATCCCACATTCATAAATTTTTAAAAAAGGACCAACAACAATAACTGATCGCCCAGAATAGTCAACACGTTTTCCCAGAAGATTTTGTCGAAAACGACCTTTTTTACCTTTAAATAAATCAGATAAAGAACCTCCAGACTTATTTTCAATTAAATTATCAACAGATTCTTGTAAAAGTCTTTGAGTATATTGAAATGCTTCGGAATTTAAACAATGAAAATCAGCTTTTCGAGTTAATCTCCATAACCGTCTATTTCTTAAAATAACATATTGATAAAGTTTATTTAAATCGGACACAGCTATTGCAAGTTTTGATCCATCCAGTTTAACTATTGGTCGCAAGTCTGGGGGCAATACAGGTAAAACAGAGAGAATCATAGATGCTGGATTCATTTTTTTATGTCGGAATGATCTTAAATATTTAAAACGTCTTAAAAGGTTTATTTTTTGAACAAATTCATTTTCTAAAAGAGGTTCTTTTAAATCTAATTTTAAAAGGTCAATACGAAGTTGAATTTCAAGGAATCGACCATGGTCATTCTGAGTTAATTGACTTAACCAAGTTTTTATAAGTTGAACACCTGTAAAACAGTATAATCGTGATTGTAATGGACAAAAATTCACAAATCCAGGAGGTCCTGGATAGTATTTATTTAATAAATCTCCTTTTTTAGGAAAATGGCAAACAAAATAAACAAACCAATTATAATTAATATTAATATTCCAACTAAACATTTTAGAAACAATGGAAAAACTAAAAAAAAGTGCTGAATCTCGGAGTCCTGGTTGAGGTTGACTCCCCACTGTTTTTCTGGATTTCCTTTGGAGAATTTTATAAAAGAAATCACCTCCTAAAGCTTTTCGGCTTGGAGTGATGAAAAAAGAATTATTTTTTTGTTGAGGTTGGGCGCCAGTCCATTTTGACTGAATACTTGACGAAGTAGATCTTTGACATAGTAATCTTCGAGGATGGAAGCTCCGCCTCCTTCCTTGCCCCTTGCCCTCGGGATGGGACCACCCACAGCCAAAGGATAGAATATTTTCTAATTTTTCATATTCTAAAATATATGCATCAGTTTTTTGAAACCCCCAAAATCGTTGAACATTAATTTTTGGAGAAAAAACTTTAGGGATTTTGTACTTTATGAATTTTTTCTTTGGATAAAAAACACCTTCTAATTCTTTTGGAAAAATAGTTCGACAAATATTTTGAGTGCAATACAGTAAATTTTCAATTTTCCTATTAGGTAAATTTAGAAAAAGTGATAAATAATTCGGTCTGCCTTTAAAAAACCAAATATGGGCTACAGCTGTAACAAGTTGAATATATCCTAAACGATAACGTCGAACCTGGGGAGAAGTGAATTCAACTTCACAATTTGCACAAAACTTCTTACCCCGTAAGAAAGGTAGACCACAGGCGCATAAAGATCCATCAATAGGCCCAAAAATTCGTTCGCAAAAAAGTCCATTTTTTTCTGGTTTTAGGGTTTGATAATTAACCGTTTTTGGATTTAAAATTTGACCACTAATTATTTTGCCATTGGGTAATTGGCGTTGTGCCCATTTTCGTATTAATTGACTAGTCCCTAAGCGAAGACGAAAGGCTATAAATTTCATAATCAACGTTTTGAATATTGAGGTGCTTTTCTTGCTTTTTTTAATCCATATTTTCGACGTTCTTTAACCCGAGAATCTTGAGTTATAAAACCTTTTTTTTTTGGAAATTGGCTATCACTACTATATATACCTCGAGCTAAGGCTAAACAAATAGCTTGTTTTTGAGCACTAAGTCCTCCTCCTGAAACAAATGTTTTAATGGTATATATTCCTTTAAGATTATTGGCTAAAAAGGTGATGGTTTCAATAGCATTAGAATCATTTTGAAAATATTGGAAAATAGTTTTGTTATTGATTAAAAAAACACTAGCCCCCGGGGAGGGGCTTAGCTGAGCTGAAGGGCTTCCCGAAGGTCCACTACGCTTAAGACCTGCCCCCCGGGTTTCTGAAAGTTGGATAAACATTTGAGCCACTGCGGATTTACGCCGACCTATAGTTCGATATGTTTTCATAAAATGAAATAAACTCATTACCCTCAGCGCCTAAAAAAGCGCATTTATAAGATTCGCCATTGCCTACTACTAGATTTGAACTAGCAACCTCCCGCTTATGAAACGGATGCTCTAACCACTTGAGCTAAATAGGCTATTGCTACCCGGATTTGAACCGGGAAAGGACAAAGTCCCCAGGCACCTCAAGCCTGTGTGTCTACCTATTTCACCATAGCAATCTCCGACCACAGGGGTCGAAGTTATTTTTTTATAACTTTTAACGGAGTCAGAGTCAGTTAGGCTTCCTTGTCTGAAGTTCATTTAGATTCAACAAATAATAAAAATTTGAAAAACATTTAGGTATTTTTTTGAAAGCTTTTTTTTTCCAAAGCATTTTTGTTCTTCGTGATTTTGATTTTGAAGTACGTTTTTTAGGAACAGGCATAAAATAGAAATATTAAAAATATAGTTAAGAAATTATCATCCAAAAGCAGCTTTTCCAATAGATTTTCTTAAGTAAAAAAGTTTTGATCGTCGAAATTTTTGAGATTGTAAAATTTGTAAATTTTGAATTTGTGGGCTATTGGAAGGGAAAATACGTTCAATACTAAAAGATCCTGGTCTTCTAAGAGTCACCATTTTTTGTTTTTGGTTAGAACTTCTAATGGCAATAACAATACCTTGGAAAAATTGAATACGTTTTTTTTGAGTACCTTCTATAACAGTGAACCCAACTTTAATATAATCTCCAAGTTTAAATTGCCAAGTTTTTCCTGTTTTTGTTTTTTTTTCAAAATGTTTTAGATATGGATCAAAAGATTTCATAAATTAATTAATGATTTCAGAAACCACCCCAGCACCAACAGTTCGTCCACCTTCTCGTATAGCAAAACGCATACCACATTCAATAGCAATTGGGACGCCTACGGCGACAACAATTTTCACCCGATCTCCCGGCATAACCATAGGAATTGGACTATCATCATCGGCCTTAAAAGATTCAATTTTACCAGTGACATCTGTTGTTCGTACATAAAATTGGGGTCTATACCCAGGCAAAAACGAAGTATGTCTTCCCCCTTCATTTTTTTTCAAAATATAAACTTGTGCTTGAAAACGAGTATGGGGTGTAATAGATCCAGGTTCAGCAAGAACCATGCCCCGTTGGATTTCATGTTTTTGAACTCCACGTAAAAGAATACCAACATTATCGCCAGCAACACTCATTTCTAATGTTTTTTGAAACATTTCTAGACCAATCACTGTAGTCGTTTGTGTATCTTTAAGACCAATAACTTCCACAGTATCACCAACTTTGATTTGGCCACGTTCAACTCGACCAGTTGCTACCGTGCCTCTGCCTGTAATAGAAACAACATTTTCAACAGCCATTAAAAATTGTTTTTCAATATCCCTTTGAGGTAAAGGTATTGCATTATCCACAGTTTCCATTAACTGATAAATTTTATCTACCCAAGGATCTTTTCCTTTTTGAATTTGAGAATCTTTGGAAAGTGCTTCAACGGCGAGAAGAGCAGACCCACTTATAATAGGTATTTCAGATCCAGGAAAATTATAACGATCTAATGTTTCTCGTATTTCTAATTCCACCAGTTCTAACAATTCTTCATCGTCTACTTGATCGATTTTATTTAAAAAAACAACTATAGCAGGAACACCAACCTGTTGAGCTAATAAAATATGTTCTTTTGTTTGAGGCATTGGACCGTCTGCTCCCGAAACAACTAAAATCGCACCATCCATTTGAGCTGCCCCAGTAATCATATTTTTAACGTAATCGGCGTGACCAGGACAATCTACATGAGCATAATGACGTTGTTCTGTTTCATATTCTACATGAGCTGTATTAATAGTAATACCTCGAGCTTTTTCTTCTGGAGCTGAATCAATATCCGTATAACTTTTAGCTTTTGCCGAACCCCGAGCAGCAAGAGCCATTGTAATTGCTGCTGTTAAAGTAGTCTTACCGTGGTCAACATGTCCTATTGTGCCTATATTAATATGAGGTTTTGTTCGTTCAAATTTTTCTCTTGCCATATATATGTATATGATATCCCTTCGCCCAAGGGCTTGCTTATGACCCTCCGGGGGAGCTTAGGTGGAGCTTCCCATACCTGAAGATCCGCTACGCTTTGCTTATTTTGCGTATCGGGCCTTAGAGCTAATATAAGGCTTCTCGGCTTTAGGGAAGCCCCACCCAGCTTTATCTGATTTAGTTTTAATTTAGCCTACTACCGGAATTGAACCGATAACCCTCGGTTTACAAGACCGATGCTCTACCTATTGAGCTAAGTAGGCTATTCAAAGTACTTAAGATTGTAAACTACCCCTTCTCATTTAAGAAGGGGTAGTTTACAATCTTAAGTACTTCAGTTTTGAGGTGCTGGGAATATTTTTAAACCCTTTTTTCGATAAGTTTGTAAAAAAACTCTATTTGTTATATAGTAACCGCAATTTACATTTATTAATTTTGAACTTTTTTCATAGTAGCTGAATCTACCCTTGTTGTAACTTCAGTTATTACTTGCCCCTTACGTTTATATATCTGACCCAAGGCTTGCAATAGTCATTAAAAACCCTTGGAACAAGGATTCATTTATTTTTTGTCTCCATACCTAGGTACGTAGTTCCCTCTACGTAGTTCCCTCTACGTAGTTCCCTCTACGTAGTTCCCCCTAGGTAGTTCCTCTTCTTGAATTATAGCCCCTTCATAGTAAATACAACTTCAGGCCTTAGAAGGTCAAAGTACAGAAGTCTTAACCCTAATATTTTTTAAGCATTGGGCCTATTCAATAATTAGACTTAGACCTACTAAGAGAAGAGATTTAAGAAAATATTATTTCTGACGCTATTTCAATACAAATTTAATGAAGTGGAAAAAATCAATAATCCTCTTGGATATCCAGCAATGGTTCATTCCCAGGCCAAAAAAATCCGCCTCGTCTTGGAGCAAGAGATATTTGCAATTTAGTTTGATGATTTAAATTAATGCGTTCAATGATATTAGGAAGTTTTTCATAAATAATATCTTCTTCTTCCATTAAAGGTTCAGCATAAACAAAAAGGTTTTGTGTTTCCATATCTTCGGGAACACGATATAACCGTGTGAATAAAGGATTTTCTTCTAAATCTTTTTTCTTAACAGGCCATGTATTAAAAAAGAAAGGACGAATAACTTCAGTAACTTTCGATTTTTGGTCATATTCTGTATGAAATTTTTTAAGTTGACGATCCCAAGTTCTTTTTTTAATTTGAATCGCAGATTTAAACCCTTTGGTTTTTTTCAAATTAAACTTTTTAAAAAAAGGTTCAATTTCTGGAGATATTCGAAATTCATCTAAAGTTTTACGCCGTGTTAATAAACGATTTGTTATAACAAATTTTCTTTTTTCTCTATTCCACGCGACGAAAAAAGGTATTGGAGTTGTTTCTTTAATAAAAGGATGTTTTTGATCTAAAATTTGTTTTTCTGGAATAAGACGATGAATAAGTGGATTTTCTTCTGAAAAATTAGGAGAATTATAAAGAGGTTGATCAAATTTTAAAACAGAAGGTTCTTTTTTAATTTTTAAATATAAATCTTTATATTGAGAGTCTTCCGAATCTGCTTCAGTAGGCGAGCTAACTCCAGAGGTAGGGGCGTCTGTGTCCCCTTCCTCCCGCTCAGGCGCCACTTGACTCTGTGGGGTACTTCGTCCTGGGCTTGGGCGCCCTCCCGGTACTTCACTCTCAACAGTGGGAATATTTTTTTCATCTTCTAGATGTATAGAAAATAAACGTTCTACAATTTTTAAAGTTCCTTTAAATTGTTGGTTATAAATTCTATTAGAAAAGCTTTTCGGACCACAAAATAATGGTTGATATACTTCACCAATATTTTCCATAGTTAATTTAGAATAACTTCGAAGGGTATCTAAATATTGTGATAAAGCAAAGCGTTTCTTAAATAATTCAATTTCTTCTGGAGAAGTTATCTGATGATCTTTTGGTAAACCTTGAAGAAAATTTGAAATATCAAAATTCAATAAAAATCGATAAATAAAATTTTCGGAATATTTTTCTTTCATCTCGTATTCAAGAGGATTCGGATCAATATCAATATCACCCGAAAATAAAGAAAAAACATCAAAGCCATATTTCATAATTTCAGAAAAAGCAGAAAAATGAACCATCTGATCATTTGGAAGATCAGGAACATCAGGATCTTGTTTATTTGCTTCCCCAGTATAATCATAAATAAATCGTTCTATTAAATATTTATAATATTTAATAAATTCTTCAGAATGAAAAGAAGGAGTTGTGAAATCCGAATCAGAATCATAATCAGAATCAGAATTCGAAGTCAAATCCGAATCAGAGTCAGAGTTCGAATCCAGTGAAGATTTCAATTGAGATTGAAAACTATATTCAAATTGAGAAGGAGTTTTTTGAGAAATTTCTTTTTGTTTTTGTTTCCATTTCTGTAACTGTTGAGCTTGTTTTTTTTGTCTCCGTTCATTTTGACGAGCTTCTTCCGCGGGTCCAAGCTGTGCTGTTAAATATTTTTTTAAAATACCTTTTTTACCTTTTGTTCCTGTCCCACTGCGTGAAGATAAACGGTCCAGTCGTGTTCGCCACATATATTCTTCCTGATAGTTTAAAGATTCAAAATTTAATTCTAATGAAGGACCAGAAGCATAACGACCTCGATCAAAAAGAGAGAGATCTGTTTCTATAGAAGACATAGATTTCTCTCCAAAACGACCTAATCGACCTTTAGGTGCATCTGGTGAACCAGTTTTAAATAGAGAAACTTTTTCAAAAGTGCTATCTTGAGAAACAAATCCTAAAGGATTTGTGAATAAATAATCTAACCCATAATAAAAAAAACTAGTTAAACTTAAAGTTAAACATCCAATTAAACAAAACTGATGAGCGAAGCGGATCCAAGAAGAAAATTGAAGTTGAGTAAAACGAGTTAAAAAAAAACCTAATAAACGAAAAAATGAACTGAAAAAAAATATCCAAAAAAAACTTCCTAAAACCAAACCGAAAAAATAATCTAATCCATTGGAATCAATGTCCAAAGCATTGGTTCCGCTATGAAAACATAAATTACTGAAAAATGGAAATAAACTCGATTGATCTGTCCACACTAAAGCAAAATTTGTAAAAAAAATCTGTACAAGTAGTTTCTTTTGAGATTTTTTAATAATTTGTAAAGTGGTTCTTTTCTGAGTGATTTGAAAAATAAGGATAAAAATTAACCAAATTCCTAAAAAATAACTTAATGGTTCAAATCCAAACCAAATATAAATAATTTCACGAAAACCAAATAAACAACAGCCAAATAAACTCAAATAACCTAAAATTAAACCAAAAGAAGCAGCTCCAGCTGCCCAAATACCTTGGATTATAACTGAACGTAACCAAATAAAATGAACTGGGGAAAAAGGAAAATATAAAAAGAAACAATTAAAAAAACCATTAAAAAAAGTAGGTAAAGAAACTTGATTCTCTGATAATAAACTTAAATTCGAAGTTTCTAAATTTATTAAATCTGTAAAAATACTGTCAGTTTTTTTGGGCAAAATTAAACCAAAATGGGCATAATAATCAATCCATTTAAGTGTAGTAAAATAGTTCCAAAAATATTTTAAAAATGGAAGGAATTGATCTGACCAAAAAGGGAGTTCATAATCAGAATCATAAATTTTATTTAATACTTCTAGGGTATTTTTAATTGTTTCCCCTACAGGAATAATAATAGACATGAGACTTTTAAAAATTAATGTTAATGATACTCTAAAAAGCAAGGGGCTTCCTAGTAAGTGGTAGACTTCCCCGCCTTTGACTTGGGAAGCTATGGTGAGGGGGGATCAATATATTATTTAACTTCCAGGTTTAGGTTTGAGATCCATCCCCATAAGATAAATATTAATAAACAAAAATAAAATAAAACAGAAAAAAAGTAAAACAGATCCCAGAATTGTTGCTCCAGTATAATCATATTGTTCTAAACATTGAAAAATTAAAACAGGTGTAACAAGATCTTTAAATGGAAAATTAGAAGATAAAATAACAATAGCCCCATATTCACCAATACATCGTGAAAAACTTAATATCATTCCAGTAGAAATACTAGGAACTAAACTCGGCCAAATAATTTTTAAAAAAGTATCCCAAGGGGTAGCTCCTAAACACCAAGCAGCTTCTTCTAATTGTTTGTCAATTTGTTCAAAAACAGGTTCAACGCTTCTAATTACAAAGGGAAAAGAAACAAAAATCATAGCTAAAAGGATCCCCCATTTTGTAAATATAATTTGAATACCATGATCCAGTAAAAATTGACCAATCCATCCTTTTGAACCATAAATAGCACAAATACTCAAACCAGCAACAGATGTAGGTAAACAAAAAGGTAAATCAATAACAGCATCTAATAATTTTCGACCAGGAAAATCATACCTGGTTAGAACCCATACTACTAAAAAACCAAAAAAAGTATTTATTAAGCAAGCAGTTAAAGCTAAACTAAAACTTAATTGATAAGTACAAATAGCTACTGGTGCTGTTGCTTTTTCCCAAAAAAATTGAGCGTAAGTTCCTACTGATGTATAAAATAAAACAATTATAGGTAAAATTAAAAATGATACAAAATAAAAACTAATTAATAGGGCCATAATTATAGGATATTCTTAGAATATTATATTCCCTCTCATTCTATTTCTACGGATAATGACCCCTCCTTAAGCCCCGGGGAGGTTTACTTCACCGAATTATTAAACCAACTTCCATAAAACTCCGTCCTCATTCAATATAAGATATTTAAATCTAAACAAAGAGATTGAAGTTCTCTTAAAACAACACGAAGAGATTCGGGTGTCCCAAAATTTAAAGGAGTATTTTTTAAAAGAGTGAGCATTAAACGATTTCTTCCCATAAGATCATCCGACTTAACAGTTAATAATTCTTGTAATGTATAAGCACTTCCGAAACCTTGAAGTGCCCAAACTTCCATTTCTCCCACTCGTTGTCCTCCTTGTTTTGCCCGTCCTCGAAGAGGTTGTTGGGTTATAAGTGAATAAGCACCAGTTGAACGGACATTTATTTTCTCATCGACTATATGAATTAATTTCATAATGTAAGCATAACCAACTAAAACCGATTGATGAAAAATTAACCCATCACGACCATCAAATATATTCACTTTACCAGGTCTTTTTTTTGAGAATAACCATTTTTGTTTGGTTTGATTCGCTGATTTCAATAATTTTGAATAAATTAAACTTCTTGATGCCTCATAACCATTCATTTCATCAAAACAAACTGTTTGAAATTTTGTATGGAAAATATGACCTGTTAAACCTAAAATACATTCTAAAATCTGGCCTACATTCATTCGAGAAGGAACTCCTAAAGGATTCAACAAAATATCTAGACACTCACCATTTAATAAAAAAGGCATATCATAATTACCAAAAATTTTGGAAAGAATTCCTTTATTTCCATGACGCCCCGAAATCTTATCTCCTACTTTTAATTCTCGTTGAGTCGCTATATATATTACAACTTTAACTATTTTCGATTTTCTTATGAATTGTTTTGATTTATTTTTCAAAAATTGAGGATTCAAAGAAAATTTTTGAAATTTTATATTAGAAAATTGAACAAAAAGATTCCACCACCATACTCTTTTATGATTTTTTTTCCAAGCTTGGAAATGAAAATTCCTTGAGGAAGTACTCCAAATAGCCCTGCTTTGTGGGGGACACCTGTGGAGACTTCCTGGGGAAGCCGAGGTATGGAGTTCCCCCTCGCCGAAGGTCGCCGAAGGCGTCCACCTCGCCGAAGGTTGCTGAAGGCGTCCACCTCGCCCTAGATCGCCCCATTGTCCCTTTATTGGGGTCCCTCGAATGTGTGGAGAAACTTTTTCTTTTTGATAACATATAGAAATTTTAATAATACGTCCTGAAATACCAGAAGGAACTCTTAAGGAATTCTCTTGAATTTTTATTAAGTCTTGGCCTACAATATCATATAATAATTGTTCATATTGAACAATATTTAAATTTAAATTTTCTTTTTCTAGAGAAAGTTGTTTTTGAGAAAGTCTTGATGTAATTTTGCCTACTAAAATATCTCCTTCTTGAACCCATGAACCAATTTTAATAATACCATTTTCCTCTAATAAAGGCTCTGGATTCTCACGTAATGGAAGATTTGATGTAAGTTTTTCATTTTCAAGGATTTCAATATCATATTTCTCAATATGTAATGATGTATATTTTGTAATAACTTTTTGATTGATTAAAACAGCATCTTCAAAATTTAGACCTTCCCAAGGCATATATGCTGCAAGCAAATTTTTACCTAAAGCTAATTCTCCTTTAGAACTAGCAGAACAATCAGCTAAAAGATCCCCTTTTTGAACCCATTGAAGTTGTTTTGTTTTTGCAAAACCACGATGAAATAAATATGTATTTTGATTTGTTTTATTCAAACCTTTGAAAAAAATATGTTGGGATGGGGCGGCCATAAGGGTAGGACAAGAACGAGATGGATTATACCCAGCTCCCTGAAGATCATCCACCCGGCCACCTTCCCAACTACCTCGCCCCCTACCGTACCATCCTCGAATCACTCGAGGAGCTTTATTTGATAATTTTTTCCAAAGGCCTAGGCGACCTCTTCTGTTCTTTTGCCTAGGCGCCTCAGTCTTAAGAAAAGAAGGAGGCCCAAAGGGACTAATATATAGATTTAGGTTTTCAAAATTGAAAAAAAATTTTTTCCAACCCAAATATATTTGATTTTGATATTGGTTGATTTTCATAAATAATTTTCGGATTACTTATCTTACTAACTTTTGAGGAAATATAAGTAATAATGCCACTTACTCCAGTAGTTGGAATATCTCTTAAATCAGAAAGAATGCGAAAAGAATTTAAAGTATTAACTATTGGTTGTTCTAGTTTTAATAAAGAAAGTGCTTGTCTTTGCATATTTGAACCCATTAAGGCCCGATTTGCATCATTATGTTCCACAAAAGGAATACAAGTAGCACCTATGGAAATAAATTGTTGTGAATTGAAAGCTAAAAAATGAATATGGTTAACTCCACATTTTTTTTGAGTTTGAGATTTTATTATAGGAACAAATAGGTTTTTTGATTTCCATAAGTTTTGATTAAAAAACACATTTTGGGTCATTTGTTTTTCAACACAAAAAAAAACAATTTTTTTTTGATTTTGAAGATGTTGTTTATATATTTCAACAAAAGGCGTTTCTAAAAAACCTTGAAAATTTAAAGAGACAGCAATTGTTAAAGAGTTAACCAACCCCGCATTTCGACCTTCGGGTGTTTCAATAGGACAAATACGACCATAATGAGTTCTATGAATTCCTCGAATTTCCATCCCAGCAGTTTCATTGCTGATTCCTCCAGAACCTAAACAACTTAAACGTCTTTTATGGGTTATTTCGGCTAAAGGATTACTTTGATCTAGATATTGAGAAAGTTGATGACTATGAAAAAATTCTTTAAAAGTACTATTTATTGGTTGACAGTTTAAAGCACTTATTTTCATTAAGTTTTGTAAAACTTTAGAAGGGGAGGATAGTTCAATTATTTGGTCAAACTTTTTATTTTTTTTTATAAAAAAGTTTTTTAAACGTATTAACCCTCGTGTTAATTGATTTATTAGTAATTCTCCAATTGTTTTTAATCGTCGGTTTTTTAAATCATCAATGTCATCCAGGTATACTCCGTTAAAGCTTTCATAACCTAAAGTCAAATTATAAAGTTTATTAGTTATGGCCACAAAATCTATAGGCGTTAAGCTAAAATTTTGAACACAAATATTTAATTTTTCATTTAAACGAGATCGACCTATTTGTCCTAATTCTAAATCTAAATGACTAGGAAGAGATCGTCGAAGAATTGGATTGGTCCCTTCACGGAATATGCCGGTACCTACACCCGGGATACTGATAGAGGATATTTTTGATCCCGAAGGGGGTTTTTTTTGAAGCAAAATATTATCTTTATATTTTTTATTAAAACTTTTTAAAAAGGTTTCTAAAGGTAATCGAGGTATATCTTGAATACAAATCCATATTTTTTTTTTATAATCTATTTCAAGTCGAATCCATGGACCTCGTTGAAAAATTATCTCGGCATAATAAAGGTTTGCTGACTTTGAATTTGAGTTTTTATTAAAATATATTCCAGGACTTCGAACTATTTGATTTAATACAATACGCGGAGTTCCGTTTATTATGAAATGTCCTCGACGAGTTAGTAAAGGAAGTGTTCCTAAAAAAACCCATTGAATTACTGATTGATTTGAAAAATTAAATTCTACGGGAATATAAAAATTACAACAATATGTTTTTGATCGAATTATAGATTCTTGAATATTTAGAGCAGGTCTTAAAAATTTATAATTATTATGAAGAAAATTATAATTAAACAATTGGCCAGGACTTTCTTGCTTCTTATCAAAAGGCGAGGCGCTTTCCATCCGGCCGCCAACCTTGCCTACACCACGAAGTAAACTTATTTGACTTATGGAAAATTCTTTACCAAATTGATAATTTAAAAACCAGTAAAAACTTTTTCTTTGAATTTCTAAAAAATCAGACAAAAAAAAAAGAAATTTGTAGAAAAGAATACAAAACATTTTCTTTTGAAAAATCAGGAATCAAATCAGAAATTTTGACAATTTGTATTTTCAAAATGCTGCTTTTTAATAAACCTGACATTTGAAAAAAAAAAACAAATCACGAAATTCTGATTTTGATCTTATTAGAGTATAACTCAATTTTTTTAGAAGTCAAATCTTCGTGGACAATATTTTTATAAAAACTTATAATTTAATGAAATTCATTGGGTTGCTAACTCAATGGCTAGAGTCATCGGCTTTTAACCGATAAGTTCTGGGTTCGAGTCCCAGGCATCCCAAGGAATACTTCTTTTGAAATAATTACAATACAATTGAGGTATTTTTATCAATAAAAAAAATTAATTATTTGGAAAATGACAAGAGTTCGCGGTAGTTATAATTTAAGAAAACGCCATAAAAAAATATTAAAACAGACTAAAGGTTTTCGTGGTTCTCCTTCTATTTTGTATAGAAACGGGAATCAACAACTAATGAAAGCACTTCAAAATGGATTAAGAAGTCGACGTTTACGTCGACGTGATTTTCGCAGTATTTGGATTACACGTATTAATGCAAAAGCACGACAATTTGGGATGAATTATAATAGTTTGATTTCTTCGCCAAAAGGGATTATTAATAGAAAAATTTTGGCTCAATTGGCTATTTTTGATCCTGAAGTTTTTTTGACGGAGGACCCGGAGTCCCTCCTTAGTCTTTAAAGTCCCTTCGGGGAAGACTCAATAGAATCCCCCAAAGACCTCAATTAAATCTTAATGAAAAAACCTTATTTTAAAAGAAAATTTTTTTTTCAAAAACAGAAAACTGGTTTCATTTTAAAAAAATCCGATCAATTAAATTACAAAAACATTCTTTTATTAAGAAATTATATTACTATTTCAGGGAAAATAATACCGAAACGTTTAAATGGTTTAACAGCAAAACAGCAACGTTCTATTTCGAAAGCAATAAAAAACGCTAGATATATGAGTTTTTTACCTTTTGTTCGTCTTCCAAGTCCAGGGGCTGGGAGATAGGTATCTAGGGGTTCACGCCGACCCTAGGTAGTTCTCCCTAGGTAGTTCTCCCTCGTTCTCGTTACTTTCCAACTCGGCGCGAGGTTGAACTACCAGAGCTTTTTCAAGGGCTATTAGCTCAGTTGGTTAGAGCGCTGTCCTGATAAGACAGAAGTCGTTGGTTCAAATCCAATATAGCCCAATTCAAAAAAGGGGATATAGCTCAGTGGTAGAGCGCTGCTTTTGCACGGCAGATGTCAGGAGTTCGACTCTCCTTATCTCCAATAGTAAGTAATCTTATAAATAACTCTTGATTTATAGAAGCAAGCAGTAAATTTTATTGAAATGCCTATAGGTGTACCAAAAATTCCTTTTAGATTACCTGGTGAACAGGCTGCTCAATGGGTAGATCTTTATAATCGTTTATATAGAGAACGTGTTCTCTTTTTGTGTCAACAATTAGAAGACGAATTAGCAAATCAATTGATTAGTATTATGTTATATTTAAATGCAGAAGAACACTCAAAAAGTATTTATATTTATATAAATTCTCCAGGAGGTTCAGTTACTTGTGGTATTGGGGTTTATGATATTATGAATTATATTAATCCTGAAGTAACTACTATTTGTGTAGGAACTGCAGCCTCTATGGCCTCTTTTATTTTAGGCGGTGGAGCTCGTGGTAAAAGAATTGCTTTTCCACATGGGAGAATGATGATTCATCAACCAGAAGGTGGAAGTATGGGTCAAGCTGGGGAAATTTTGTGGGAATCCGAAGAAGTTCGACGTGTTCGAAGACAAGTTGGACAAATTTATGCAGAACGAACAGGCCAACCTTTAAATAGAATATCCAAAGATATGGATAGAGATCAGTTTATGTCCCCGAATACTGCAAAAGATTATGGACTAATTGATCATGTTACTGAAACTCAGTGGAGTAAAAGTTCTTCAAACTTTACTTAAAGTCTTGAATTCTTTGAAAATTCAACTAGAATATATTTGTGATTCAAACAAAACCTAGCCCCACGAGGGAGAACTACGTACCTCGCCAAAGGCGTCCACCCTCTTTGGGGATAGTCCGTCCTAAAGAAAGGGGCTTGGGAATAAATAATATAATAATAATAATAATAAACTATGTCAGGTATTCCACGGGAACGCCCTTTTTCCGATATATTAACAAGTATTCGTTATTGGGTTATTCATAGTATTACTATTCCATCTCTTTTTATTGCTGGTTGGTTATTTGTAAGTACAGGTCTTGCTTATGATGTTTTTGGAAGTCCAAGACCTAATGAATATTTTACAGAAGAAAGACAGACGGCTCCATTAGTAACTGATCGGATTAATGCATTAGAACAAGTGAAAACATTAAGTGAAGTTTTATAGAAAAAAATTTTCATTCTAATATATTCTTTATGACTGGAAAAAAAGATTATCCAATTTTTACAGTTCGTTGGTTAGCTGTTCACGGTTTAGCTGTTCCTACTATTTTTTTTCTAGGAGCAATTACAGCAATGCAATTTATTGTGCGTTAAGCCTTCAATGAATTTCTATAGAAATTTGAATAAAAAAATTTCATGGCAAATCCAAATAAACAAGATGTTGAATTAAATAGAACAAGTTTATATTGGGGTTTTTTATTAGTTTTTGTTTTAGCGGTTTTATTTTCAAGTTATATTTTTAATTAGGCGGCCCCAAAGGGGACGTAAGTGAGCCACTTCATCCTACTCTCTTAAATTCTTTAATTCTTTATAAAGTCCATAAATTTACAAAATCTTATGTCTAATACAGAAACAGGAACAACAGGTCGTGTTCCATTATGGTTAATAGGTACTTTAATAGGAACTGCGGCTTTAACACTAGTTGGTATTTTTTTTTATGGTTCCTATGTAGGTTTAGGTTCGTCTCTTTGAATAAGGTTTAGGAAATATACTATTAATAATAGTATATTTCCTAAACCTTATTCCGTGATAAAAACCAGGATATATCCTTGGTCAAGAGATTGTAGTTCAATTGGCTAGAGCACCGCCCTGTCAAGGCGGAAGTTGCGGGTTCGAGCCCCGTCAGTCTCGTTTTTCTCTGGAATTGGCTAAGGGAAGCTTACTCTTACTAAAGTAGTAGCCAAGGACCTAGGTAGAAAGCGTAGGAGGAACTTCGAGGGTCTTCGGGGACTCCTTCGTCAACTTACACCCCCCTCGGGTTGAGACTCGTTGAATTTAAGCAGCTAAAGCCTCTTTAGCTGCATACATAACTTCAACTGTAATTTTTTCGAGTTTTTTTGAACGAGCAAATTTTTCAGTATTTCGCTTAATTCTATTTCGAACAAATCCTGGTATTTTTTGAAGTTCTTCCATAGCGGAAGATTCCCAAATAAGATTTTGATCTGTTGATAAATTTTTCGTAATAACAGTTTTAACATCGTGACCGCCAAATATCTCAAGTAAATGATCTTCCATACCTAGGGTGAAAGAATTATAAACTAAATCAGCAATTTGATTTGTTCCTTCATAACCTAAAAAGGGTCGATAACTTAATGGAAAATTTTGAATATGAATAGGTGCAGAAATAACTCCACAAGGAATGTCTAAACGTTTACCAACATGTCGTTCCATTTGAGTTCCAAAAATAGCTGTGGGTTCAATTTCAGCAATCATATTTCCAACTCGAGTATGATCATCTGTAATTAAAACTTTATCACAAAAAGCTTGGACTTGTTCTCTAAACCAATCTCCATCATGTTGACAATAAGTGCCAGCACAACAAACATTAATACCCATTTCTCTAACAAGAATTTTTGTAATAGCAGCTGCGTGAGTAGCATCCCCAAAAACAAGTGCTTTTTTCCCTGTTAAATTTTGACAATCAATGGAACGTGAAAACCAAGCGGCTTGAGAAACAAAACGTGTTTGGTAATCAATATATTTTTCATAATCCATTTGAGAATTTGTTTGTTTACATATTTGTCTTATCCAAGAAGCTGTTTCGACTAAACCCATGGGTGTGGTTGATATATAAGGCATTTGATATTCTTTTTCAAGAAATTTTGCTGCCATTAAACCAATTTCACGATAAGGAACAATATTAATCCATGCTTGAGTCAACTTCTTCAAATCAGTTACGGCACATCCTTCAGGAACAACTAAATTTATTTCAATACCTAAATCTTTTAATAATCGATAGATTTCTCGACAATCATGTTGATGATGAAATCCTAAAGTAAAAATCCCTAAAATATTTGCAGAAGGTTTTTCTGTTTTAACTATTTCATTAGGTTTTGAGGAAACATAAAAAGATATAATTTGTTCTAATGTTCGATCTGCTGCTTGAAATTCATTGACTCGATAATGATTGACATCAGCTAATAAAATATCTGAATCTGTACTGGCTTGAGCACGACTAATAAAATTTTGTAAATCTTCTTGTAAAATACTCGATGTACAGGTTGGAGTTAAAACAATTAAATCAGGTTTTTCTTCTTGATCTTTTCTTGTAATATTTTCAACAACTTTTTCTTGGGAGCCTCGAGCTAAAACATATCTATCCACAATACTTGCTGTAACTGGTGTAAAATCTCGCTCTCGTTCCAACATAGACCGCATTACATTAAAATAATCATCTCCTAAAGGAGCGTGCATAATTCCATGGACATTTTTAAAAGAACTGGCAACTCTCAAAGTACCTATATGAGCAGGACCCGCATACATCCAATAAGCTAATTTCATAATTTATATTTTTTTCATTTATTTTTTTAATGCTTAGAGATAATATATTATTGAATTTTGATTTATTTTTAAAGTACATATAAAGTTTTCTAATATTTGTCTTATTTTGTACGTAGCTCCTTAGAATATATTTCTAAAAATGGTGAAATTCAACAATATTTTAAAACTACCTTTGGGAGGTAAAGGTAAAGGTTTCCAGTAAGATATATGCCTAACCAAAGTTTTTATTTTTATCAAGAATAGTGCCAAGCCCAATTGTTGCTTACTAGTCAAACTATAAATTTTTTGATTAATCAAGCAGAACCATGGGATGGGTTTTTTGATTTAAAATCAAATGTAATTGAGGCCCCAATTTTTAAAAAATGAACCTAAAATTAATAGGTGGACTCGAGGTATCCGGGGACGGAGTAAGCCGTTTCATCAGTCAATTGGTGAGGTCTTAGGAGATATACTCCACCAATCTCGTTTTTTATATTCTTATAAATATATTGTATCTTCTAAAATATTAAGAGAATTTACTTCTAGAGCTATATTTTAGTACCCAAAAAATTTATTTTTATATGATGCACACAGATTATCGTAAATTAAATCTGTTGAATCAATGGCAACAACTCTGGGGAGAAGGGTACAAAAACAAGTATTTTGGAAAAAATGTGAAATTGATTGGATATTTTCCTTTTTAAATAACAATTTGAAGGTACCCGAAGGATGAATCCATTTAATGAGAGTTATACTTTGTATTAATCTAATCACTACGCTCCCTCAGGATAAGGTGCCGTTTTTTGTCAGGTAAAAAATTTAATATATTTTAAAAATAGTTGGCTATCTAATCCCTCGGGATAGGAAAAAATATAGTAGTAGGTCGAAAAGAAAAAACAGAGTGAGTCTAGGGGCCTCAAAGTGTACTTCGTCAAACATTCTTAAAAAAACAGTTGGCTAGCCTAGGGATCTATACAATATTGCTAATTTTTTTAAGTCAATAGTATAATTTTATGGACACACTGTTTGATTTTATTTTTCTTCGGATGAAGTACAAACTACATCAAATTATTTATCCTTTAATAGATATTAGGAGTTATACTAGGTCGGCCAACTTCTCTATCTAATATTCTCCTCTATATAGGTTGTTTTTTATTCCTTCCTTTGATTTGAACATCTACTAAAGAAAGGAAATTTAATAGGTTTTTCAAATGAAAACGAAATTTTATACAATCTCTATTATTATGTATTTGAAATTCCCGAAAGGTTTTTATATTTTAGAGTTACGGATTCATTTTTCAACTGTATGAGTAAAAGAAAAATATTCTTTTTTATAAAATGGATATGGATAAACATTTTTTCGATCAATAAATGAATAATAAAATTGATTTTTTTGTTTATAGACCCAATAAAATCACTAACAAATAAGTTTTGATAATATTTAAAAGTTAATTGAAATATATTTTGAAAAATGAAAACTTTGAGATCTTTTATATCTGTATTTTGGGGAAGACCAAATTCTTCAAAAAAACGTTTTTTTGAAAGTTGACCTATTATAGCTGGGCAAACTTTTGAGTTCACTTTATTAGATTTTAAAGTGCCATCTATAAGAAGAAAATCAACAATATTCTGGTTTGAGCCTATATATTTAGTTAGTCGAATTTGTGGGTAATCTTTAAAAAATTGTTTAAGAACCACTTTTAAATCTAAATGATAATAATTTAAGGAACGAGAATTTAAAGATTGAGGATATTTATTAAACATAACTGCTGTTCTAAAGTGACTCCTAAACTTTCTTTCACATTTAATAAAAAACAAATATTCTTTAATTGTTTTTGGAATTGCTTTTTTTTGAGATTGGGTTTATAAGGAAATTCATAAATTTTTATTGATCCATATTTTTGAAAAAGTTCTTTTAATTGAGAAAAAGTTAATAATCCTTCATTGTTATAAGAAATTAATAGGTATTTAGATTTTATTCCATAATTTCAAACTTTCTAAAGCTGTTTTTTTAGGGCAAAAAGAACTTATACAAAGAGTCTTGTAATAATCCTGTTTTTCCATAAACATTCAATTCATTTTTATAAATTAATAAAAAATTTAACGGTGCATAATTTTTACTATATTGTCGATTATGATCAATATAGCAAATATCATAAGTCAATGGAGCTCTAAACAGTTCTTTTGAAAAATTAAATTTTGATCATATTTTGGAATTTGGAGATAACAATGAATAGGTAAGAATTTCAAATTTTTTCGAGAATTTGAAATTTATTAAGTAAGCACCATAAACACTAGTAATATTCCCAACTTTATCTGTGCTAACAATTAGCTAATAAAAAGAAGTATTCTGACTTAGTTATTTTGTTTCTTCGGTAATAACCTTCAATAAGAATAGGAATTCCATGGATTTTTTTGGAATTCTCTAATAAAAAAAATTGGGTAACTCGTCCAATTCCATCATCATATTTTTCTCATGATAAGCATAATTTTTAGAAAATAAGCACTTGATATTTTGACCATCCCATGGTTTAAAAATTTTCTGTAATTTTTTATTATATGGACATTTTAATTTAGCATAATTAATAATAAAACTATAATATTCATTATCATTACTAATAATTTGCAATTTTTTGATTGAAATGTTCACCAACAATTCCCCTGGAAACTCCAAAAATTAAATTTGATTTTAAGTTAAAATGTTGCTTGAGGATATGTTCAATTTTATAAAAATTTTTTAGAACCTATATAGTTAATATTCATATACTTTATTTTAATCTAAATTTATAACAAGATCCTCTGATTTGTGTATAAATAAGGAAACATTTCCGCTTTGAGGAATTTCCCCAAAGGGTCAGAAATAAAAATGTCCTTGAGACGGTAGTCGTAGCCTAAGCCTAAGGACAAAATTTTTATTATTAAAAAGGATTACCTATCCCCAAGGGGAATTAATGTCCATAAATTCTGTTGTGTTTTTTTCCTTTTTTTATTTCACTGATGAAATCGGTGAAGGTTTTGGCTATTTTCTAAACAATATTAAATATTCAGTATTTGATGACAAAATCCATTTTAGAGATGTAGATTGATTCCAATATTTTGCATATAACCATTTAGAACCTTTTTTTTTATGACGTTTTTTTAACCAAAACCAAATTCTCCAAAAAAAATAATCATTCATGATTTTGGATAAATTCGGTTCATTGTAGAAGCTTCTCCAATGATGAATTTTTTTATTTAATTCAAATATTATTTGATCAAGAGGATAAGTTGACATCTGGAATTTATTCAAAAATTTTTGAAATTCTTTTTGGTGACTACGAATATTTACAATCTTTCCATCAAAAAACCATCCTAGAAAAAATATGGATGAATGGGGATAGGTTTTATTAAATTGGATGTTCAATCCTCGGGTTAAAGCAAAATCAGAAAGGATTTGATTATTATAAAATTTGTGAGAGAATATTTGAATAATAATATTATTATATTCTAAACCAAAAGTTCCTTGAATCAAAGAAGATAAATCTTTTATACATAAATGTTGAACAATTGTTTTCAAATTTTTTTTATAAATATTTTGTTTTTTTAAATAAGGAATTCGAGATACAAAATATTTTTGTTCTAGAAGCAAATTTGACAAAATCCACAATTTATTTTTTTGACTAAAAAAATTATCAAAAATAGTAATCACTAGATATTGGGGGTCAACTTTTTTTTTAAAAATTTTATCTAGATGAGTATAAATATAATGATTTTTTTGACCTGTGAGAAAGACAATTTCAGAAGATATTAAAGAACTGAGAACTAATATCCATTGTTGATCTATAATATAAAAATAGATTGTATTTTCAATTATATTGAAAATACAATTGAAGTTTGGTACGCGAGCAAGCAAATTACCTATTATTAAAAATTGAATAGAACGTGAACGAATCAACAAACGTTGAAAACTACGACAGTTTCTTTCTTTTGATTGATTTTGATTGATTTTTTTTTTTAATTTTAATAATTCATAAAAAAATTTTTGCCAATACATAACATACTAATACTAAGCTTTTTTTTTATTTCCCTTCCCCACATATTTAGCTGTGGAGTACGAAGAGCTTACAACTAGCTAACACGTAGTCTCGTCACCTTCTCAGGGAACACCCACCTTAAAGTTGACTTACTACTAACTACAGTTGCTAGAGCAATAGACCTTTTTTGGGCTTCACCTATTTCATCGGATTGCTCAAAAAGTTATTCAATCATAGCTTGATATGTAGCTACTGTAGAAGGAGAAATTTTATTTAAATATCGAAAAATCCAATATTTAAAAATAGTGTCTAAAAAAACAGGGAATGTAGATATAAAAAAAAATATAAAATTTTGATTTATTTGAAATCCAAAATGTTCAAAAATAAATTGTAGAAATACTTCCCAACTTTTAGAAGAATGAAAACCTACAAGCAAATCCAAGAAAAAAATAAGAAAGAAACATTTTGTAGTTTCACTTAAACTAAAGAGTGATTCAACAAGAAATGTCTTAAAAATAATAATTTGAGGTTTTGATAAAAAAAGAAGCAATAAAAAAAAAAGTAAAGTTGTTAAATCAAGGATCCAATTAGTAATAATAACAAAACTTTGTTTTGAATAAGAATCAGCTATTTTATAAATCCAATCAGGATGGTCAGCTCCTTGGATGAAGTCAGCTTCTGTTTTAGAATTGATAAGAGTATCAAAAAAATTTTGTGCATAGAAGTTATTGAGTTTCTCTAAAGCTTGTTCCTGTTGATGAAAGTTTAAAAAAACTGGTGTTGAAAATTCTTCTAAGCATTTGAAAACAACAACTTTTATAAAAAATTGAAAAATCCATGGGCATAAAATTAAGAAGAAAAAACATTGGAGAGATGCAATGGCAAAATAACGAGATACGCGAAATTCATAAATAGCAAATAAATCAGTTTGAAAACCAATTTGTTTAAAAAAACGTTGAAATGTTCGAATAATGGATCTAGGTATCCAGCCGAGTTGTTCAGAATTCGACCTAATAGGCATAAACGGATTGACTTATTTAACTACTTGAAAACGGGCTTGAGCACGTTTTAAAGAAAATTGAGCAGAAACTTTTTCTTTTTGATTGGTAGCTTGAACTAATTGTTGACGAGCATTTTCTAAAGCGCCCAGGGCTCCGTCATAATTTATAGTATTACCACTCTCAGCTTCATTAACTAAAACAGTTAAATTATTTTCTTGAATTAATGCAAATCCTCCCATTAATGCTAGAGAAATCCATTTTTTATTTGATCTAAATAAAAGAACTCCAACATCTAAAGCAGTGATTAGAGGTGCATGACCAGTCAAAATCCCCATTTGACCTGTATTTGTTGGTAGAATGATTTCATCAGCTTCATTATTTAAAAAAACTCTATCTGGTGTAATAATAGAAAATTTAATAGTCATGGTTATTTTGATAATTGAATTGCTTTTTCTTGAGCTTCATCAATATTACCCACAAGATAAAAAGCTTGTTCAGGTAATTCATCAAGTTTCCCTGAAAGAATTAAATTAAACCCTTGGATTGTTTCAGATAAACTCACATATTTTCCTGGGGATCCTGTAAAAACTTCAGCAACAAAAAAAGGTTGGGAAAGGAAACGTTCTATTTTACGAGCTCGAGCCACCGTTAAACGATCTTGCTCTGAAAGTTCATCTAAACCTAAAATAGCAATAATATCTTGTAATTCTTTATAACGTTGAAGGGTTTGTTGAACATTTTGAGCACAATTATAATGCTCTTCTCCTACAATCCATGGTTGTAACATTGTTGAAGTGGAATCAAGAGGATCCACTGCAGGATAAATACCTTTAGAAGCAAGACCACGTGAAAGAACAGTTGTTGCGTCTAAATGTGCAAAAGTAGTTGCTGGTGCTGGATCTGTTAAATCATCTGCTGGTACATAAATCGCTTGAATTGATGTTATTGAACCATCTTTTGTTGAAGTAATACGTTCTTGTAAACCTCCCATTTCTGAAGCTAATGTCGGTTGATAACCAACAGCTGAAGGCATTCGGCCTAAAAGAGCAGAGACTTCTGATCCTGCTTGAACAAAACGGAAAATATTATCGATAAATAATAATACATCTTGTTTTTGAACATCACGAAAAAATTCAGCTAAAGTTAATGCTGTTAAGGCTACCCGCATACGAGCTCCTGGAGGTTCATTCATTTGTCCATAAACTAAAGTGACCTTGGATTCAGAAAGATTTTGTTCATCAATAACTTTTGATTCTTTCATTTCCATATAAAGGTCATTTCCTTCTCTTGTTCGTTCTCCAACTCCACCAAAAACAGAAACACCACCATGAGCTTTTGCAATATTATTAATCAATTCCATAATTAATACTGTTTTTCCTACGCCTGCTCCACCAAATAATCCAATTTTCCCACCACGTCTATAAGGTGCTAGGAGATCGACTACTTTTATTCCTGTTTCAAAAATACTTAATGTTGTTTCTAAATCAACAAAAGCAGGAGCTTCTCTATGGATAGATGAACGTTTGGAATCTGAAACATCACCTAAATTATCTACTGGTTCTCCTAGAACATTAAAAATACGACCAAGTGTTGTTTTTCCTACTGGTACATTAATCGGTTTACCTGTATCAATAACCACCATTCCACGAGTTAAACCATCTGTTGCACTCATAGAAACCGCCCTAACACAATGATCTCCTAAAAGTTGTTGAACTTCACAAACTACTTCATTTTCTCCTCCTTGAACAACTAAAGCATTAAAAATATTCGGCATTTGACCTGGTAAAAAAGAAACATCTAATACTGGACCAATTATTTGTGTTATTTGACCTTTATTTAATGACATATTTTTATTTTTCAGTAATTTATTTAGAATTGAATTTGGAAAACAAATGTTTCTAGTTATTATACTATAATCTAAAAAAAGTGCAACCCTACAACTTATTTTTAATTTTTTTATTCCTTTAAGTTAGTTGGTCTCTAGTCTTTAGTCTTTAGTCTTTAGTCTTTAGTCTTTAGTCTTTTCTTTGTCTTTCCCCGGGAGTCCCAAGCTTCAGTCGTAAAAAATAATAAGAAGATGATAGATGGGGCAATTTAGCGGATCCCTTGAGGAGTATGTTCTTCCCTTAGCTAAACCAGATTTCATTATCTATTTAAGTCAAAACAAAAGATTCCCATCTAATCAGTTTGAAGCTTATTACCCTTGTCTTGAGCTTATGTTATGTCCTAAGTCAATTTCATATTTCCTACCACGAATGTTAAACACCTTGAAAATATAATAACAACTAAAAAAACAATGCTAAACTAGCCACTCATTATTTATTCCTATTAGATGTATGTCATCTATTGATTGTAAACTCCTTGGGAAGGAGCCACCAACTACGTACCTCGCCGAAGGCGTCAATGGAATTTTTATATAAAATTCAGAGTGGAATTAAAATGATATTCGTAAATGTGTTTGCACTATTAAACCCCCTCCTGTATAAAAATTTTTATAATAATTTTAAGTTTTAAAATTTATAAACAACATATTAATAAAAAATCTGTTTATTTAAATTAAAAGAGCTTAAAGACTCACAAAATATGGATTCAAGTTATTAATTTTGTTTTCAAAACTTTGATTGATTTATGTCTAGACAAAATGTATACTCTTCTCTTGGGTAATTTAATTTCATTCTATACATACTAAACTAAGTTAAGTTCATGGAATTTCTATTAACTTGGTTACTTTTTTTCTTCCATTTTCACTTTCCTAAAATTTGAACTTTCTTCAGTATTTGGACGATCACCGATTTGGTTGAATTTGAGAAACAAGCTCCGACCAACCTAAATCTTTTAAATGATTATTCCGTCTTAATGGACGAGTAACAAGTTCTAAAATATCACGTGCATTAGTGAATCCATGAATTTGAGCAAAAGTAAATTCCACAGACCATTTAGTAGTAATACCTCTTGCTTCTAAAGGATTGGAATGAGCTAAACCAGTAATAACCAAATCTGGTTGGAGAGCTCGTATTCGTTGAACTTGATTATAATTGTCTGGCTTTTCGACAATAAGAGGCATAGAAACATTCATTTGTTTACAAGTTTTCTCTAAAAGACTTAACTCACTTGCTTGAAATCTTTTATCCATATATGGGATACCTATCTCATAAACAATCATTCCGCAGCGAACTAAAAAACGTGCTAAAGAAATTTCTAATAAATTATCCCCCATAAAAAAAACAGATCGACCTTTTATTAAAGAAATATAAGGTTCTAAACTTTCCCAAATACTATTTTCTCTTTGGTCTAAATTTTCAAGGTGAGGTTGAATATTAAAAACTTGACAAATTTTTTCAATCCATGCTCGTGTTCCGTCTGGACCAATAGGAAAAGGTGCTCCAATAAGTTGGCATTTTCGACGACGCATAAGTGTTGTAGCAGTTCGACTTAAAAAAGGATTCACTCCACAAACAAAAACACCTGGTCCTAATTGGGGCAATTCTTCATAGCGAGATTCAGGTAACCACCCAGAAACATTAATTCCTTGACTAGCTAATTCCCGTGTTAATTGTTCTGCCACTGTATTTGGCAAAGAACCAAATAAAACTAAATTTGGATGATGATTTTCCAGCTCAGCTAGATATTCAGGACATCGATGAGCCATAGCAGCTAATACAGTATCTTCTCCTTGGGTAAAAGCATAATCTAAACCATTAGCTCTAGCAACTATAATAGGACAACCAATCATTTGTTCAATTTTTGGTGCCATACCTTCTAAATCCATTTTAATAATTTCAGTAGTACAAGTACCAATCCAAACAATAACACTTGGATTTCGATCTTGATGAATTTGAAAACATAAACGCTTCAATTCATCAAAGTCATGTAATTGCGCTGAAATATCTCCTTCTTCTAATTCAGCCATAGCATATCTAGGTTCGGCAAAAATCATTACACCTAAAGCGTTTTGTAAAAAATATCCACAAGTTTTTGTACCAATCACTAAAAAAAAACTGTCTGAAATTTTTTGATAAAGCCAAGCAACACAACTAATCGGACAAAAAGTGTGATAATTCCCAGTTTCACATTCAAATTTTAAAGTTTCAGTTGATGACATAGAATTATGATTATGAATTATAATGAATATTATTAAACCATTAGAAAATCTGTTTCATTTTGAGTCTCTTTTTCCGCTTCCGCTTCCCCTTGGGAAGTTTTATTTAAATAATAATCAGATAATAAACTAAAAAGTTCACGATCCATTAATTCTTTTGGGACAACTCCCTCTGGTCCAGACAATATTTGGTCTCCTATGTTTAAATAAAAATCGCAAACTTCTTCTAATTCTGGATTCGATTCAGCTAATTCAAATATTGTTTGCGCTTTTACTCGAGAAATTCGAATATCTTCAATTAAAGGTAATACTTCTAAAATAGGCATAGGACAGTGTTCCACATATTTATCAATAAGGTCTCTTTGAGAACTTCTATTTCCAATTAAACCTGCACATCTTAAAGGATGACTTCTCGATTTTTCTCTTATAGAAGCTCCAATTCGATTGGCTGCAAATAAGGCATCGAAACCATTATCCGTTACTATTAAACAATAGTCAGCATAATTTAAGGGAGCAGCAAATCCCCCACATACAACATCTCCTAACACATCAAAAAGAATTACATCATATTCATAGAAAGCATTTAATTCTTTTAAAAGTTTAACAGTTTCTCCTACAACATATCCCCCGCAACCTGCCCCAGCAGGGGGACCACCTGCTTCAACACAAGAAACACCTCCATATCCTTTATAAATTACATCTTCAGGCCAAATATCTTCATAATGATAATCTTTAGCTTGAAGAGTATCTATAATAGTTGGAATCAAAAAACCAGTTAAAGTAAAAGTACTATCATGTTTTGGATCACAACCTATTTGTAATACCTTTTTCCCACGTCGTGCTAATGCAATTGAAAGATTACAACTTACTGTTGATTTACCAATACCACCTTTTCCATAAACAGCTAATTTCATATTTTTTTTATTTTATTTTTTTGTCGTCCTCCTTTATCATTATTGATCATTTCAAATATTATATTTAATTGTTTAAATTTTTCTTATATAAGTATAAATGAAATTTAACAAAATATTTGAATTATATGATTTTTTAATTTAAAATATTTAAGTAATCTTAAAATTATTAATTTATTCAATGGTCCAAAAAAAAATTGGTAGAAGTCAATTAAAAATTTTTTTAATTTTTCAAGATATTTACCAAATTTTATGGTATTTTCGACAACCTTTTTTAAAGATAGGAAAGAAAACAGCAAAACAAATAACAACTCTACCGATTTTTTTTAGTTTTTTATTTATGTATTTAGGAATTTTGCAACTAAGTTTAGAAACACGGAATTTTTCTATTATCAAAAATTATCCTTTTTTACTAGCTGATAATAGTATACCTCAAAAATTTGAAACTTTTTATTTTCAATTGTTAGATGAAGATGACAATTCTCCATTTTTAGAAGATGAAGATCGGGGGCAAGGACGAAGTAAATCTAAAAGTCTTCCTATAGAGGTAAGCTCGGGAGCTCCCGGAGATAGGAAGGATGGACAGGTACCTCTTATGGTTATCTCTATCTCGCCCCAGAACGGCGCTTCTACTATTTGCCGTCACTTCTCCCCTGAAGAACAAAGTAAACCTGAAAATTTTCTTATAGAGGAGTGTGAAGCACCAACTTTTACTATAGGGGGGGGAGGTACTCCAGGCGACGCGCTTTACTGTCCTGAACCTGAAAATGAAAATCTGCGCGAGGTACAGGGGTTGTTAGTTGACTTACTACTCGAAGACGAAGAGCGGAGTGAAAATTATGGAAAACAAGATTTAATTGAATTTATAAAATCTGGAACAAGTTTTTTTAAGACAACCTATACATTTTTTGATGAAGGTTTTTATGGAAGAAGTCTAGAAGCAGATCCTCAGTTAGGACAGATATTCTCCAGTATACTTCATGGACAGAGTAATCCTGGGGTTGACTTGCCTACTGAAGGTGTTCATCAAACTTTTGATCAATCTATAAGAGAAAATATTTTTCTAAATGATTCTTTTAGAAAAGAATTTCAAAAAACAAATGATCAAATACCATGGAAAATAGAAGGCTTTTTAAAAGAAAGCTCCCAAGATTATTTATTAGAAAATGTTTTTGAAAAAAGTGACGAAAATCGCCCCACTCCTATATCAGATGAGGAAGAAAAAAATCTAATATTGCCATCTGGCTCAGAAGAAGAAATGTCGACATCTGGCTCAGAAGAAGAAATGTCGACATCTGGCTCAGAAGAAGAGATGTCGACATCTGGCTCAGAAGAAGAGATGTCGACATCTGGCTCAGAAGAAGAGATGTCGACATCTGACTCAGAAGAAGAGATGTCGACATCTGGCTCAGAAGAAGAGATGTCGACATCTGGCTCAGAAGAAGAGATGTCGACATCTGGATCAGAAGAAGAAATGTCGATATCTGGCTCAGAAGAAGAAATGTCGATATATGAAAAAGATCTAACATTGATTGAATTAATTCAAAAAAACTACAATCACAATCAATTGAAAAAATCTAATGAACTATTTCAAATAAAAAATTTATGGGCTAAACAAGCAAAATTATGTATAGAATTAATATATGCATACCCTTTAAATTTTTTAAAAGATTTTCATAATTTTATTTTTGATCATTCCCTCCGATGTGGGCTTTTTGAAGGTGATTTATCTCTTCCTGATTTCGCCGCTCATACCCAAATGATAGAAGAGGGGGGGCTTGCTCAAGACGATTTCGATTTTCAAAAAGATTTCCAATTCCAAGACGTTGTTCAAGAAGATTCTTCTTATTTTTTATCTTTTTCATCGAGTTCTATTTGGTTTCAACACTTTTTTTCAACTTCTGAGAAAGATACTTTAGGTTGGATTTTTTGGAATTTAGAAAAACCAAAGGAAGAACAGAAAATTGTTCATATATTACCAAAACGAAAATTATCAGGGTACTTTTTTGCAGATATTCAAACCTCTGAATTATTTAAATTAAAAAAAAAAACACTCATTAAAATAACTTCAAATTCACCCTTTTTATCTAAGAATTATCAAACACTATCCTTCCTTCGGGGCCGAAAAAATTTTAAATATAAATATCAACATCATTTAAAAAAACTTGAATATAAATACCCATTAAATCAATTCTTTGAAGTTCGAGAAAAAGTTAATAACTATTCTTGGTCTCTCTTATTTTTTTTAAGTACTGGATGGGTTTTTGCAAGTTTATTTAAAGATTTATATAAAAAATATGGAAAAGAAATTCTTGAATCATGTATAGATTTTTTACAACGAGCAGGAATTTTCGAAGATGTTCAATGGATAAAAGAAGAGTTGGGTATGGCAAAAATTGATAAAGGTTACCGAGGAATCCGACATCAAGGTAAAAAAATCCAACATTTAATAGGTTTAAATCGAAAAAATATAATTTTACAAGTAAGTGATATGATTTGGTTTTTGAAAACGAAAAAACTTAAAGCATCTTTTTTAGGTTTAGGGGTAGGGGATAGATTCGTTTTCAAAACCTTGAATGCTTATTTAGGATCTTTTTTATTAGGTTTTCAAAAACAGTCCCCTAGATTAAAAACAAAACCAAAAGGCTTTTTATTTGCAGGACCCCCAGGTACTGGAAAAACTTTACTAGTCCAAGCAATTGCTGGAGAAACAGGTGTACCTGTAGTGACTCAATCAGGAGGTTTATTACAAAATCCTCGTCAACGTGGAAGAGGTGCTCGAACAGTTCAAAAATTATTTCGGCGAGCTAGAGAAATAGCTCCATGTATTGTTTTTATTGATGAAGTAGATGGTATTGGGGCACGCCGGCAATATATGAATATGCCTTTGGATATTCATGGTCGTTTTGATTTTATTGAATTTTTGGAAAGTGAGACCTATGGCAATCCTCCTGAAAATAAAAAATTCACAATTCAAAGACGTCCAGAATTTTATGATGATAATGATCATTATTGGAAAGAACCAGAATTTACACAAACAATTCAATCTCCACGAATTCCTATAGAAGTTTTACAAGATGCTCAATCTGCTCGTAGTATTTTAAAAGAACAATTAAATATTTTAACCCAATTATTAATTGAGATGGATGGTATTAATCCTTTAGATGATATTTTAATCATAGGGGCTACTAATCGCTTGGATATATTAGATCCAGCACTACTTCGTCCTGGAAGATTCCAACAAATTTTAACATTTTGTCTTCCTGATTATAAATCTCGAATTGATTTATTCAAGCTTTATACTAAGTCATCAAAAATTGGTGTTCTAAATATATCCTGGGATTTTTTTTCAAAACGGACACATGGTTTGAGTTCTGCTGATATCGCTTCCATTGTATTTGCTTCTGAACTAACTGCTATTGAAAAAAATAGTCCTCATACACTTGGAACATTAGAAAGAGGTATAGATTTAATTACAAGTTTTCCGAGTGATCCTTCTCTTTTACGTTTCCAAAAAAGTTGTATTTTTTTTCAAAATAAAATTAATTGGTTTTTTTCAAAAAACTTTTGTTTTAGTTTTAAAGATTTTTGTCCAATTCACCCAATATTGGGGGGCGAGTACAACCAAGCCCAAGGAGCTCAAGGGTCAAGGGTCAAGGGTAGCGTGGCTCAGGGGGACTTCAGGCAAGCGGGGGAGGGTGGTTTTTATTTTTCTCCTATTACGTTGAGATTTCAAATACAAAAAGACACTTTCTCTTCTTTTAGTTTTAGATTCCAAGTTAATGATTTATCTCTTATTCCATTGATTCAACCGACTTTACCCCCACTACCACCTCTTAGACCATCTTTTCCTCCTTGTTTTTTTGAAATAGAAACTTCTACTCTTCTTCGTAATTGTTATTATAATATAGGTAAAATGATTTGGTTTTTCTGTTTACCTGAAATGAATTTTATTCCTTCTATAAGTCTATGGGATAGACCAAAAAATTTTCGTTTTTTATTTTTAAATAAAAAATTACTTGAATTTGATGAGTTTGATCAAAAATTATTTCCTCGAAAAGAAATTGAAAAACGATTTTTATCTTTTTTTGGTGGAAAAGCAGTAGAATCCCTCTTGATTTTTTTACCTTTAAATAAAATACAATCTTCCCAATTGGCTAGCCTACTCAGTCCTCCTTTGAATTTGATCTGCTTAAATAATCAAATTGAACAATCAAATTTTTCTATTGAAGATGATATGCAAACAGCCCAAGCTTTGCTCAAATTAATGATTGAAAAATGGTATTTTTATTTAGAAAGAATTTCTTTAGAAAAATTTCATCCAATTTTAGAAAATGTTAATTCCTGGGAATACCAAGAATTAGAAACAGACCAACTTATAAATCATTCTTTTTTTGATGAAATGCTTATTGAAATTGATATGCGAAATCAACTTTCTAACAATGAACAAAAACTTTCTTACCAAGCTTGGTGGATGAAAAAAGTTGTTACACGCTTAAATTATCAATATTTCGATTATTTAAAATGGTCTCGTATTTATCTTTCTGATCCACTTACTTCAATTCGAAATGTAGAATGGGTTGAACCAGATGAGTTTTATCATACTATTGTCCGTATACCAGGTTATTGTATGACCTGGACTGATTTTTTAGAAAATGGACGATTTGCTATTTCAAATTTATTACTTCTTCAAGGTTTTAATATTGCTTTTACAACTTTGCGTCAATTTTCTGAATTTATTGATTATTTAGCTGATTATTTTTTACGTATTGAATCATTACGTGAGACCGATTTTCAATATAAAACTCAAACTTTTTTTATTGCTATTCTTTCCCAAAAAGTTTCATCTAGTACATAGGTCGGAAAGGAAAAATATCCTGTTTAAGATTTTTCAACCCCATTTTCATCTTAAAAAAATCGATGGAAATTAACATTTTAGGATTAATCGCAGTTCTATTATTTCTTTTTGTTACAAGTTCTTTTTTATTAATTTTATATGTTAAAACAGCTAGTCAACCCTCATAAACTTTTAAAGGGCTTTCGGTTTATTAGCTTAGCCGAGAGCCAATAAACAGCCAATTTACTCCTACTCCATTGCTAAAAATATTATTTTATTTTATATTCATTTTGTTTTTATGGGATATGGCCAAGTGGTAAGGCTGTGGGTTTTGGTCCCGCCATTCGGAGGTTCGAGTCCTTCTGTCCCAGATCTAAAAATTTCCGTCCTTCCCAAGGCGATTTGCCCAACTTCCACACCCCCGAGGAGAATTTTGCCTCGCTTATCTTGAATTCTTTCTTGATACCCTAAGCTTGGCCTCTTAAAGTCCCAATTCTCGACTCAATATATTAAAATTGCTTCTTTGGCGGTATGGTTAGCTTATTTTTTAAGGAGTTTTTAAACTCCTCTTCAAGGCTAGGATAGCTCAGTTGGTAGAGTAATGGTCTGAAAAACCATTGGCCACCAGTTCAAGTCTGGTTCCTGGCAATTCGCTCTTGTGGCGGAACTGGTAGACGTGTTAGTTTTAGGTGCTAATGCCTTAGGCGTATGGGTTCGAGTCCCATCGAGAGCAACCAAGTTCAAAAAAATAGATAGCAAACTAGGTTGACTATGTAATATGTTTTGCCCCTGTCGTCTAGAGGCCTAGGACCTCTCCCTTTCACGGAGGAAACGGGGATTCGAATTCCCCCGGGGGTATTAAATAATTAAATAATTAAATAATTAAAGATATAGTAAGCAAAAATAAACTAGCTAACTATATCTATATCGCGTAACTTCCAAAGATCTATGGTTCTCAGGCTTTTTCCTAAGAACCATAGATCTATTTAAAAATTGAAACAATTTTTGATTATAAATCAAAGGTTCAGATAGTTTTCCTTTATCTTTCTCAGAGAAATGAGAAAGAAGTTTTTTTAAACCTAATTTTTGGCCTAAATAAGGTAAATCTTTAAAAAATTTTTGAGTCTCAGGTTTTCTTCGTATTTTTTCTTCAGTTAACAAATTCAAAGAAGGAGAAAAATAATTTGGAATTTTTGGTGAATGAGCAAAAGGTGTTTGTTTATAAATATCAAGAATTTCATAAAGAGCTCCTTTTAAAAATTCCCGAGGAATTATTAAATCCAATAAACCATGTTCAAGTAAATATTCTGCGGTTTGAAAATTTTCAGGAAGTTTTTCTTGCAAAGTTTGTTCGATTACTCGTCGACCAGCAAAACCAATCAAAGCATTAGGTTCTGCAATAATAATATCACCCAGCATAGCAAAGCTAGCAGTAACACCCCCAGTAGTTGGTGAAGTAAGAATAGAAATATACATCAAATTACTATGATTTTGATAAATATTTAATGCGGCAGAAATTTTTGCCATTTGCATTAAACTAAAAATTCCTTCATGCATTCGTGCTCCACCAGAAGCACATATTAACATAAGTATTAGACCCTCATGAGCAGCATATTCAATTAATCGAGTAATTTTTTCTCCAACAACAGAACCCATACTTCCCCCCATAAAATTGAAATCCATAATACCAAGTGCAACAGGAATATCTTCTAATAAACCAGTTCCTGTAATGACAGCATCTTGCAAATTAGTAGCATCTTGTGATGCTGTAAGTCGAGAAAGATAGGATTTTTGATCTTGAAAATTAAGCACATCAATAGATGAAACAGTTTCATCAAAAGGTTGCCATGTCCCTGGATCAATTAAACTATGAAATCGTTCTCGACTGGTCATTTGTAAATTTGCATGACAAGTAGAACAAACATAATAATCTTCTTTTAAATGTTTAATATATAAAACTGCACCACATTGGTCACAACGTGTCCATAAACCACCTTCTTCGGAAGAATCTTTTTCAATCCATAATAATCTGCATATAAACATAATTAATTAAATTCTCATTTTTTTAGTTATGTTTGTAAACTGCCACTTTCCCCAGGGAAAGAAGCTTGGACCTTCGGCGCTAGACCTAGGTGGATGGTTTACACACCCATAGGAGTTGGCTCTAACTCTTACCTGTTAGAAATCTTTGTTTCATAGTAGTTATTATAGAAAAAACCAAATATTTTGTCAACTATCAAACTGCCGTGTTTATGTTAATTTAATGTAGCGACGTTTTGTCGACATTTCTATACTAAACATGGCAGTATGCACCACTAAGGTAGCCCAGCACTTGGTTAATCGGTTACATTAAAAAATGGATTTGTGATATCTTCTAACATACTGAGCTAATTGCAACAGAATTTTGATCATTTATTAATAAACTATGGAGAGATTTTTTTACCAATCTCAATTTATCATTAGACTTGAGACTTGGTTTGTGCAACACGTGAAAACCTATACCACAAAGTAAACTAGAATTAAAATTTACGTATCTTAGCATTTTAAATAAATAAATTCATATTATTAATTTAAATAGATAAAAATTTTTTGTCAAGTTATTTTTCAATATAGATTTCATCAAGATGTTTTATGTTGGCTTACTTCCATATGGGTAATTTGTCTTTTATAGACCCAAACCAATACAGATATACAATAAAGTACTTGATATCTTTTTCTTTTACTGTTTCAATAAATTGAGTGGATATGCCCAAACCAAGTGTTAAGAATAAGAATTTTGTTGATATACTAGGCCTAAGTTTCGGTTGAATAACCAACCACGTTTTCAGGAACTTTGTAAAGAGTAAAGAACTTGATGTTTTTTATTGATTGAGTAATTTTGACTCATTACTATATTTATATTTCTTGTTCTGAAAATGAGTGTATAAGCTTAGTGGACCCCTGAGAGGTTTAAGGTTTTTGAGAATTTAAAGTTTACTCAACTTATGTACAAAAAACAATAGATGAGATAGGGGTGCCTTATCTGTTTAGTAGAGATAGTAATCAATAAATATGCCAACATCTAATCTTAGGTTATACTTTAAACTTATGACTACAAAATTTAGTAGCATAGTTTCTCTAAGGTTTTTTTATTAAAAAACGTCCTCATTCAATATTGGAACCCTGTGAGATTGATCCACGTGACGTAGCAAAAATTTTGTATGAAAAGTTTTTTAAAGAAATTTTTTATTATGGGCTTCGGAGTACCCTCCCACATCATTTTGGTATATGAAGGAAATTTCCTTCCAATAGCTTCTAAAGAAGCAACAAAAGAAATTGATACTGAAAGATTTTTGAAACTAAATTTGTTTGTTATAAATCGCGAAAGACCTGTGTCAACATATATGGCATTCAAAAAATGGATGATTCTTTTTTTGAAACATCATTCAAAGAATCGAACTTTTTGTGGGAAATTGAACCTACTGTAGAAGAACAGGATAAACCTGTTTTAACACAAGAAACCCCACTACGACCAAAACTAACCCTTTAAAACTTAGTTTTATTGGCGTTAAATCTACTCCAGATGATATAAGTAGTGTCGAACTAAAGGTATTACAATTACCAGAATATCAGCAAGAGCTCTTAAATGAAAAAAAGTCAGATGCTGAGGGGGGGAAGACAATAAATTTAAATGATGAAAACATTCATTAATCCTCTATCAAATTTTCTAAAAACGAATTATCAGTATAAGCGGGATTCCTATATCCCATTGAGATGGATATAGGAAAATTTTATTGAGATATTAGAAAAGGAAGACCCATATAGCAACTACTACACCGTCAAACAGTTCCCTATGTATTTTGACACATTATCTTCTTTACTTTATATGACGAACAAATATTAACCAACCAAGAATAAACGGGATAAAAAAAGCCCCCGTCTAAAGGTCTAAAGTTCCATAAAATGTTTAGATCATTTAAACCTACTTCAGGGTTCTTAACTATTCCCTTGGAAAAAAAACAGCTTTAACAACATTACCAAACAAAATTTTATATTTTCAAGAAGAAATTTCAGTTTTCAGGATATTACTGGTGTTGTAGATATGTTTAATAGTACGAATCAAAAAGTTTATTTTTGGGAATTGGATTTTGATTAGATAAGGAAGAAAGAAAAATAAAATGAACCACTTTTTATTTCAACATTTTTTAATCTCAAAATGTTGAAATAAAACCCAAAGGCTTTCGATTAACTAAATAGATAGCTAGTAGGGTACTCTGCTTACTCCATTCTCAGTTTATAGTTAATTTATACCTTTGAATTATATTAAACATAAAATTTCTTTTTTTTTTCCTTTTTCAAAGGACACTAATTTTGGTCCATTTGGCCTTGGGCCTAAACCTAAAAAAGAGGACCAAAAATAGGAAGACCTTTTTTACTTCTTTTCTTTCTTCTAAAGGGCCTCCCTTTAAGTTTAAGCATAAGCACAAAGACAAACCACTGTACATCTTGAAACACCGAAAATGAGATTTACTCCATATGGTGCTCTGAGCTCAAAAGGGCTAGGCCTCTTGAAAAAAAAAAAAAGGATTTATAATAAAGGTTCAAGATAAATGAAAATAATAATTATGTCATCCACGGAAATACAAGATTTATAATTGATACTATTTTAAAAAACGAAGGTTGGATTTTAGATATCCATAACAAAAAAAAAAAATGTATTTTTTGAGACTGATATTTTTCAAATTTTACAGTGTGAAGCATTAAAAAATTCAAAATTAAGACCTGATTATGTTTTAGTTGATAAAAATAAAAATCCAATTGCTGTGATTGAAGCAAAAGCTGGTGGAAAGGATTTAAATAAGGCCCTGGAACAAGCAATATGCTATCTTATTAAAAGTACCTTTTATATTTGCTATGAATAATGAATATTGTCAAACAAGAGATTTAAGATTTAAGAAACCTCTTATGATAGACAATAAAGAGGTTACCGAATAAATTATAATCTCTTAAATAAGTTTATTATAGAGAATAGTAATGAGATTTATACTATAGAAAAAAAAAATTATTACATCACGAAAGCAATTAGTTCATATTTTTTCTACAGTTAATGATAATTTAAGGTCAGAAGGAGTACGAGCAGGATTAGATAGATTATCTGAATTCGCTAATGTTTTATTCTTAAAATTATATTGTGAAGAAAAACCTGAAATAAATGAATATTGGTATAATTTAAAAAATACAAGTAATGTTTTTTTAATTGATACATTCAATAAATGTTTAGACAAATTCAATTCAAAATATAAAACGGATATTTTTTATAATTCTAAAATTCAAAATCCAGAAACATTACAATCGATTATTAATAGTTTAGATAAACTCACTCTTTCTACAATTGACACTGATATAAAGGGTGATGCTTTTGAATATTTTTTACAGACAGCTACTTCTTCAAACAATGATTTAGGCGAATATTTTACTCCTAGACATATAGTTAACAATATAGTGAAATTAGTTAATCTTAAATTTAGAGAAACTGTATATGATCCATTTTGTGGGCGGTTTTTTAACTCAAACATTAAGATATATAAAAGATAAAAATATTATTAGAAAACACGGATATCTTAAAAAATCATACTATTTTTGGTAGAGAAATTACTAGCTAGATTATGTAAAATGAATATGATTTTACGAGGAGATGGGTATAGTGGTATAACTCAAATCAATAGCTTAACAAATCCAGTTAAGAATAAATATGATTGTGTTCTTACTAATATACCTTTTTCACAAAAAATAGTTAAGAAAATTTGGAATGAAAAAAAAAAAAAATTTGAAGAAATAGATTTAATTTCCCGATTATATAATAACAACTTAGGGAAAAAAAGTGGAGATGGTGTTTGTATGTTACATTGTTTTAATGCTCTTAAAAAAGGTGGTCGAATGGCAATTATTGTTCCAGGCCCTTAGTAGAAAGATTGAAAGAGAAGTAAGAAAACATTTAATAAAAAATTCTATATTAAAATGTGTTATAGCATTACCAAAGGGAGTATTTTTACCCTATACTTCAATTAGAACATCTATTTTATATTTTGATGATTGTCATAATGGGGAAACAAATGATGTATTATTTTATGATGTCCAAAATGATGGTTTTAGTTTAGATAACAATAGAAATAAAATTAAAGAAAATGATTTGGGTAAAATCAGTTATGACTTTAATTAACGGTAAAAATTTTGATGACTATAAAGAATATGGATTTAAGAAAATTAATATTAAAGATATAAAAAATAATGATTATAAGTTAATATATAGTATCTATAATACTAATAATGATGTTATAAAATCTAAATGGAATATGGTTCCATTAAAAGATGTTTGTGATTATGAACAACCTAATAAATATATTGTGAAAAGTACTAGATATAGTGATTTATATTAAGACTCCGGTATTAACAGCTGGAAAATCCTTTATTTTAGCAGATGAAAAAGAGAATATTTATAACCAATATCCTGGAATATTATTTGATGATTTCACAACCAGTATACAATATGTTGATTTTCCATTTAAGGTTAAATCCTCAAATTTTTAAAAATAAAAAAAATATAGATATAAACTATCTGTATTATGGTTTACATGAAATTTGATCATTCTATTCATAAAAGATATTGGATTTCTGAATATTCCAAAATGAAAATTCCATTACCACCTTTAAACATTCAAAAAAATATAGTAAAGAAAATAATACAAAAACAAAATACCATCAAAAAATATCAAGATGAAATTATTAAATATGAAAATGAAATTAATGAAGAAATTCGTAATATATGGAATAATGAAGGCCCTTAAGGGCAGATGTGTCCACAAACAAAAGCTTATAAAGAAAGGACGACTGGATTGTTCTACCAATTTGAGTAAGAGAGCATAAAAAATGAATCGAAAAAAACCACTGCTTTTGGTGGATACCTAAGGACTCAAAGATGATGAAGGGCGTGTTAACCTGCGAAAATTTTTGGTTAGTTGGAAAAAAACTTTAATCCAAAAGTTCCCCAATGGAGCAATCCTTAAAACTACTGAAAAATTCATAAATCGGTAAGAAAAAACTTAGTGAACTGAAACATCTTATTAACTAAAGGAAAAGAAAGCAAACGCAATTTCCCAAGTAGCGGCGAGCGAAATGGAAAAAGTCTAAACTGATTAAATCAGGGTAGTGGGACTTTAAATAAAGATAACAAAAAAAAAATAAAAAACAGCTGAAACCTGTACCAAAGATGGTGAAAGTCCAGTTTTATTTTTTTTTTTTCTATCTGAAGTATCCCAAGTAGCTTGGGGCACGTGGAATCCCTTGTGAATCAGCGAGGACCACCTCGTAAGACTAAATACTCTTGAGTCACTGATAGCGAAAAGTACCGTGAGGGAAAGGTGAAAGAGACCCCCTGTCGGGGAGTGAAATAGACCATGAAACCTGAAGCAATCAATCTGTGGGAGGAAATATCTGACCACATGCCTGTTGAAGAATGAGCCGGCGACTCATGATTTTTGGCTTGGTTAAAGAAAATTTCTGTAGCCTAAGTGAAAACAAGTCTGAAAAAGGCAAACAAGTTCAAAAGTTAAAAAGTCAAAAATTATGGACCCGAACCCGAGTGATCTAACCATGACCAGGAAGAATCTTGGGTAAAACTAAGTGGATGTCCGAACCGACCGATGTTGAAAAATCGACGGATGAGTTGTGGTTAGAGGTGAAATGCTAATCGAACTCGGAGCTAGCTGGTTCTCCCCGAAATGCGTTGTGGCGCAGCATTTATAGATGTCCTGAACCTGAACCTGAACCTGAATAGGTAGAGCACTGTTTCGATGCGGGCCAGTCAAAAGGTACCAAATTGTGGCAAACTCCAAATTATTCAGATTTATACCTATAAAAAGTGAGACTTTGGGGGATAAGCTCCAGGGTCAAGAGGGAAACAGCCCAGACCATCAGTTAAGGCCCCTAAATAATAGCTAAGTGTTAAAGGAAGTTTCCATGCTGAAACAACCAGAAGGTTCGCTTAGAAGCAGCTATCCTTGAAAGAATGCGTAATAGCTCACTGGTTATTTCTTTTTAGGAAAAAAGCGTGGATGCGCCGAAAATGTCCGGGACTAAGTTATTTGCCGAAACTGTGGGCTCCGCGGTAGGGGAGCGTTCTGTTATGAGGTGAAGGATTTTTGAAAAAAAATGATAGATCGAACAGAAGTGAGAATGTCGGCTTGAGTAACGAAAACATTAGTGAGAATCTAATGCCCCGAAAGCCTAAGGTTTCCTCTTCAAGGCTCGTCCAGAGAGGGTTAGTCAGGACCTAAGATTAGGCTGAAAAGCGTCATCGATGGATAACAGGTCAATATTCCTGTACTTATTTTTATTTTGAGACAAGGGACGAAGGCAACAAGTTTAAGCTCTTAAAATGGTTCAGAGTGGAAATGTTCAACATATGGTTTGAAAAAAAAAATTAAACTTGACGGCCGCGAAGCGGACCGGTCAGTATGAAGACATGATACGTTATTTGATAAATTTATTTATTAAATAATTTGAATTTTGTTATACTTCCTAGAAAAGCTTGAGACTCTTATAATAAAAATAACCTGTACCGTAAACCGACACAGGTGGGTAAGTTGAGTAAACTCAGGGGCGCGAGATAACTCTCTCTAAGGAACTCGGCAAAATAGCCCCGTAACTTCGGGAGAAGGGGTGTATTTTTCTTTCCCTGAAAGAAAAATTCCGCAGTGAACAAATTCATTGAACTTTTTAACAAAAAAATAGGTCTCCGCAAAGTCGTAAGACAACGTATGGGGGCTGACGCCTGCCCAGTGCCGGAAGGTTAAAGGAATTGGTGAAAGCTGATAACTGAAGCCCCGGTGAACGGCGGCCTTAACTCTGAAGGTCCTAAGGTGGATTGCTGCCTTACTCAGTTGTGAGGCTGATATTTATACTTCACTATATGCGAGAACATGCTTAAAAGCTATAAATACACTATATTAAATTTTAATTTAATATTTCGTAAAAAAGTTATAGACATGGGCACAATTCGCAGGAAAGACTTGAAATATTTTATATTTCAATCAAGAATCCTCAGAGACTATACGTGAAGCTACTAAAAATTATAATTTATGGAAAAAAGTTGGATTGTTGGTTTTGTAGATGGTGACGGACATTTTGGTTTTTCAAAAGATTATAAAAGATTTTATTTTGTAGTTTCCCAAGACAAAAGGTCTGTTTCTGTATTATATGAACTTAAAAATTTTTTTAAATGTGGATCTGTTAATAAAGCAGGTGCTAATATGAGAGAATATAGAATTTCTTCTAAAAAACATTTAATTGAAATAATTATCCCATTTTTTGAAAAAAATATTTTACAAACATCAAAACGACATAGTTTTGAAAAATTTGCAAAACTACTAAATTATTCAGTTAATTCAATTGAATCTAATGAATCTAATGAATCTAATATAGATTTATATTGGCTTATCGGATTTATAGATGCTGAAGGAAGCTTTGTTTGTTCAATAATTAATAAAACTATTCGCCCTCAATTTATTATTGGTTTAAATCATATAGATAAAAATATTTTAGATAAAATAAAAAATTATTTAACTTATGGTATTCGATATACTAGAAAAAATTCTATTGAGATTTTTCAAATTAGTTCAAATAAAAATATGTATAATTTTTCAAAAAAAATTATACTGACTAAAGGATTTAAAGATCGTTTAAAAACATATAAACGTATTAGAGCTAGAAAATGGTGTAAAATAGTTTTTCTTATGGAACAAAAACAACACAAAAATATTGAAGGTTTTGAAAAAATAAAAAAATTATATGAAAAATTTTAGTAGAAGATAGAGTCCGGTCTATTTTGAAAAAAGTAGAGTAAAAACAATTTGATCTTTTTAAAGATTATTATTTTACGTAACATAAACAAGCGAAATTCCTTGTCGAGTAAGTTTCGACCCGCACGAAAGGCGCAATCAAATGAATACTGTCTCAGAGAGAGACTCGGTGAAATAGACATATCCGTGAAGATGCGGATTTCCTTACATCAGTACAAGAAGACCCCGTGAAGCTTGACTGTATCTTGATATTGGTTTCCAGTTATTTTTGTGCAGTCTAGGTGGGAGAATGAAATTTCATCATTGAGAGACCACCCTGAAATAACTAGAAATCTTAAAGTGATTCCTTGAAGCAGGACACTTGACAGTGTCTGGAGGGCAGTTTTTTTGGGGCGAAAACCTTAATATTGGGGTCTTTACATAGTGATATGTAAATAAACTTCGAGCTATATGCTGGAACTTCCGTTTCTTAACTCTAATAAAACCGTTACGTTTTTAGATTAAAGAATGCAAAGTTGATTAATAGAAGAGATGTTTTCTTTGTTTGGTCAGCTTTGCTGATCAATAAAAATTATCAAATGCGGATAATCAGCAGGGAAGTTCGTCTCCTTACAGAGCCGCAACCCCCCAACGACTAATACGCTCGATTTCTAGTATTTATTAATAGAAAAAAATATAGTCTGAACTTTCTGGAAACAGAAAGGCGAGCGCTACGCGCTTTCCTCTTAAAGTAAAGTAAAGAGAAAAAAAAAAAAAACCAAAGAACGCAGTAGCGGCCTAAGAGCCTAAGAGTCTAAGAGTCTAAGAGTCTTAGACTAAGAACGAAAAGCAAAATGATAAAAAAAGTTTGAAATGATTCAATCTCAAAAATTAAGTGAATATAAAAAAAGTTTAAAACTCTCTTCTAATCAAAAACAAATTTTAGTTGGTTTACTTCTAGGTGATGGTCATTTAGAAACACAAAATAATGGTCGAACTTTTCGATTGTTCATTGAACAAAGCTTAGTTCACGCTGATTATTGTGATCATTTATACTCTATTTTTAGTAATTGGGTTTTAACACCGCCAAAAATATATACACGAAAAAACGGATTAAAATCGAAAAGATTTAAAACATTCAGTCATTCTAGTTTTCGTTTTTATGGTTTTCAATTTTATGAAACTCTTCTGGGTACAACGGAGGCTGTCAAAAAACGAAAAAAACTACCTAAGTTAATTACTCGTTGGTTAACAGCACAAAGTTTAGCTTATTGGTTTATGGATGATGGATCCTGGAAGTCTAAAACAAGTTATGGAATAATTTTGAACACTCAAAATTTTTATCTAAAAGAAGTTCAAATTTTATGTGAAATATTAAAAAAAAAATGGGGTCTAAATTGCTGGCCGAGAAAACAAAAAAATAAATATTATAATAAAATTTATTATCAAATATATATTTCAGGGTCTAGTTGTAATCAATTTGTACAACTTATTTCTCCATATTTAATAAAATCTATGCTTACTAAACTTCCTCCTCTTTATTTAAAAAAAGTTAAGAGAACATTTTTGCCTAAAAGGTAACGGAGGTTTGCAAAGGTTTCCTCAAACTGGACGGAAATCAGTTGTTGAGTGTAAAGGCAAAAGGAAGCTTGACTGCAAGACTTATAAGTCGAGCAGAGGCGAAAGCCGGCCTTAATGATCCGACGGTAACCAAGTGGAAGGGCCGTCGCGCAAAAGATAAAAGTTACTCCGGGGATAACAGGCTTATCTTCCCCAAGAGTTCACATCGACGGGAAGGTTTGGCACCTTAATTTAGGGGTCGTATTTTATAAATAAAATATGTCAATTTGGCTATATGCTGGAACCTCCGTTCACTTACGTTGAAACGACCTTAAGTGATTAGTATCTTTTGTTATTGTTATCTGTAAACAAGGAAGTACAAAAGTGCGGACAATCAGCAGGGAAGTTCAGCCGGGTCTCGGCCGTAACCCCTCAACGACTACACGCCAAACATCCTTGATGAGGGATGATAATATAGTCTGACCTACTAGGCGACTAGTAGATTGTTTATACTATTTAAAAAATATAGTAAAAACAAAATTGGAATAAATTTAAAACTAAACTTAACATGACATTAACACAATTACAAAAAGATTTAATATTTGGTTCTCTATTAGGTGACGGTAATCTCCAAACATGTTCCAAGGGTAGAACTTGGAGATATAGAGCCATTCAAAAAAGTGAACATAAAGAATATTTATTTAATAAATATGAAATATTAAAAAACTTATGTGGGGTTACAGTTGTTCCAAAAGAAAATGAAATTTTAGATAAACGAACAAATAAATTAATTAAAAGATGGTCTTTTAATACATTAACAAATACTTCATTAAAATTTTTTGGAAATATGTTTTATAGATATGATTCAAATAAACAAAAATGGACAAAAAAAGTGCCCTTAAAAATACAAACTTTTTTAAATCCTCGAGCATTAGCTTATTTTTATATGGATGATGGGGCATTAAAATGGCTTGGTCATTCGAATGCTATGGGTATATGTACTGAGAGTTTTAGTCTAGAAGATATTCATCGTATCAAAAATGCATTAAAAAACTTGTATGATATAGATACAAATTTAACAAAAAAAAAATTAAAAAGTGAAGAAATTCGTTTTAGAATTTTAATACCGGAAAAAAGTAGTAACTCTTTTCGTGAACTAATAAAACCATATTTAATAGAATGTATGAAATATAAAGTGTCTGATGGAAATTATGGTCATCTTTAAATTAAAAGTTCCATTTTAACATAGTGCGATGTTGACTTTTCGCAACCTGGGGCGGTAGTATGTCCCAAGGGTTGGGCTGTTCGCCCATTAAAGCGGTACATGAGTTGAGTGAAGTTCTGAGCTCAACTGAAATTTAACTATATGCAGGAACCTCTTCTTAAAGAAGTAACTTACATTCAAAGTCATTAAATTTTTAATGTTTATAACTTCGTGAATGTAAAAAAAGTGCTTACATGGAGAAAATCCGCAGGAAAGACTTGAAAGACTTGAAAGACTTGAAAGACTTGAAAGACTTGAAAGACTTGAAATTCAAGAATCCTCAGAGACTATACGTTAAACAAAATAAAAGGGAAATATAAAAATATCAAAGAATCATGAGATATACTAATAAGGATGATTATGAGTGGGTTGTTGGGATGATTGATGGTGATGGTTATGTAGATTTAGAAAGAACAAAAAAAGGTAACCACTTCTATTATAGGCCTGTACTAGCTATTACACAAAAAGAAATAAAGCTTTTATATAAAATAAAAAAAATTTTAATTGTAGGTCGAATTTCAAAACGATGGATATTATCATTATAGGGTCCGAAGCCGAAAACTTTTTGAAGAATATTTAATACCAATATTTGACAAATATCCTTTTTTGAGCAACAAAAGAATACAATTTAAGCTTATTGTTCGAGGTCTAAAAATCTTAAAAAATTATTCAAGTAAAGATGGAGAAAAACAACAATGTTTAGATAAATTAATCCAATTAATCCGAAAAGCACGTCTTCGAAAAATTTCTAATACTAAACTAATATCTCAAGCCTGGTTTGTTGGATTTTTTGATAGTGAAGGTGGCCTTTGGCCTCATCTAGGACAAAAGGAACTTCTTATCAATATAGATTTACTATAAAGATCACTCAATCTTCAATACATTATTCTTTGCTTAGATCTATAAAAGATCTATTAAAAATAGGGGATATTTACAAAGAACGTTTTTCCGAAAATCAAAAAATTTATTATTGGGGAGTTACAAATCGTAAAAAATTAAATAAACTAATAGATTTATTTAATAAATACCCATTAAAATCAGAAAAACAGATTAAGTGGATTAAATTTCTAAAACTTTTACGTATTCCACCTACATCCGAAAAAGCAAAACAACGAATTCATCGACTCTTATTATCTTTTTAAACCATGGAGTATATCAATTACATATACCCCCTTCTTTATTTTGAAGATAGAGTCCCAACCAAATTGAAAAATTTGGAGAAATAGATTTAAGGAAGTATTTAAGAATTTCAAAATCTATTCAAGAAATTATGTCAGAACGTCGTGAAAGTCTCGCGACCCCGCAAAGTAATTTGCGAGAAAAAATTGCCTCATATCGGTGAAACCCTTTTGACTTAGAGAAAAGCGGTAACCCCGAGGGAAGTCAACATTCAATATAGGAAAAAAATTGTACCTATGAAAATACAAAATAAATGGAAAAAGCTTAAATGGAATATGAAAATATCACAAGAATTACGTGATATTATTCATGGGTATATTATGTCCGATGGTTATCTAAAAAATAATGGTATACTGACAATTGAACAAGGTAAAAAACAAAAATCATTTGTTTGTTGGTTATATAAAAAATTTGAAATTCTGAGAAATGAAAAAAAAATTCGTTCACGTACTCCCTTAGATAAACGAACAAATAGAGAAACTTATTCTTATATTTTTAATACTCGAGCTTTGCTGAAAGGTTTTCATCATATATGGTATAAACCCGTAAAAAAAGGTGGTCGAGTTATTTTTCAGAAAAGATTACCAAAAAATATAAGTTGTTTTTTTTCTATTCCATTTATAACTTTATGGTTTGCTGGAGATGGAACAAAAATGATTGGACAAAAAGGTGCAAAATTTGAAGTAACAAGTTTAACAAGTAAAGAACGACAAAAACTTCAGCAACTTTTTCAACAAAAATATAATATTTCCACCAAAATTATTAGAGCAGGTCAAAGTCAAAAAGGAACTATTCAATGGACATTATCAATACCTGCACCAGAATATGATAAATTTCGAATTTTAATTACTCAGATGGATTTAATCCCAAATCTTTTTCCTTATAAATTATGTAAAAAAAATAATGTTTGACCCCGTAACGACTTTGCCATAAAAAATGGCAAGATAATTATTCTTCCTTCATACTTCATAGTTAAGTAATAGTGATTATAATACGGCAACTCCTTTTTAGGGATGAAAGTATAGTCTATGCCTTCAGTAATGAAGGATAGTCATAGAGACAGTTTGGTCTATATACGATGTAAGCGTTAGAATATTGAGAGGACTTTTCCATAATACGAGAGGACTTGGAAGAACGTACCCCTGGTGTACCAGTTCTTATACCAATAGGATGCGCTGGGTAGCTATGTACGGAAAAGAGAACTGCTGAAAGCATCTAAGTAGGAAACTTACCTCAAGATAATTATTCTCCATTAGACTCCGGTTAGATAACCCGGTTGATAGGTTTTAGGTCGAAGATTTGTAAGAATTGGAGCCAAGAAATACTAATGATCAATTGTTTTTGATTCATAATTATTCTAGTGTCTATACTTGATTGGAAACACTTCAATCCTTTTCGAATTTGAAAGTTCAACAATCAAGGGGTTTTTTGTGTACTGCAAGGGCTGCTTTGTGGGAAAAAACACCTGATGCTAGGGGTAAGGTTTTTGGGGATATGGCGGAATTGGTAGACGCAACAGACTTAAAAAAAAAACTAAAATCAGGCCTTTTTGAGCCTTAGGAAAAAACCTAAGTGAAAGCTCTCAAACTCAGAGAAGCATAAAGTAACCCTGAGCCAATTCAAAATTTTGAATTTTGAAAGGTGCAGAGACTCGACGGGAGCTATCAAAAAAAAATATTGATAAAGATAGAGTCCATGGAAAATGGAATTTATTTCAAAATCTAAGAAAATTTGTTGGTTCATTGAACCGTGAGGGTTCAAGTCCCTCTATCCCCATACTAACTATAAGAGAATTAGTTGAGGAAGTAACCCAAAGGGGGTTTATTCTTTTTTACTTCATCAGTGAACGCGGTTTTTATTTTTTCATAAACTTCGTTCTACAACTTCAAGGAGGTCACCCCCGGTGGGTGATTAAGGGGTGATACAACCGCCTCACCCCGAGGGGGGTCGTTGCCCGAGTGGTTAAAGGGGGCGGATTGTAAATCCGCTGGCCGCGCCTACGCTGGTTCGAATCCAGTTCGACCCAGGAAAGGTGACAGAGTGGTTGAATGTACCAGTTTTGAAAACTGGCATAGCTAAAAACTATCGGGGGTTCGAATCCCCCCCTTTCCTAAGTCTAAGTCTAAGTCTAAAATAAACTGGGAGTACAATAAAAAAAGTAGCGGGATAGAGCAGTTTGGTAGCTCGCAAGGCTCATAATCTTGAGGTCATAGGTTCAAATCCTATTCCCGCACTCAAGGAAATTGAACCATTCTTATGGGAAATGAAGCTTCTTTTATTATTGTTTTTTTATGGTGTCTTTTATTAAGTGTAACAGGTTATTCTATTTATATTGGATTTGGGCCTCCTTCAAAAAAACTTCGGGATCCTTTTGATGAATCTTAAAGACTAAGTTGCCTGAAATTTTTTCCTTCCCAAGTCTCTCCTATCATATCCCCCCCTCCAAGGGTCTTTTGTTGACTAACTACGCTCGCTCCATTTTTATTGAGTATCTATCTAAAATTTGATAAAATGATTTTGAATCAGGCACTAATCTTCCTAATATCTATGCTATGATGCTATTTATATTCCAGATGACTGAATTTTTTTTGGCTAAATTGCCAGAAGCTTATGCTCCTTTTAGTGCTTTAGTTGATGTTTTACCAGTTATTCCAATACTTTTCTTTCTTCTAGCTTTCGTTTGGCAAGCTTCTGTAAGTTTTCGCTAAAAAAAAATATACATGGACTCACAAATTCTTTTTCAACTTCTTTCTTTATTTCTTGTAGTTGCGGCAGGTCCACTTGTTATTTTTTTACTCGCTTTTAGTAATAGTAAATTGTAAATTCAATAAAAATTATGGAAATTTCTGAAAGTCAGATTTTTATAGCTTTATTTTGTGCATTAATAAATGGGTTTCTTGCTTTAAGATTAGGAAGTAGTCTTTATAGAAATAGAAATTAATATAATTTTGTTGTTCCCTCCCTCCAGGGGCTGGAACAACAAAACACAAAACAAAATTGATCTTAAAATAACCCTAATGTTAAAGAAATATCAATAGGTAAAGTTGCACCAATACCAAGCCAAATAGCAACAACAGTACCAATGAAAAAAACAGTTGTTGCCACAGGTCTTCTAAATGGATTTTGGAATTTATTAATATTTTCGATAAAAGGTACTGTAAGCAAACCTAAAGGAACCGATGTCATTAAAAGAACTCCTAATAATTTATTCGGTACTGTTCGAAGTATTTGGAACACAGGATAAAAATACCATTCTGGTAAAATTTCTAAAGGAGTTGCAAAAGGATTTGCAGGTTCTCCCACTACAGCTAAATCAAGAATAGCTAATCCAATAACACATGCAAAAGAGCCAATAATACAAACAGGAAAAATATAAAGAAGTTCATTAGGCCAAGCAGGTTCACCATAATAGTGATGCCCCATCCCTTTAGCCAATTTTGAACGTAAGAAAGGATCTGATAAATCTGGTTTTTTAGTGACAGCCATAATGTTAATGTGTATATTCAAATTTATTTTTTGTAAAAGGCCTTCTTATTAAGAGCCCATTAGAGAGGCCCAGAAATACCTTGTTTTCGAATCATTAAAAAATGCATCAGCATAAAAACAGCTGTAAATAAAGGTAATAAAAATGTATGTAAACTATAAAATCGAGTTAAAGTAGCTTGTCCAACACCAACACCGCCTCGTAAAAGTTCAACTACAAAACTTCCTATAAAAGGGAGTGCGTCTGGGACACCTGTAACGATTTTAACAGCCCAATATCCAACTTGGTCCCAAGGCAAGGAATACCCAGTTACACCAAAAGAAACAGTACAAATTGCCATAAAAACACCTGTTACCCAAGTTAATTCACGTGGTTTTTTAAATCCTCCAGTTAAATAAACTCGAAAAACATGAAGAATCATCATTAAAACCATCATACTAGCGGACCACCGATGAATGGATCTTATTAACCATCCAAAATTCACTTGAGTCATAAGATATTCAACAGAAGAAAAAGCTTCTGCTACGGTTGGACGATAATAAAAAGTCATTGCAAAACCAGTAGCTACTTGAACTAAAAATAATGTAAATGTAATGCCTCCAAAACAATAAAAAATATTGACATGAGGAGGTACATATTTACTTGTAACATCATCTGCAATAGCTTGAATTTCTAATCTTGATTCAAACCAATCATAAATTTTTGAGTTTGCCATAAATTTTAATATATTGAGGTGGGATCATCATCATCACAATTAAGCTCTTTTTTGTCCAACTAAAAAGTCAGACTCTTTATCGGAATCGGAATCCGACTACCATGATGCTTTTTTTACTCCAGGTAAAAACCCTAATAAAGCCATTTCTCGTAAGAAATGTCTTGATATTTGAAAATCTCGGAAAACTCCTTTTGGACGACCTGATAACAAACAACGACTGTTCAATCGAATATATGAACTATCTCTAGGAAATTTTTGTAATTTTTGTTGAAGTTGAAATTTTTTTGAAATAGATTTTTCTTGTTTAATTTTTCTTTTTAAATTTTTACGTTTTGAAAAATATTTGTTAACTAAGACTATTCTTCTTCGTTGACGTTCTATTAAAGCTTTTTTGGACATAAATAAAAAAATAGTATGAGGACAATTAAATCATTACACATCAATCCGCGCACCAGCCAACTAGTTTACATGTACTACAGATTTCATAAAAATGTTTTCTAGAATTTTCGATCTTAAAAAAAGCCCATCATTAGGTAAGTAAAAAGAGAATTACTCAATTTATTACATAAGATAGCACAATTATAACTCTCGAGGCCAAGTAGATCAAATCTAGGCAACCTTTTTGGAGTTTTTTTTACTTTTTTTTCAGGTCCTTTATTACCCCGAACGCCAACCAGGGTGCACATTGAGCTCAGGAGGAATCGAACCTCCATAGGCAACTTAGAAGGTTGATGTCTTATCCTTTAGACCATGAGCCCTGGAAAATTCAGCTGATAGAATATAGAAAAATATTCAAAGAATCAAAAAGAAGGATTTGTAAACAGCCTTAGAAGCTTGGGGTAAACTAATCTTAACCGAGGTACGTAGTTCCGCCTCTTGAGCTACGCACCTCCCTGAAGGCGTTTTACCCACGTGACTTAAAAATTTTTCACCCATGTAAATTAAATATGGTTTTGAAAAGACCTCTTTTAATTCTTTGACCTTTGTAGGTAGAATGTTTTTAAATTGGTTATCTAAAAAGGAGCATTTAGAAGTATAACTTTCATCTTATAGATGGTAAGACCTAACTAGTTTTCCTTTAAAAATAGAAAATGGAATCGAAACAAAATTTTGATTATTTTTTATCTTGTTTTATATATTTAAAGTCTCCAATGAGACAATGAGATGAGAATTGAACCAATGTTCTTTGAAATTGCATAATCAGCAATATGTTTAACAGCAAGATTAAAAAAGTTATTAATCTTATTGTACCTTTTACGAGAAAGTTTAAGCATTCCCTTAGAAGTTTTGATATTTTGTTTATCAAGTGTAGATTGGTATTTTGTTTTTTGTTTGTTGTAGTAATGGTTAATGCTTTTATCTACCATCAATTAGGAAAGTAGACCCATTACTAGAATTAAAACAAGTTGCAAAATTGTTTAAACCCATATCCATAGATATTTTTTTTTTTCATCTACTAAAAAAGATTTTGATAAACCTATGTGAACGTATCCTTTTTTAATACGATAGGAGTTGACTGCCCTTGAATAGGTCATCAGCTTATTTTTTTTTTCATTTTTTTACGAAGTTTAAGTTTTTACGTTTTTTAAATACCACAAATTTTGTCGAAAAACAATCGGGAAGTATCTTTTATGAGATAAAAGATATACGATATACGAGATAGAGATAATCTAAAGGTAGGCTGCCTAAACAAGCTTTTATTAAGTGTACCTTTGGCGAAAGAGCCTAGGGTACTTATTGACCCCACAATCAATTATCACAATTATTCAATGAAAATTCGGTTATCACACTGGATATAGAATTTTATCAAAACCGTCTGGCTTACATACAAATAGGATTTTTAGAAAGCCAAACAATATGTATATTAAACAAATAATTTTGAAGGTTTTTAAAATATCTTTATAGGGTGGTTAAATAAGAACGTTGTAATTATAGGATTTAATATGGTCTCTGATTTTATACAACTTTGGAATACATTTAACCATATGCCACCAACAGAATCACTGCTGTATAAAGTGTTTGATCTTTACCTATTTTTAAGATTTTTGCACAATGGTTTTGAAAATCAAAATTCCTTAGCTCCATGGGCAAAACCTATTTTGGGTGTAAATATGAATAAACAATTACAAAAAACGAATTGGTTCAATACGCCCCTTTCAGAGGATATACAAAAATATATGGTGGATGATGTAGTTATTTTACATCAACTTATCAACTTTTATCAAAAGATATCCCATTTATATTATAGCCTGGATTCCTAGTAAAAAGCACACTTATTTAGTTTAGAAGTGTCATATTCACAGGGGTTTTAATCCCGCTTTTTTTTTAATTTCTTGAAATGGTATTTGTGTATCTCTTTCTAATTTGGAGGCCCAGAAGAACAAAACGCGCTCTAAATATTTAGGAGATTTAGGTTTTAGATGAAAGTTTATCATCTAAAAAATTGGTGGTTACAGCATACTATGTTACTCACAATTGGCTAGAGGTCGCCGAAGGCGTCAAATACATGGGTAACCCAACATACCTCGGATCCTAGATTTAAAAATAAAAAAAATTTTAGAGTGGTTAACCACATATTTTGCTTTTAGCAAACTTTCTGGCTTTATAAGATATGTAAAAACAGTTAAAAAAGAGGTTTTTGAAAACAAAACCGGAATATTATGGAAAGAGGATAACAACACAAGAGCGCTTCAAAATACTCCTAGAGACCCGGCACGTCCAATTTGTGGTTTTTAAAAACGAAAAAAATTGCTAAACTGAGTAATAAGTAAATAAATGATTTATAAAAAAGCTAAACAGGGTGGGAAGAAAAACCCCAATAGTTTATTTGGCGACCTCGTGTAACACTAGGTCGTTTTTTTCTTCCCAAAAAGCCAAAAAGTGTTTAAACGGGTCTAAACCCCAATGTAAAAAAAGTTTAACAATAGGGTCCCTCGTGTTAAACGTAACCCCCGGGGGTACCCCTCGTGTTGAAGCAAGGAAAACCCAAGTATAGCTCGGGTTTTAATAACAACAAAAATAGTAAAGGATTTATTAAGAATAGTTTCGTCAATTCCCCAAGTTTTAGAATTAACAATATATTCATTTTTATCAAAAATATTAGTCATAAAAATTAGCCGACCTACTTCCTTAAGCTAAAGTACTTTAGCAGGTAGGCCCCAGGCTAAAGTACTTTAGTACTTTAGTACTTTAGTACTTTAGTACTTTAGTACTTTAGTACTTTAGTACTTTAGTACTTTAGTACTTTAGTACTTTAGTACTTTAGGGACTAAGGTCGGCCTGTTTAAAGATGAGTTTAAAAACTAATTTATTAAATAAATTTTGACGATGATTTATTATAGCTGGATTGTTTTGTGTTTTTATAGAAACTCCTCGATCATTAATAAACACATGAGCTTTTGAAAGACTTTTGGATTTTAAAATGTTGCTTTTCGTAAAACAATTGACTAGTTCGGAATCTGATAATTGATATAATTTAAATAAAGTTAACTTTTTATTTTGAATAAGTTAGTTTGGTACATTTTCTAATTTTTTAATATCTCCAAAAGGTGTTCGTATATATTGATTTTGAAAAATAATTGAGCTTTGACTATATATTCACCCTCCGTAGTTACTGGGCAAGTATGCTCTATATTGAATTTGAGGGTTACTTTTAGGAATTTTTTTTCTTTTTGTCTGAAAATATTTTATATTGTCCAAATATTTGATTATTTGTTCTCCTAATACAAAACTTAAATTCCTTGGGATTGCCAAGTTGTTTATATTGGTATGACATCCAATCCACATAATTGAAAGGAAGTTTTAAAATTTTGAAGTAATATACAATCTTGTATAGATAAGGGATATTTTGAGATGGAAAAATAAACCATCCCAATTATGACGATCATGGGTGAATTTCCACCACCAACAGGAATTGCCAATTTTTTGATTTAAATTTTTATTTAAAATCTTGGATAAACTAAACTATACTTAAGGTCTGTTTTTAGTGGAAATTCAAATTGATGACACCTAGGATTTTTTTTTGTTCTGAAGGATAGATATAGATTCGTGAAACCCTACAATGAATAATCCTTTTCTATTTTGTGGTATTCCATAATCAGAACATACTTTCCAAAAACATTCATAGTTTAAATCCTTTAAATATGTTAATATTTGGCCCTTTAAAATTTACCAATCCTTCAAGGTTTTCAAAGAAAATACATGGAATTTTTTTTATTTTTTAATATATTAAATACTGGAAAAAATACTTGTGATCGAGGATCATCTTTCCAGGTTTAACCCAATGTTGGAAAAAGCCTGACAAGGAAAACCAGCAATAAATCACTATAAGGATAAGGAATTTGTTCGGAAGATCAAAAATATTTTCCTAGGGTAAAACACTATAATTAAAAATATGGCATCTTGATCAATATCACAAGCTAAAATAGATTCTCCTCCTAATTGTTTAAAACTATAAGGAACCAATACAAACAAATCTATAAATGTAAATTTTATTTGTTAAGAGTGTTGCATTTTTCTAACTATTATTTTGGTCTATTTCGACCTTGGATAAAGACCTTTGTGAGGACATTTATGAAGACGACTATAAAAATTTTTTATACTGTTTTTGAAGTTTAGTTATTTGTTTTAATATAAACTTTTTATTTAAATAGTAAATATTCTATTTAAAGTGAATACCCACAGGCCCGTGAGCTTTAGATGGTCTTCTAAAAACAGTTATTTGAAGTTGTTTTATTTTTTTTTTCCTTCAGGCTTTTTTTTTCGCTTTTGGGGCCTAGGATTTTTTTCTGCTATTTTATGAACCTCTTCTTTTTTGCGAAAAGCATTTCCAACTTTTTTTGAAGCATCGATAATTTCATTACTTAAATTAATATCTAAAGTTTTTCCAGACCTTTTTTTTGCTGAATCAACAATCCACCGAATTCCTCGATAAATACCTCTATTGATATGTAATTCTACAGGGATAGGATAAACAGCTCCACCAATTCGACGAGTCTGTATATCAACGGAAGGAGTTGTATTTCGAATAGCTTTTTCTAAAACTTCTAAAGCATCTTCATTAGTTTGATCAGAAATAATATTTAAACTTTTTTGAATAATTCGAGAAGCTAATTGATTTTTCCCATTTTTCATTAATATTTGATTAAGAATTTCAATAAATTCTGTAGACTGAAGATTTTTTTTTATTTTTATTCGAGCCATAAAAATTATACTTTAGGTTTCTTAACGCCATATTTTGATCGAGATTGAAATCGATCACGAACACCAGCAGTATCTAAAGTTCCTCGAATAATCCTATATCGAACACCTGGTAAATCTTTGACTCTACCACCACGAATTAAAACAACAGCGTGTTCTTGTAAATTATGACCAATTCCAGGAATATAAGCAGTCACTTCAAAACCCGAAGTTAAACGAACACGGGCAACTTTGCGAATAGCAGAATTTGGTTTTTTTGGTGTTGTAGTTAAAACACGGATACAAACGCCTCGTCTTTGAGGACAAGCCTTTAAACCAGGAGATTTTGTTTTTTTAAAAATTTTTTTACGAGGTTTTCTAACTAATTGATTTATAGTAGGCATAAAAAATATAATAATTATAAGCTTTTCTTTTCGTAAACAGTAAAACCTCAGAGGGGTCTAACTATACTATGAAAGGCAGTTAAACTAAGGCTGACGCCTACTGAAGCCAAGTGCCCCAAAAAGGGGCAAAACACTTGTATACCAACTTACCACTAACTATACCACGAAGCCAACTTCTATGTTACTTCGTGATTGGAACCCGTCTCTCTACTAATTTATTAACCGTGACTGGATAATATAATTAATAGAAATAAAAATTTTAAAGAGTATCAATTGTTTCAAATTCAAATTTGATTTCTTTCCAAACTTCACAAGCAGCAGCAAGCTCAGGACTCCATTTAGCAGCATCACGAATAATTTGATTACCTTCTGCAGCGAGTGAGCGTCCTTCATTACGAGCTTGAATACAAACTTCACAAGCAATACGGTTTGCAGCAGCACCAGGAGCATTACCCCAAGGATGTCCTAAAGTACCACCCCCGAATTGTAAACAAGCATCATCTCCAAAAATTTCAACTAATGCAGGCATATGCCAAACGTGAATACCACCAGAAGCAACAGGTATAGTTCCTGGTAAAGAAACCCAATCCTGAGTGAAATAAACTCCACGTGAACGATCTTTTTCGATGAAATCATCTCTCATAATATCAACGAAACCTAAAGTTACTTCACGTTCTCCTTCAAGTTTACCAACAACAGTTCCAGAATGAAGATGATCACCACCAGAAAGTCGTAAAGCTTTAGCTAAAACTCTAAAATGCATTCCATGAATTTTTTGACGGTCAATAACAGCATGCATTGCACGGTGAATATGAAGTAATAAACTATTATCTCGACAAAAGTAAGCTAAAGAAGTATTAGCAGTAAAACCACCTGTAAGATAGTCATGCATAATAATAGGCATACCTAATTCTTTAGCACATTGGGCTCTTTTGATCATTTCATCACAATTACCAGCAGTAGCATTTAAATAATGTCCTTTAATTTCACCTGTTTCTGCTTGAGCTTTATAAAGAGCTTCAGCTACAAAAAGGAAACGATCACGCCAACGCATAAAAGGTTGAGAATTCACATTCTCATCATCCTTAGTAAAATCAAGGCCACCTCTTAAACATTCGTAAACAGCACGACCATAATTTTTAGCTGATAAACCTAATTTTGGTTTAATAGTACAACCTAATAAAGAACGTCCATATTTATTTAATTTATCACGTTCGACTTGGATACCATGAGGAGGTCCTTGGAAAGTTTTAACATATGATGGTGGAATACGTAAATCTTCTAAACGTAATGCTCGAAGAGCTTTAAATCCAAAAACATTTCCTACAATTGAAGTGAATAAGTTTGTTACTGATCCTTCTTCAAAAAGATCTAAAGGATATGCTACATAAGCAATATACTGATTTTCTTCACCAGCAACTGCTTCAAGGTCATAACAACGTCCTTTATATCGATCAAGACTAGTAAGTCCATCTGTCCATACTGTTGTCCATGTTCCAGTTGATGATTCTGCTGCTACTGCTGCACCAGCTTCTTCTGGTGGTACACCAGGTTGAGGTGTCATACGAAATGCTGCAAGAATATCTGTTTCTAAAACTTTATAATCAGGAGTATAATATGTTAAACGATAATCTTTTACACCAGCTTTAAATCCAGCACCAACTTTTGTTTCTGTTTTTGGTCCCATTTATTTTGATGTTTTAATTATGAACAATAAATTTTTTGAAAATTTATTTTTCTATAGAAATAACGATGTTAGACAACAACCCGAAAGGTATTCAAAATTAAAGGATGCGGTCACCTCGTTTATATTGCAAATAAGCAGTAACAAAAAGTCCTCCAATTGTTACAGGAACTAAACCTAAAACAATTCCAGATAATAATGGTTCAACCATTGAATATTGAAAATTTTTTATGCTATCACTCTGATGATGATTATTAAATTAAACTTTTTATTTGGAACTTTAATTCTCTTCAACCGTAAAGATCAACAGAATAAAATAACAGTAGAATTTAATTCTATCAACTCCCAACTTTAAAAGCATCGATAAAAAAACCTAATAAAAGTCCAAGTTGGATATTTTGAATAATAATAATAACTCTTACTCTTCTGAAAGCAAATTGATTTTTTTCATTTGATATTTTAATAGTTTGAATATTTAAAAATTCAAAAAATAAAATTAAAAAAAGTAATATTAGCCCATCCCAATTACCTACAAGAGTTCTGAGAAAAACTAAAAAAGTTCCAAATAAATTACCACAAATCAATCCAAAATAAAAACTACAAGATGATTGAAAAAAATAAAATAGATATTTTTTTTTTTTCAAATTCAAAATTTTTTTAAATTTTATAAAAAAAAACCATAACCTCATAAAAAATCACTTTATTTCTTCATTTCTTCATTCCCTTTGGGGCTTCTTGCGGATCTCGATGGATTTCGTCTAAGGAGGTCGAGCCTTTAAGTAAGTTGTAAGTAGCTCCTCCGCCTAACTAACAGGCCTTTTTTGAGTATGGAGGGATTCGAACCCCCGACCTTGTGGTTCGTAGCCACAGACTCTAATCCACTAAGCTACATACCCCACTAAGCTAGTTAAGTGATTGGATGTTCTTCGTTCTTCTGACGTGGGGAGGTGGCCACTTAAAACTTACTCTACTCAAAGGCGGACGACGGGAATTGAACCCGCGCATGATGGTGCCACAAACCATTACCTTAACCACTTGGCCACGACCGCCATTTAAATTTATTATATATATATTTCAAAACTCAAGGAAGAAGTATGAATTATATTGAGCCTCTTATAACGTGACGCCTCAAGGCCTAGGTGGTTGGCCCTCCTCTATCCAAATAGAATAAAATTTTGACATAAAATTACTTTTAGTGTAAACTTAACTTCAATAAAGTCGATGAATAAAATTCTAAATAAACAAATGACAGCAGCATATTTACCTCAAATTTTCGTGCCACTAGTTGGTTTATTTTTTCCACTAATTGCAATGTGTTCTATCTTTCTTTATATTGAAAATTCATCTATTGATTAAGTTTGGAGAAGAAAATTTAAAAAAAATTGATTTCAATAAATTCATTCGTTATATAATTTGGTTTGGGAAAAATTATAGAATTAAATATAATGAAATCTCTATATTGATTTAAAAAATGATAAAAATTCTTTATGGATACTTATTAATTTTATTATTATGGGTTGTAGAGGTGCCTCAAGTATTTGCATATCCCATATTTGCTCAACAAAATTACGAAAATCCACGGGAAGCAAATGGACGAATTGTTTGTGCCAATTGTCATTTAGCTCAAAAACCTGTAGAACTAGATGTACCTCAAGGAGTTTTACCAAATACTGTTTTTGAAGCTGTAGTCAAAATTCCTTATGATCAACAAATTCAACAAGTTCTTGCCAATGGTAAAAAAGGTCCACTAAATGTAGGTGCTGTTTTAATTCTTCCTGAAGGTTTTGAATTAGCTCCAAAAGATCGAATTTCTCCAGAATTGAAGAAAAAAATCCGAGGATTAAGTTTTCAACCTTATAGGGAAAATCAAAAAAATATTATTGTTGTAGGTCCAGTACCTGGAAAAAAATATAGTCAAATGGTTTTTCCTATTCTTTCTCCAGATCCTCAAAATAAAACAAAAAGAAGTTATTATTTAAAATATCCTATTTATTTAGGGGCAAATCGTGGTCGAGGACAGGTTTATGCTGATGGGTCTAAAAGTAATAATACAATTTATTCAGCATCACTTGGAGGTGTAATTAAACAAATAGCTCCTTTAGAAAAACCTGGAGGTTTTTTAATTACCATTGAAACAAAAACAGGAGAACAAATTGTTGAAAAAATTCCTCCTGGACCTGAAATTATAGTTAGTGTTGATCAAAAAGTTGAAATAGATCAACCATTAACAAATAATCCAAATATTGGTGGTTTTGGCCAACAAGATGGAGATATTGTTCTGCAAAATCCACAACGGATTTTGGGATATCTTGTTTTTGTTTTAAGTGTCCTTCTTACTCAAATATTCCTTGTTCTGAAGAAAAAACAATTTGAAAAAGTCCAATTATTTGAATTAAATTTTTAATCATGGTTTTCCTTTCCCCCTGGGGGAGAGGAGCTACAAGCTACATACTACATAGGTGGCTGAGATCGATCTACTAAGCCACCTCGCATATATGGCTGAGTGGTCGAAAGCACCGGACTCATAATCCGTTTTCTTATCTAAGGACACCGTAGGTTCAAACCCTACTATATGCACCCATTATATTATATGACCCCTCGGTGGTAAAAGTATTTTTATGTTTGATTTTTTGAGCAAACCTTTATTAACAGAAAAAGCAACAAAATTAATAGAAAAAAAACAATATACTTTTGAAGTTAACTCTTCATTGACTAAAAAACAAATTCAAAAAATTTTTGAAAAATTTTATTCTATAAAAATCCAGTGGGTAAAAATACAACGATCTCCTAAAAAAAATTATAAACCAAAAAAAAAGGCAATTATAAAATTTTCAAAACAAATACCTATTTTTTAAATGAAATCAACTTTTCGAAAATATCGTCACGGTTTCCAAAGAAAAAAAGGCCGAAATAATAGTGGACGAATTACTTGTCGCCATAAAGGAGGAGGACATTCAAGGGTTTATAGAAAAATAAATTTTCAAAAAATTAAAATAAATATACCAGGTAAAATTAAAACTATTGAATATGATCCCAATCGAACAGGAAAAATTTTAGGAATGATCTATAAAGATGGTTCAAAAAATTATCAACTTTGTCCTGTTGGAGCAACAATTGGCTCAACATTAATTGCAAGCCCATATAGTTCTTTAATCCCAGGAAATAGTTTACCTTTAAAAAATATTCCATTGGGTACTAATGTCTATAATATAGAACCCGAACCTGGATTCGGCGGAAAATTTGCTCGAGCTGGTGGTACTACAGCATTATTGATGTCAAAAATAGACTCTTGGGTAACACTTCGTTTACCTTCTAATGAAGTTCGTTTATTTTCTGAAAATTGTTGGGCAACTATCGGTCAAGTTCAAAAAAAAGAGGAAGCCGTCAGGATATCAAGGCTGAAGAAAGCTGGGCGTTCTCGTTGGTTAGGTCGACGACCAACTGTTCGTGGATCTGCTCAAAATGCTGTGGATCATCCTCATGGTGGTGGTGAAGGACGAGCACCCATCGGTAGAAGTTGTCCTGTAACTCCTTGGGGGAAACCTGCTTTAGGTCAATCAACTCGCCCATCAAAAAAATATAGTGATCCTTTTATCTTACGTCGACGAAATAGTAGTTATAGACTTTAATTAATATATAGAAATATCTAATGAAAAAATCTTTTTTTCTACCTAAACATTTAGTAAAAAAAATACAAAAAATCAATAAGCAAGCCCCCCTCCATGGTGGAGGTGGTAGACTCCGTCAAGAAGCCTTGAGAGAGAAAGAGGACGGAGTATCTTTTTATACATGGTGCAGATCTTCTGTAATACTTCCTAGTATGATAGGTCATACCTTTGCTGTTTATAATGGTCAAAAACATATACCAGTTTATATTAGGGAACAAATGGTGGGACATAAATTAGGTGAATTTTCACCAACACGCTATTTTCGAGGACATAAAAAAACAGATCGTAAAGCTGTTCGTAAAAAAAAATAAAATATAGGAATTTATGGGCCAGAAAGTTCATCCAATAGGTTTTCGTTTAGGTCAGACCCAAACCCATTCTTCTCAGTGGTTTGCTACAAAAAAAAATTATTCTCAATTTTTATTGGAAGATAATTTCATACGACAAATGTTATTGAAATATTCAAAAAAGATCGATAAAATTAAAATTATTCGTAAATTGGGTCACCTTGATGACCACATTGAAATTTTAATTTATACTTATACTATGGGCGGTTCTTATAATTTTCTAGGTTTTCTTAATATAACACAATTTTCAAATTTAATAAAAGAAAATATTTATAAGTATAGACAAAGTCAATTTTATCAAACTCATTTTGGAAAAAATCCTCATGAACCAGGACCTCCAAAATTAACTCTTCGTATTCTAAGTTATGAACTCAATGGGTCTTATATAGCTCAATTTTTAGTTGATAAACTAGAAAAACGAACTTCTTACCGAGGAGCAATTAATAAATTTTATAGATTTTTAAATTATAAAAAAAAACAAAGACAAAGAAAAGAAAAAGGAAAACCCTGGTCACTTAGTAGTAAGCTAGCTAACAACTCTGGCGTAAGAAGTGGACAGAGTAACCAGCCTACTGAGTATGATGGATTAAAAATACAAATTTCAGGACGTTTGAATGGAGCTGAAATTGCTCGAAGTGAATGGGTTAGGGAAGGTCGTCTTCCATTGCAAACATTAAATGCTCACATTGATTATAGTTTTAAGAAGGCTTCTACAATTTATGGAATTTTAGGAGTTAAAGTGTGGGTTTTTAAAGAAAGAATTAATAAATTGAAAAATTGATATATGTTACAACCAAAACGTACTAAATTTAGAAAAGTTCATCGAGGACGTTTGAAAGGAAAATTGAAAAAAATGGAAACTTTACTTTTTGGAGATTTTGGATTAGAAGCTTTGGAACCTTGTTGGTTAACAGGACAACAAATTGAAGCGGGACGACGAGTTTTATCTCGTATAACAAAACGAGGAGGTCAGATTTGGATTCGTCCTTTTCCTGATAAATCCGTAACCTATCGTCCACCTGAAACAAGAATGGGGTCAGGAAAAGGAACTCCTGAAAAATGGGTTGCTGTAATAAAACCTGGTCAAATTTTATATGAAATTCAAGGAATTTCTGATCCTCTATTAGCAAAAAAAGCATTAAAGAATGCTGCTTATAAAATGCCAATAAAAACAAAAATTATTTATGATTCAACCTCAAAGTTGTCTTCAAATTGCTGATAATACAGGAGCAAGGGAGATTATGTGTATTCGAGTGTTAAACGGAAAAAGTCAAAAAAAAGCAAGTTTAGGTCATATTATTCTTGGTGTAGTTAAAAAAGCTCTTCCAAATATGCCCATTAAAAAATCTGAAATCGTTAGAGCTGTTATTGTGCGAACTTCTCAAGGTGTGGGGCGATCAAATGGTCTTACTGTACGTTTTGATCAAAATGCGGCTGTTATAATAAATAAAGAAGGGGCACCCAGAGGAACACGAATTTTTGGTCCTGTACCACGAGAATTACGGGAACAAAAGGTGAACCTCAAAATTCTTTCTTTAGCTTCTGAAGTAGTTTAATTTTTTATCGTCTCTCGTCTCATATGAAATCAAAACAACGACTTTCTGATTATTATTTAAATAAAATTCATCCTGATTTATTCCAATATTATTCTCATCCCTATGAAGTCCCTAAATTAAGTAAAATTGTTTTAAATAGAGGACTTGGTGATGGTCCAAAAAATATGAAAATCCTTGAAAGTTCTCTTCGAGAATTTCAAACAATTACAGCTCAAAAAGCATTAATCCATTATTCTAAAAAATCCATTGCTGGCTTTCATTTAAGAAAAAAAATGCCAGTTGGTGTTGCTGTGACTTTACGTCGAAATTTCATGTACAGTTTTTTAGATCGTTTAATTAATTTAGCTTTACCTCGTCTCAGAGATTTTCCTGGGTTATCCCAACAAAGTTTTGATGGGTGTGGTAATTATAATTTTGGACTCAATGAACAATTGATGTTCCCTGAAATTCAGTATGATCAAATTGATCAGATTCGAGGGATGGATATTTCCATAGTTACTACAGCAAAAACCGATTCTGAAGGTTTTGCTCTTTTAAAGGCTTTTGGGATGCCTTTTAAAGAAAAGGCTTAATATCTATATTTATTTATGAGAGATTCTATTTCTAATCTTTTTACATCTATTCGGAATGCAAGTTTAGTCCGTTGTCAAACTGTTATTGTGCCTAAAATTAAAATTAATCAAAAAATAGGTCAGGTTTTACTTCGTCAAGGTTTTATTAATAAGATTGAAAATTCTTCTGAAAAAAATTGTTTAATTCTCACTTTAAAATATAAAAAAGATCAACCACTAATAACTCAAATCTATCCTTTAAGTCGACCAGGTTGTCCCGTTTATGTTCCTTCTCATCAAATTCCTGAATTTTGTGGTAAGTTAGGTATTATTTTAATGTCTACTTCTCGGGGAATTCTTACTGATAGAGAAGCAAGAAAATTATCTATTGGTGGAGAATTATTAGGTTTTGTTTCTTAAATATCTTATGTCTAAAGCTAAAGGTCAAAGTCAAAACTCAAAACCATTAAAGGACCAACAAAAAAAACCTAAAGGTTTACAACTGCCTGGGATAGTGACTCAATGTTTATCAAATGGAATGTTCCGTATAAAACTTGAAAATGGATTTTTAGTTCTGGCTTATATTTCTGGAAAAATTCGACGAAATTCCATTCGAATTTTGTTGGGAGATCAAGTGATTGTTGAAATGAGTGCCTATGACCTTTCCAGAGGTCGTATTGTTTATCGTTTAAATCAAAAAAAATAAATTCTTCTATTATAAATTTTATGAAAGTTCGTTCATCTGTTAAGAAAATTTGTCAAAATTGTCGACAAATACGTAGAAAAGGTCAAATTTTTATTATTTGTGAAAATCCAAAACATAAACAGCGTCAAAAAAAATCATCCAAAAAACCTTTTTAATATTTAGATTGTTTATATACTTAATATTATATTACCTCTTCGAGACTCTTTAATTATATGGAATTATATGGAAGTCACCCACAGGGTATTAGAGTTCACGAGGTGATATAAAAAAAAAAATAATAATAATATTATGTGCATTTCGGACTCAGATATCCTCTTTATTTATATTCGAGCCCCTTTAAATAATACGGGAATTATTTTAACGAATTTTCAAGGAAATGTTTTAAATTGGGTAACTGCAGGATCTTGTGGTTTTAAAGGAGCTCGCAAAGCCACTCCTTTTGCTGCTCAAACAGTTGTTGATATATTTCGCACCAAGACCATTGATCCTCGAGAAAAATGTCGAGAAATTCATCTTTATATTTCAGGAATAGGTCCTGGGCGAGAAACTGCTCTTCGAGGATTGAAAAAACTTGAAAAAATTACTGTTATACGAGATATAACACCTCTTCCTCATAATGGATGTCGTCCTCCCAAAAAAAGACGTACTTAAAAATAAAATATAAAATATGAATTTTTACTGTATTTCATCGAAAATCGAAAAAACAGGTCAATTTTATGGTTGTTTTAAAATAGGCCCATTTCAAACACATTCTGGAATGACTTTCGGGAATTCTTTGCGCCGAACTCTCTTAGAAGATAATTCGCGATATATTTTTGATACAATTCAAATTTCTGGTGTTGAACATGAATATTCGAGTTTAATTGGAGTTAGAGAATCAGTAATAGATATTATTTTTAATCTTCAAAAATTGATTTTTGAAGTCTCTGAAAAAGTACACTTAGTAGGGAGAGATCCTAAACCCCAAATTGCTTTCCTTAATTTTACTGGACCTGGAATTCTTCGAGCTCAACATATTCATCTCCCAAAGAATTTTCACTGTGTTTATCCAGATCAATATATAGCGACTCTAGAAGTAGATGGAAAGTTGAATTTAAAATTATTTTTTTCTCCAATGACAGCACAAAAAAAATATAAGTCTTTACATTTAAAAAGACAAATGCCTCTAAGTGTTTTATTAGAAAATTATTTATTTTTAGATAGTGATTTTTGTTCTATAGAAAGAGTAAATTATACCATTCAACCAGGGAATCAAAACCCAAAAGAAGAATTTATTCTTTTTGAAATATGGACTAATGGGAGTCTTCATCCTCAAAAAGCTATTTATCAAGGAATAAATGAAATTTTATTAGAATTTTTTCCCTATAGTTTTGAAATTCAAAAAAGAAATAAAAATTTACTCTCTTCATTGTTTAAGTCTAAGTCAAAGGGGTTGCCTATTTCTTTTCAGAAGTTTGCAAATTTAGAAATAGGCAACTTTGATTTTGATTTAGGCACTCATATTTTTTTAAAAAAAAAAAAAATTTATTCAAATTATAGTTAATATACAGATTATGAGGCGCTGTGCGCTTTCCATTGTTTTTAAAAAATTGATCTAAGGCGGCTTTGCCAGCTTAGATCAATTTTTAGATTGTGGGTTCAAAAAATTAACTAACAGCAATAATACGAGCAAGAAAGAAACTCCACGTAGTTGCGATACCACCTAGAAGATAATGAGCAAGTCCTACAGCTCGGCCTTGTGTAATACTTAAAGCTCGAGGTTGAATAGCTGGAGCGACTTTGAGTTTATTATGAGCCCAAAGAATCGATTCAATAAGTTCTTGCCAATATCCACGTCCACTGAAAAGGAACATTAAACTGAAAGCCCATATAAAATGTGCTCCTAAAAAGATTAAACCATATGCAGATAAAGCTGATCCATAAGATTGAATAACTTGAGATGACTGAGCCCATAAAAAATCCCTTAACCATCCATTAATAGTATTAGCAGAAGCAGCAAAATTACCTGCGGTAATATGGGCTACTGTACCATTGGATGAAACCGTTCCCCAAACATCTGATTGCATTTTCCAACTAAAATGAAAAATGACAATTGAAATTGAATTATAAACCCAAAATAATCCTAAAAACACATGATCCCAAGCGGAAACTTGACAAGTTCCACCACGTCCAGGTCCATCACAAGGAAATCTAAAACCTAAATTCGATTTATCGGGAATAAGACGAGAATTCCGAGCATATAAAACACCTTTCAGCAAAATAAAGGCAGTTACATGAATTGTGAAAGCATGAATATGGTGAACCATAAAATCAGATGTACCTAAAACAATAGGCATCATAGCAACCTTACCTCCTACAGCTAGAACAGATTGAGATAGACTCTGCCCCCCCCAGGATAGACTAGTGCCTTCTACAGCTTGAGGAGCTGTAAGTTGAGGAGCTAAAAAATGTATTTTTTGAATCCATTGAGCAAAAATAGGTTGAAGTTGAATAGTTGTATCTGAAAACATATCTTGAGGTCGACCTAAAGCACTCATAGTATCATTATGAATATATAATCCAAAACTATGGAAACCTAAAAAAATACAAACCCAGTTCAGATGGGAAATAATAGCATCTCGATGGCGGAGAACTCGATCTAATAAATTATTATAATTTTTTGTAGGATCATAATCACGAATCATAAAGATCGCCCCATGAGCACCAGCTCCCGCAATACAAAATCCACCAATCCACATATGATGAGTAAATAAGGATAATTGAGTTCCATAATCTGTTGCTAAATATGGATAAGGTGGCATAGCATACATATGATGAGCAACTATAATAGAAAGAGATCCAAATAAAGCTAAATTAATAGCTAATTGGGCGTGCCAAGAAGTTGTAAGGATTTCATAAAGTCCTGTATGTCCTTCTCCTGTTAAAGGTCCTTTATGTGCTTCTAAAATATCTTTCATATTATGCCCAATACCAAAATTTGTTCGGTACATATGTCCAGCAATAATAAAAATTACAGCAATAGCTAAATGATGATGAGCAGTATCAGTAAGCCATAAACCACCAGTTATTGGGTTTAAACCTCCTTTAAAAGTTAAAAAATCACTATAAACGCCCCAATTTAAAGTAAAAAAAGGAGCTAATCCTTCCCGGAAACTAGGAAATAATTGTCCCATTAATTGGCGATTTAATAAAAATTCATGAGGTAATGGAATTTCTTTCGGATCGATTCCTCCATCTAAAAGTTGATTAATAGGAATACTTACATGAATTTGATGTCCAGCCCAACTTAAACTACCTAAACCTAGTAATCCAGCTAAATGATGATTCATCATGGATTCTACATTTTGGAACCATTCCAATTTAGGTGCAGCTTTATGATAATGAAACCATCCAGCAAAAAACATCAATCCAGCAAAAATTAATCCAACAATTGCTGTACTATATAATTGGAGTTCACTAGTGATTCCACTTCCTCGCCATAACTGGAAAAATCCAGATGTAATTTGAATTCCTTGGAATCCTCCACCAACATCTCCATTAAGAATTTCTTGTCCAACAATAGGCCATACCACTTGAGCACTTGGTTTTATACGAAGGGGATTGGCTAACCAAGCTTCATAGTTCGAAAAACGTGCACCGTGAAAATACATACCACTAAGCCAAATAAAAATAATCCCTAATTGACCAAAATGAGCACTGAAAACTTTTCTTGAAATATCCTGAAGATCATCTGTGTGACTTTGGAAATCATGAGCATCTGCATGTAAATTCCAAATCCATGTTGTTGTTCCCGGACCACGAGATAAACTTCTTGAAAAATGACCTGGTTTAGCCCACTTTTCAAAAGAAGTTTCCACCGGATTTCTATCCACTAAAATCTTCACTTGTTTTTTATTAAGTGTCATAATAAATAATAATTTGATTTTTTTTATACTATAGAAATTCAAAAATAGACCCCTCTCCCACAAATTTTGGTGACTTGACTTTAGGCGTCGCCGCTACATAGGTAGTTCGGCGCCGCCTCCCCAAAGGGTCATAAGCTCAGGCGCCCTCGTCACGTTCCTTATTTAAAGTATAATTATAATAATAAAGAAAAGTGCTTAAGGGTCTAGGATAAAAAATTATGAACTTTTATGACAAGGCCCAAGGTGACCTCGTCGGTTAACCTACTAACTGCGTCATAAACTCAAAAAAAGTTGCAATTCTTTATAAATAGATATTATAATATTTCTAAACTTGAAGGAAATATGATGGTTTTTAGCTTGTATCAAAAAAAAAAAATATGTCCACATTATTATTTTATCTTGAAATGCTTATTTTCAGTATTGGTTTAATTATTGTTTTATTTTTCGGTTTTATAAAAATTCAATTGATTTAAGCTTATTTAATATTATTGAATTTCATCTTTTGTTTTTGTCTAGCCAATTTTCAAAAAAAATTTCTTAGTAAATATTTCATACCTAAAAAAAAACTAAATGAATAATTTAAAAACATATTTTTCTACAGCACCTGTAATTGCTTTTTTATGGTTAACATTAACTGCAGGGATTTTAATTGAAGTTAATAGATTTTTTCCAGATCCATTAATTTTTGCTTTTTAATACTTTAGCCCCCTGATTATTAGTTAGTGGGGGTCATTCTGTGGTAGGATTGAGTCATCCCCCTTGTAGGGGGTGGGTGGTACTTCGTGCCCGGGAAAAGAATAAACTTAATCTTAATGAAATGATGAGTAAGTATACAAACTTACTACGTGATCTATCTCCGAAAACCAACTAACTAAAAGGCGATTCGGAGAAAAAGGGATTCGAACCCTTGGACCGATAAAATCGGTAAACGGATTAGCAATCCGTCGCTTTCGACCACTCAGCCATTTCTCCATTAATATGTCAATTTCTAACTTTTTGAAGCCCCCTGAGGGCTCCTTTTAAATTTGAAAGAAATTTATAAATTTCTCGAATAATATTCAATAACTAAAAGTTCATTAACATCTAAACCAACATCCTCACGGGAAATTTCTTGTTCAATTTTGACTACTGAAGACGTCCCATTCTGTAAATAAGGTAAAGCTCGAAAGGCCGATTCTTTTTTTTTAAATAGTTCTTTTTTAAAAGAAATAATATCATTAACTTTACATTGATAACTGGGTATATTATTTGTTTTTCCGTTTAATAAGATCTGACCATGTGTAATTAATTGTCTAGCTGCTGGTATCGTAGGAGCATAACCATATCGAAAAATAATATTATCAAGTCGCATTTCCAATAATTTTAATAACATTTCACCAGTTGAATTTTTTTTTCGCCGAGCTTTCCGAACATAATTAATTAAATTTTTTTCAGTTAAACCATAATGATATCGAAGTTTTTGTTTTTCTTTTAAACGAATAGGAAAAGATTCATTTTTTTTTTTTTTTCTTTTTTCTTTTTCATATTTGTTTTCTTTTTTCCTATTTTTTTTTGCTAAAATTTTTTGATTAAGTCTAATTCCTAACCCAGGCAAAGCCCCTAAACGTTCTAAAATACGAATTTTTGGACCACGGTATCTTGACATATTTTTTAAATTTTCAATTGAATTTTTTTTATTAGGAAAGATTCAAAGGATTGTAGATATTATTTCCAAAATAATCAATAGCAGCACTGGTGTAATGGTAGCTCACTAGTTTGCCATACTAGTTGTAGGGGTTCGATTCCCCTGTGCTGCTAAATGAAGGCGATACCCAGATTCGAACTGGGGATCAAAGATTTGCAATCTTGTGCCTTACCACTTGGCCATATCGCCACTGGGAGTTGTTTATTCTAAGGTTTTTATAACCCCCTCCCCAGACAGGATTTGAACCTGTAACCTTTCGGTTAACAGCCGATGGCTCTACCATTGAGCTACTGAGGAAACTTTAACTTTGTAACTCTAAAATTATATTATAAGGTGGCCCCCAAGGGGACTCTTCAGAAAAAAAATATATTTTCGCGTCCTGTAGGATTTGAACCCACGACATTAGATTTTGGAAATCTACGTTCTTCCAGACTGAACTAAGGACGCAGTAAGTTGGCTAGCCTACTAACTATACCATGTAGATAAGCAGTAGTTGATCATATATATAGGATGGTTTTTGTAATAAAAAAATAGGAAAATAAAAGGATTTCATTTAGAATAATGAATTGGTTTTTTCACTTTTTTAGATGGCTTCAAGGTGTATTTCATTTCCTCTTAGAGTTATTAAAATGAATCTCTATGAATATTAGCCATATCTTGTGCAATGGATATTGATTAAAGATTCTCTATTTCCTAGCCTGAAGTTGCCTTCTTCCTGGGGACTCCACGGGACCTCAATAAAACCAAAGATGCTCATTTTTTTCAATACTAACTTTTTAGTTTAGATATAATTTGACTTATAAATTTAAATCCTTTTTATTTTGAAAAATAACTGAGTTTTTGATGAAACTGGGCTAGCTAAGTAAGTCTCATCATATCGAACCCTTGGAAACCAGCTAACAAAGCCTTTGTTTTGGTTATTTTTTATTTTAACCATGTTTTTATTGATTTTCTATAAATTTGTTGATGCTTCTTCACGTAATTTCTTAATCTTGATCTTTTATATACCACAAAGTAATCAATTTTATTATCATCAGGACGTTGTATTCTTTGGTAAATTTGAATACAGAATTTTTTAATATTAAAGATGCCGAAGGTTAGGACGATATAATGAACTCATTTTTTATTTTGTAGTTTTGGCATCTTTATATTCCAATAGAAAAAAAAAGAACCAGAAAAATAGGCGAGTGTTTTCCTCATAATCGTATAACTATATTGCCCTTTTAATGATATCTTTATTAAAAGGGTAATATATTTGGACTAGCACTGAGCGCAAGTTTAAACACTTTGTAGTATAACGAACCACAGAACAAGAGGAAATACAAAAATCCATGGCTTTTTCAGAGCTTCGTCAAGGAATTAATTCGTCTCTCCAAATAATAACTAATGATTGAGGTCTTTAATTGTGAATTTATGCTCCACCCCTGTCTAAGTCAAATCTCAAAATAACAGCTTTTGAGAATTGACTTATAAAATATTTTACTCCTGGGTGGAAATTCCGCTTTTGGAAGAAAGTTCACATTAACATTTTAATTAATATGTCGTCGACCACACAGAATTCTTTTTGTTTTGATGAAGGTGGGAAGTTTATAGGATTCTATGAGCTATGTCCACCTCATCATTTTATTGGCATGGATGAAAATCAACACGATGGACCAACCTGGGGAGCCCTAGGAGGGCTAGTAACAGTTCTGGAGCTAGCCTATCAAAGCGACAAATTAAAAATTTTCGCTCGTTTAGATTTAGAACTAGTTATTAAATGCTTTTGTTTATTAATTGAAGCAGCTTCTAAAAGAAAGCAAAATCAATATTTAATAGAATTAGCCTATTCCTTAGAAGATTCTTTATGGTACAAATATTTTGGATTTAAATAAATAGTTATTTTTTGTCAACAAGTCGACTTCATTTAGGGAAGTCACGCCTTCAGGAACAAATCAAAAAAAGCATTGATTATTTATTATACAGACAAAGGAATAAAATTCAAGTGTTCATTTTTTAATATTCAAAAAAATAGAATTTATTACCTCCTTTTAAAATGGACTTACGAAAAAAAAAGAATCTCCATAGAAAAAAAAAATTTAAAACTAATATGGAACTATTTCAAAAAATAGACCCCCGCTTGACGGGGGTTGAAAACGAATATTTATTTATTATTGTGGAAGAAACTTTTTTCGGAAATTGGTCAAGTCAAAAAAATTTGTTTGTTATGTGGATTCCTGATTTTGATGGAGTCAACTATCAAAAAATAAATTTTGAAATAGTTAAAAGTTTATTAAAAAAAAAACCCTCTTTAAAGATTATTGGGGTGACTGCTGGAAAAAATAACCAGCTTTCAGCCGTCAATGGCTATTTCCAGAGCCAGCTACTTATAAATATTCCCTTAAAAAATCTTAACTTCATTCACATACAAAAGCAAGGGTTAACTGAAATAAAAGGAGATGTTTTGAAGAAAAACCCTCAAGATCTTCTAAATCATTTAGTACGAGAAAAAATTGCAAAAAAATTTAACAAATCAACTCTACGGAATATAAAAAATCAACTAACCCTTAGTGAAGATTTGGATATAAAGGAACTCCAAAAAGAGATTCTGGAATTATTAACACCTGATTTTATTTTATGCAACGGGATTTGGTATCTTTTTAAATCACCCCACTGGGAAGCTGTAAGTGAAGATACTGTGAAACAACAAATTCGCGAGGTTTTTCTAAATCTTAGTGGTTTAAGCTTTGTTTCAGGTAATTTATTTAACAGTTTTTTTAAAGATTTGACTGCTAACACAACCAAATCGGTTAATTTTGCCCAAACCAAATTTGTCTGTTTCCAAAATGGGGTTCTAAATCAGGAAAACAACGAATTTACAAAAACTCAAGAATTTAAATCCTATTTTTTTTCTGATTACTTAAAGTTTGATTATAGAGAACTAGACGTTTCAGAAATTAAAAACACTGAAAATTTAATAAAATCTCTAAAAAATTATACACCCACAATCTTTAATCGGTTGAATGAAACTCTGGGGGATGTTTCCGTGCTTGAGATTGTTTGCCTTTTTGCATCGGCTGTACTACAAAGAATTCCTTTGGATAGATTTTTGTTTTTAGTTGGTCCACCTAATACTGGTAAATCAACAACAATGTCTTTTTTTGACAAGTTATTTATCCCAGAAGTGGTTGTTACTAAAACTTTATCAGAGTTCTCCGATCAATTTGGACTTGCTGAGCTTGCCCACGGAGGAATAAGACTTTTAATGGTTAGAGACGGGGAAAGCACACTTTCAGCACACTCTGCGGCGATCTTAAAAAGCCTTGTTTCAAATGGAGAACTCATTTCGATCCGACGAAAATTTATGACAACGGTCCCCATTTCTTTTACTGGGGGTTTGATCATCCCATCTAATTTTTCTGATATTTTCCAAAAATATCAGAAAAATCAGGTAGAGATAAATCTAAATCACCTTCAATATCAATTTCTGGTGCTTCTTCAAGTAGTGATTCTTTGGAGAATGGTTTAAATAAAAATTCAAATGGAAAGAAGCCCAAGAGGGTCAGT